AGCTTAGGTAACACTAAGTGGAGGTCCGAACCGACTGATGTTGAAAAATCAGCGGACGAGTTGTGGTTAGGGGTGAAATGCCAATCGAATTCGGAGCTAGCTGGTTCTCCCCGAAATGCGTTTTGGCGCAGCGGTTGATGCTATAGCTTAGGGGTAAAGCACTGTTTCGGTGCGGGCTGCGAGAGCGGTACCAAATCAAGGCAAACTCTGAATACTAAGTGTGTAATCAACCAGTGAGACAGTGGGGGATAAGCTTCATTGTCAAAAGGGAAACAGCCCAGACCACCATCTAAGGCCCCTAAATAATTGCTAAGTGGCAAAGGAAGTAAGAATGCATATACAACCAGGAGGTTTGCTTAGAAGCAGCAATCCTTTAAAGAGTGCGTAATAGCTCACTGGTCTAGTGATCTTGCGCCGAAAATGAAAGGGACTAAGTAATTTGCCGAAGATGTGGGATGTTGTACATCGGTAGGGGAGCGTTCTGTTGTAGTTTGAAGCACTAACGAAAGTGGGTGTGGACGAATCAGAAGTGAGAATGTCGGCTTGAGTAGCGAAAACATTGGTGAGAATCCAATGCCCCGAAAACCTAAGGTTTCCTTTGGAAGGTTCGTCCTCGAAGGGTGAGTCAGGACCTAAGGCGAGGCTGAAGAGCGTAGTCGATGGATAACAGGTTAATATTCCTGTACTATTTATTGCTGATATTAAGGGACGAAAAAGGCTAAATCATCCGGATGTTGGTTACCGGTTTAAACTATCAAGGTGTAGAYGAATGGAGAAAACATTCTGAGCTAAGAAGTGAATACAAGATACTAAGGTATTAAAGTGATTGATGTCATGTTTCCAAGAAAATCTTATCATATCTTAAGTAATAAATACCTGTACCTTAAACCGACACAGGTAGGTAAGTAGAGTATACTAAGGGGCGCGAGATAACTCTCTCTAAGGAACTCGGCAAAATGGCCCCGTAACTTCGGGAAAAGGGGTACCCTATTAGGGTTGCAATAAATAGGCCCAAGCGACTGTTTATCAAAAACACAGGTCTCCGCGAAGTCGCAAGACAATGTATGGGGGCTGACGCCTGCCCAGTGCCGGAAGGTTAAAGAAGTTGGTTAGTRAATACGAAGCTAATAACTGAAGCCCCGGTGAACGGCGGCCGTAACTATAACGGTCCTAAGGTAGCGAAATTCCTTGTCGGGTAAGTTCCGACCCGCACGAAAGGCGTAACGATTTGGGCACTGTCTCAGAGAGAGACTCGGCGAAATAGAATTGTCTGTGAAGATGCGGACTACCTGCACCTGGACAGAAAGACCCTATGAAGCTTTACTGTAGCTTGGAATTGACTTCGGGTTTATTTTGCGCAGTATAGGTGGGAGGCTRAGAATTTATGTTTGCGGATGTAAATGAGCCAAAAGTGAGATACCACTCTGATTAAACTAGAATTCTAATCTTGATGCCGTTATCCGGCCAAGAGACATTTTCAGGTAGGCAGTTTGACTGGGGCGGTCGCCTCCTAAAAGGTAACGGAGGCGTGCAAAGGTTTCCTCAGACTGGTCGGAAATCAGTCGTAGAGTATAAAGGTATAAGGAAGCTTGACTGTGAGACTTACAAGTCGAACAGAGACGAAAGTCGGCCTTAGTGATCCGACAGTTCTGAGTGGAAAGGCTGTCGCTCAACGGATAAAAGTTACTCTAGGGATAACAGGCTGATCTCCCCCAAGAGTTCACATCGACGGGGAGGTTTGGCACCTCGATGTCGGCTCATCGCATCCTGGGGCGGTAGCACGTCCCAAGGGTTGGGCTGTTCGCCCATGAAAGCGGTACGCGAGCTGGGTTCAGAACGTCGTGAGACAGTTCGGTCCATATCCGGTGCAGGCGTTAGAGTATTGAGAGGATTTCTCCTTAGTACGAGAGGACCGGGAGAAACATACCGCTGATGTACCAGTTATTGTGCCAACAGTATATGCTGGGTAGTCAAGTATGGATTGGATAACCGCTGAAAGCATCTAAGTGGGAAGCCTACCTCAAGATGAGTACTCTTTTGAGATCACGGTAAGACTAACCGTTTGATAGGCGTTAAGTGTAAGTATAGTAATATATTCAGCTGAGACGTACTAATAGATCAAAAACTTATTGAAAATTTGTAATAAATATAAAACAATGCAATTATTTTAGCTTATGTCTTGATGTTTATAGCGCAGTGGACCCACTCCAAACCATTCCGAACTTGGTTGTTAAACTCTGCAGCGACGATGATACTGAAGAGGACACTCTTTGGGAAAGTAGTTCAATATCAGGACTCCTTGTTATTTTAACTTAGACTTAATTAGCTCATATTGCTTAAGCTAATTTAATTTTTCCTGAATGTCCCCACTTTCTAAGTTTATCTATTTTTTCTATTTCGGTTGTTGATAAAGGAATCATATCATTGATAGCTTTTTCTATATCTTTTGTAGTAAATTCTCTGTTCTGATAGAAGCCTTCGTATATTGCTTCTATTATTGATTGTTCTATTTCTGCTCCCGAAAATTTTTTGCTAATCTTACTTAGGTAGTATATGTTATATTTATACCATGTTAAAGGTCTTACTTTTTTTAAATGTATTTGAAAAATATTAATTCTTTCGTGAAATTTTGGTAAATCCACGAAAAAAATTTCATCAAATCTCCCTTTTCTTAATATTTCAATTGGTAGGTTATTAATATTGTTTGCTGTGGCAATAACGAATACATCTCTTTTTTTTTCTGATAACCATGTTAAAAAGATGTTAGTTACTCTAAGTGTAGTGCCGCTATCAGTGTTGTTTATATTTTGTGTAAATACTTTATCAATTTCATCTATCCATAGTACACATGGAGATATTGACTCGCTAGTTTCTATTGCTTTGTTGATTTTGTTTTCTGATTCACCTAATATCCCAGCAAAAATTTTGCTTATGTCTAATTTTAAGAGTGGTAAATTCCATTCTGTTGAAATTGCTTTTGCGCTAAGTGATTTGCCTGTTCCCTGAATACCTACTAGGAGTATCCCTTTAGGTATTCTAGCTCCATACAAGGTAGCTTGTTTAGTGAAAGTTAATTGTCTAACTTTTAGCCATTTCTTTAAATTGCCTAAGCCTCCTACATTTATTTTTGTTTTATTTGTAGAATAAAACTCTAACATATCTGTCTGTGCAATAAATTCTTCCTTTTCTTTTAGAATTTTTTGTATTATATCTGTTTCAGATAAGTTAAGAACTATTAATTGAGATATTGATTTTCTTATTCTATTAATTGTATAACCGATATATGCTCTACATATGTTCTCTTTTACTTGTTTGTATTTATTGTTTGAGTTATCAATAAATTTACTTATTTCAGTGATTATTTCTTTTTTATTTGGTAAAGGAAGTTTAATATATGTTATATATTCTTTTAGTTCGTATGGTATTTGTTTACCTTGGCCACTGATGATAATGTATTTTTTGTATTTTTTTAACCACTTTTCTGTATTTTTCAGTTTTCTATTTATGCTTATGTCATTGATAAAATGATAAAAGTCTTTTAAGAAAAAAATTTCTATGTTACTATCTTCGTTACTGGATATAATGTCAAGTGCTTCTAGTGGATTTTTTCTTCCTTTTTTTATGTAATTAGGGTTGTTTATATAACCATCTATAAAATTCCAATTACATATATTTTTTTTTAATTGTTTATTATTAATTGTATTTAATATGTATTCTAGTCTTTCTTCTTCTTGTGTTTCTATGTATATTAAATAGTTATTTGATGAGAGTAGTACTTGTATCTCTTTTTTAAAGTCCATTGGGTGTGAAATAAACTTATATTATTGTTGATGTAGCTCTATTTATTATATAATTTATATTAATATAGGGTTCTTGATTATTTTTTTAATTTTTTATCTGTTAAAGACGTTAATTTTAATTGATCTGCTATGTTTTGCGTGATATCTGGTTCGAATGTTTTCAGCAATGATTTTTTATTTCGATTTACGTATACATAAAAAGGGTTACGTGAATCTTCATTTAGCTTGAAATAGGCTCCTTTCTCACATTTTGGGCGCTGTACTCATGTAGCTTCTATCTGGCGTTGTAATATACCACTCCATGTAGTAAAACCGACTAATGGATTACTAGAAACGAAGGGTAATTTGAGAATTCGAGAAAATATATTCATAATAAAAAATACGTGAAAAAAACAAAAAAGCAAAAAAAATCACGTAAAAAATTAATAGGTGAATGCACCTTGAAGCCAAACGGGGTCTATATAGGGGTTATAATAATTAACTCTACCCCAATATACATTTTTTCATATTTTGGTTTCAATGTATTCCATTATTCTCTCAGTTTTTTCTTTTTTGGGGTGATCATTTACATCTCTTCTTCCAACTTTATATTTTAGGTCACCTTTTTTTATTTTATGATGTATAGTCTCAATCATCTCTTTGTAGTTTAATAGGCCTTCTTTGTTTGTATGAAATGCTTCGTATGACTGTTTGTAGTTTCTTCTCATTTGTGTATATTCTTCTTGCCATGATTTATATTGCTTATATGATTGGAAAGTAAACATTGATAGTGTGCATTCTGTTATTAGTCTTATTCTATAATCTATGTCTCCCACTGCTATATTTAATAAGTCTAGTCTTTCTCTTTGCTTTATATAGTTTTTCGTTTTTACTATTAATTCCTCTACAAAAGGTTCTTCTCTTTTAACATTGTATGGATTTTTATATATTGAGTTTAGCCATGAGATTGTACGATTATAATTTCCTATTATTGAGTCAGTTGAAACGTCATAGTCAGGGTATTCTGTGTTATTGTATGATCTCATTTTTGTTTTTACCATTTTTCCTTTTTTATACATTCGGTAGTTAGAAGCTCCATGTGTTGCTATCCCTATTATTACTGTTTTTACTTCTATGTCGAATAGTCTTACAATGCTTATTTTTGGAAAACATTTTCTTATGTGATTTGATACTTGTATACCAATTTTATCCTGACTCAATTCCTCTATATCGTTTTCTCTTATTTTGAATGTATATAATTTTCCAAATGAGAGATCTTTTTGTGGGCCTACTTCCTTTAGATATTTATATTTTGAATTTGTTAGCTGATATCTTGTCTTTACTACTTGGTTTAGTTCAAAACAACACCCATCTGTTATTGTTTGTATTCCATGTAATGATTTTTCCATATACCAAGACATAGATCTTGCTCTTTCAGTTATGTTGTTACCAATTACTTTATTTGCAGTTGCAAAGAAAGGGCTCACAATATCACCATAAACGGTATTTGTTATTAATTTTATAAATTCATTCATTCCCCTTTCAGTACTATTATTTTTGTTGTACTTCTTTCTTATCTCGATTAGTTTAGATACTAATATGTCGCCACTATTACTGTCGTACCAACAATAAGATTCTCCAATTATTTTCTTTCTATAACTTTTGTTTTCTCTATATATGCATGGTATTCATTTACCCCACTATGCCTTATAATTGTTTCTTTGTAATCGATTAAGTTTCTACTTCTTTCTGTTTTCGGATAGAAAGCAGCACATATTACAAATGCTTTATCTAGTAGCTCGTCCCTTTCTTCTTGTGTAAGACAGTATTTTATCCATTCTAAGTCATTTAATTGTAAAGGCGTTAGGTGTAATTGTTTGCTATATATTTTTGTCAGATTGTCATTTGGTGAAAATGCCTCGTCCATTCTCTCATGATCAGTTATTCTAATATCACTAATATATTTAGAAGGGTGCCAACTAATAAAATAGTCTTGGTCAAATGATAAATTTTCGAATGTACTTATTCTACAGAACCATAAACCATCAACAAGTTCACTTTACTATTCTTTTAAAAAGTTCCTTAGATTGTCATATTTATTTCTAACACTATCGGATGTCATAACTGATGATCATTGGCTTTCCTATTAGATACCTTTGCAGTTTCAATCCTTTACCGTAACATCCTGTTATATCAACATCAATTAAAATTCCTTTTAAAGAAGGTTCTAATGGTCTATTATTATAACATCTACCTCCATTTGTCTTTGCTAGATATATCATCGTGTCATTTTGGGTTTTTCATTAAGTGTTTATGTGATAAGTCTTTCACATGTGAGCTTAATTCAGTTCCACTGGTGTACCCGAACCATTGTTTTAAACATGCTTCGAATAATTTGTATACATATAGCTTATCGTTTGCTTCGACGTGCTAAAATTACCTTTTAGTCCGAGCTCCTTATATAGAGCATTAAACATAGCGTCATTTGCAATGGCAGCATCATAATTATATAAATCGCCAGTTGAATATTTATTGAAGTCCTCAGGACGTTCTTTGATTGTTTGTAGCATGTATTTTTTTTCTTCTTTTGACAATAGCTCTTTTGACTTGTCACATAATGATGTGTTGTTATATAACGTTTTTAGAGAGACATTTCCATGAATATCGCTATTGTCATAAAAGTTAAGATGTATTCGATAGGAGAAGCCTCTAGAGATAATATACATTCCTGTATTAATAGATTTATCTATCGTAGCCTTGTTATGTACTGCAGCTTTTAATCTCTTATCATGAATAATAATACCTTTTTTATCATGTCCACGACTTATATCCAATATCATTTTACGCCAATCATTTTTGACCAACCTTATGATATCAGCTACTAGAAAGAATCCATATATGTCAATATATAGCCGGTGAAAGGATGATGGGAGAACATGTAATCTATAATAGCTAAATTCTTTATATGCTAAATGGTCTAAGACACAAAAATCCCCATTAAAATGTGGATATTCTTTATAATCATCTAAATGTTCTAATACTTCGGGATGTAGGTATATTCTAGGACTATCGCCTATAAATTTTAATTACTAATAGTTGTTTTAATATCATCCATTAGTTCTTTAAAAGGAAAAAGTTTTTCTTGAAATTCAGTATCAACTTCAATAATTAGATATAAGTCGCAATCAGATGCGCTATATCTCTTGTCAGATTAACCTCTACCTTCTTTTTTTGTATACAACATATATATAATAATTAACTCCTAACACGGGTATTATTCTGAATCGCTACTATATTTATTTAACGTTTGTTTTGGAACTACTGAGCTTTTTGATTGGTCTAATTTTAAAACTCCATTATACTTTCATCGATAGTCTCTTTAGTGGCTTTCCACTTGTCTTCTGATATCTCGCATGTGGATTCTTTACCATTTCTTAATAGAATTGCTTCGTCTATTAGGTATTGATGTTGTGAATAAGTGATGTATTATACCAAGATTTTAATGACTACTTCAAAATGGTCATATTTAATATAGAACTTGTGGTTTTATACATCGATATAAGAAATTTTTAAAAATAAATTCACTATAATTTAATCTATAAGATATGTATTGTTTAGTAGAAAGTTAGTATGACTTAAGTAAATTTAATATATTAGATTTATCAAAATTTTTTAAATACAGTTTTTTATTAATATGAACATGACTATATTTTATAGGTAATAAGTTTAAAAAGATAATTTTTAAAATAATCATTTATTTGTCTACTTTTTGACGCTTACAATTACATCTTTAGCCATTACATTAAACATATTTGTTAGTATAAATACAATGACAGTGCAATAGTTTGCATGTGAGTCATATTGGTAGTATTTAATTGTATCTTGTATTAGGTAAAAGTCTGGTTACCTAAATAGTCTATAATATTAACATTTTCATTAAATATAGCTTGACGTAATCAAAAATATGTAAGATAGAGAGTAAATTTGAGCTATGCTTTTCTTATAAATATAATTAGGAATATCAAAAAATTTTCAAAAAAGGTAATACTGTAAGGAACTATAAGCTTATTTGGGGACTTGGATTAATTGTCTTTGATAGATAAATAAATATTTGTAGTCATTTCTCAATTATTTCTATTACAGCTATCTATATAAAGCCTATTAAATGTTTATACTTGGAGATGTATTCTATAAAGTATAATTATATCCGATGAGTATACCTTAATAAGGGTATTTAAATGAGTGTCTAATGCAAATTTAATATGACATTCAGTTGATTTAAGCTAGATACAACTAAATTGCTAATTATTCTAAAATGGTTATTTGCAGATGGTGTACAGTGGTTATAGCATAATAAGAATTAATTTTTAGTGTATATATTTATTAGACTATATCAATGTGTGATAGCAAAAAAATATTGTATATTATTGTTTATCAGAACAAAGCTTAAACTTTATTGCCAATATTATGTTATGTATCTTCCGCTGAAACTTTATTTACTTAAAATAAGAATCAGTGTGTATTTAAAGTTAGTTGAAGATACTATTGTAGTAAAAATAAATTATTTGTTACTTGACTAGTAATCTCAATAGTTATCAAACTTTGTTAGGTTATGGTAAATTTTTTAGAGAGTTATTTGCTTTATTTATCCTATGGATGATTGTTATTATTAACATGCTTTGTTACTGTTTCTCTATATTCATAGATTTAATTAGCTGTAAAACGCATTGTATCTTGGTAACAGTAATTAATTATTTAAGTCTATCAAATGTTTATTTCACGATACAATATTGACTATATAGATACAAGTAGTATGAATGGTCATTTGAAAATATATTAAGAATAATTTCATTAATTGTTTATTGTACTGTATAGTAATAAGATTGGAGAAGTTGATTTTGAATTAATATTATTTTTTAAGTTAATATTATATAAATAATTTGATATATTTGATAAAAATATTTCAGGATAAAGTAAAATTTTAAAATATGGTAGAAAAATATATTGTGTTATATTCTTTATTTTAAATAAAAAGGTTGAGATGTTTATTTGATTTTAATTTTAGATTTAAAGAGAGAATAGATTGAAAAAAATGATGATGTGTATATAGCTAGGTACATAAATATTTATTACTCTTGAAGCAATTATAATTATTATGTATTATTTATATTGAAGCTATTTTTTACCTTTTTTATTATTTGTATTTCCTTTATTTTTCATTTAATTGGTTATTTTTTTTCGTTTTTTTCTTCTTCTATTATTAATTATTCTTCTCCCACTTTTTGTTGACATTCTTATTAAAAATCCAATTTTTCTGGATTTTTTTAATTTTGTTCCTTTATTCATTTATTGTTGTTTTACTTGATTTCTATCTTTTTTTATAATATTGTACTCTTACTTTTTTATATTGTATAGTTATTTTCTGTTATGACTAATAGTTTTATATTATTTCGTTCATATATTATTTTTGTATTGTTATTTTTAGTACCAGGATCTTTGTTAATAACCAAGCAAATATATTTTTTATTAGAGACAAATATTTCTACTTATAGTTTGACCAATTATTTCAAGAAAAAACAATCAATTGTATTGAATGATCAATCTTATATAAGCCTTTTAAATTTTTATGTAAAGCGTAAAAAATTTTTTTTATCTATCTCTTTATCTGAATTATATCTTTTTATCTGTCCTTCTAAGCGAAAGTTAATATACAAATCTTTAGGACAATGTTACCAACAAAATGGTCTTTTTTATGTTTCTGAATATTACTATTTACTATACTTATCTATTTCTAATGATAGTTTAAGTGTTTTATCTAGTCTACTTGAAATTTATACTCATTTTGATAATTATGATAAAATTTCTTTTGTAAAGGATCAAATTGCGCAACTGAGCAGTTTTAATTCCTTTGATGGATCACAGTAATTAGTAATCGGGATAGCAGGATTTGAACCTGCGACATCCTGCTCCCAAAGCAGGCGCGCTACCAAACTGCGCTATATCCCGTTCTTGATTATTAACTAAAAGTTATTATATAATGTTCTGTTGATGCTGTCTACTTAGTGTTTCATTTATATGTATTGTTAAAAATATTTATACAGGGTACCAGAACATTCCTTTCACACCATCAGGATCCGTTACAAATCCTATGCCTTTATAGAATTGTATAACTTCTGGGTCGGCAAAAAGTGTAATAGTGCTTATATCATGATATCTTAGTTGTTTGATAGTTTCTTGCATTAAAGCTTTACCTAAACCTTTGCCTTGGAATTGTGGATGTATCACCACATCCCAAATAGTTGCATTAAAAGATTCGTCTGATGTAGCTCTTGCAAAACCAATTAAGTTTTTTTTATTTTCTTTATAATAAAATATAGCAATTGTTAAAAAACTGTTATCTATAGCGATTTTTACCTTTTTTATTGGTCTTTTAACCCATCCTACAGAATCACATAATTTTTCTAAGTCATGTAAATTTATGTCTTTATTTGTGCTAGAGTATATAATTAACTTTTGTCTGTTTTCTTTTAAATTTTCGATAAATATTTTTGTACCTGTATTTTTGATTGTATTTTCTATAATTTTTGTTTTTTTATTGTTGAAGAAAAAATTCCAAAATGTCATATTAATATCTATGTTTTCTAAAATTTTTTTAGTAAGTATTTATATATGTTCAAAAAATGTTACTTTTTTCAGATAATCTTTATATATATATTATTATTACTTATTATAACTTATTTTTAAGTTACATATGCTGAAACTTTTTGTTATTATTTTAAATTTTGTGTTTAAGGAAAATTTTTTGTTGTGAAAAAATTAGGTATTATTTTATTAATTAGTTGTTTATTTTTATCAACGTCAAACTTTGTGCGTGCTGAGCTATCTACTTTAGTTCCTTGTAAAGATTCTAGTGCATTTAATCAAAGAATGCAAAGGTCTGTGAAAAAACTAGAAGCTCGTTTGTCAAAGTATGAACCATCTACTCCGCCTGCTATAGCTATAAAAAATCAAATTCAAGCAACTAAGAATCGATTTATTAAATATAGTAATGCTGGCATTTTATGTGGTACAGAGGGTTTACCTCATTTAATTGCAGATGGGCGTTGGGATCATGCTGGTGATTTTATGTTACCTGGTCTTTTATTTATATATATTACGGGATGGATTGGATGGGTTGGTCGTAGTTATCTTCAAGCTATCTCATTAGTTAATAAGCCAACAGAGAAGGAAATAATTATTGATGTTCCACTCGCAGTTAAATTTTCGTTATCTGGTTTTACATGGCCTTTAGCAGCTTTACAAGAGTTTACTAGTGGACGTTTATTAGCTTCTGATGATGATATTACTGTCTCTCCTCGTTAGTTTATGTTTGCTAAAAATATTATAAATAATTAAGGATATATATGGATAATAATTTTTTTAAGTACTTGTCTACAGCGCCTGTTCTTGGAATGTTGTGGATAACATTTACAGCTGGTTTTATAATAGAGATTAATCGTTTTTTCCCAGATATTTTATCTTTCTCTTTTTAAGTCTTGTTTTAGATAATTGTCTTTGTGTTATGTTATAATTTTTTTATTTTAACTTAACTATATATTGTAGTTTTATTTTTCTTACTAATTTTGTTTAAATTTTTGTTAATATACATTTTATTTGTAGTGAATCAAAAATTTATATATATTGTTTTAAAAATATGAGTATTGTAACTAGAGTTATATTAGATGCAGATAATGATTTGCGCTATCCTACATTAGGAGAGTTAGATATTTTAAAAAATTATTTTATGACTACTGAGACACGTATCGAAACTGCTTCTATATTGAGAGATAAAGAGCAAGAAATAATTAAAATAGCTAGTAAGTCTATTTTTCAAATTCATCCTGAATATATAGCACCTGGTGGTAATGCAGAAGGTGCTCGTAAAAGATCTTTATGTTTACGGGACTATGGTTGGTATTTAAGGTTAGCAACTTATGGAGTATTATCTGGGGAAAAAGATTCGATTGAACAAGTTGGTATAATAGGGGTTAAGGAAATGTATAATTCATTAGGTGTGCCTATCCTAGGTATGATAGATGCTATACAGTGTTTAAAAAATTCCTCAAGTGAATTTTTATCTGATGATCAATTTAAGCTTGTTGCTTCATATTTTGATTTTATGATACAAGGCATGTCAATATAATTAGTTTAGTTGTCTAATTTGGGATGTAGTGTTATAATTTTAGTAAGCTCGAAATAATACATAAATAAACAGGCGAACTTTGTCAGAACTGAAAAGTAGCAGCAATAAGCTTATAATATTTAGGTATTTTTTCGGGTTTTTCTTATTTTATATGTACATAATATTTCTTATAATAAAATTAATATTTTGATGTAAATATTGATTTCGTAATTTAAGTTTACTGTAAAAATGATATGAAATCATCTATAACGCATGGAGTTAAAATCCTTTCTACAGGTTCTGCTGTTCCTCATTTTAGTTTGAACAATGAAACAATTAGTGAAATAGTGCAAACTTCTGATGAGTGGATATCTACTCGTACAGGTATTAAAGAAAGAAGGTTATTAACAGGTAGTCATCAGTCTGTTATTGATCTTGCTATTCTTGCATCTAGAAAAGCTTTAGATAAAATTTCAATGGATCCATCTCAAATAGATTTAATTATTCTTGCCACATCCAGTCCAAATGACTTGTTTGGTAGTGCTAGTCAGATTCAGTGTAATATAGGTGCTGTAAATGCAGTTGCCTTCGATTTGACTGCGGCTTGTTCCGGTTTTGTATTAGGTATAGTTACTGCTTCTCAATTTATACGAAGTGGTACTTACCGTAATATTTTAGTAATTGGTGCTGACGTTTTATCCAAGTGGGTCGATTGGTCTGACCGTAGTACATGTATTCTATTTGGCGATGCCGCTGGTGCAGCTATATTGCAATCTTGTTCAGATATTGAAAATTCAATATTGAATTTTCAGTTGAATACAGATGGGCATTACTCAAGTCATTTATCTATTCCTTATCAAGATAATGATAAGCCACATTCATTTTTAAATTTACATCAAGGTTCTTTTAAGTATCTTTATATGAATGGTAAAGAAGTTTACAAATTTGCTGTGTCTCAAGTTCCACTAAGTATTTTAAAGTGTTTAAATTCGTCAAATATGTCAGTTGATGATATAAATTGGTTACTTCTACATCAAGCTAACGAAAGGATCTTAAACGCTGTAGCAGAGAAGTTATCAATTAGCCGTGATAAAATAATAGCCAATTTAAGTAAATATGGTAATACATCTGCTGCATCGATACCATTGGCATTAGATGAAGCTCTGCAGGAAAGTAAGATAGCTAATAATGATATTATTGTTATAGCTGGTTTTGGTGCTGGTTTAACATGGGGTACTATTATTGTTAGGTGGAAAGAATTTACATTAGGATAAATCCTACGTATTTTTTATTTATATATATTAAAATATATTTATATTGCTCATACTTCTATACCAATATTTATTTGGTGTAATATTATATTTTACGTTAAAAACAAGGATATACTTAATGACTCCATCTTTATCTAGTTTTTTAAATAGTTTAGTTTTAGGATCTGTTATAGTTGTTGTTCCTATTAGCTTAGCCCTTCTATTTGTTAGTCAAAAAGATAAAACACAACGTAATTGATAATGATCCATTTTTATTACTTATAGTTGTTAGAACTAATTGTTATTAAAGAATCATACATCAGTAAACTTTTTTATTAAGTTTTTACTGATTATTATTGTCCCTTAATAAATTTTTCATTTAAATTAAATATTAAATACATCATTTTATTGATATGTCTTTATCTGATTGGTTGGCTCAGAAACGAAATTTGCTTTTAGGTAATAAAATTACGCAGAACTCATCTTTTGTTTCTCAAGGTTTATGGATTAAATGTAATAAATGTAGTTTTTTAATGTACCATAAAGTTTTAGATCTTAACTTAAAAGTTTGTCCTAAATGTGGCTATCACTTTCCTTCATCTAGTCAAGATAGGATTAACCAGATTTTTGATTTAAATAGTTGGTGTAGTATTGATAGTAATTTATCTTCAACAGATCCATTAGGATTTGCCGATAGGAAGTTGTATAGCGAAAGGTTAATTGATACAAAATTAAAGACAGGTTTATTTGATGCTGTACAAACTGGTTTTGCATCTATTTTTGGTATTTCTGTTGCTTGTGGCATAATGGATTTTAGATTTATGGGTGGCAGTATGGGTTCAGTTGTAGGTGAAAAATTAACTCGTTTAATTGAATATGCTACTAAGCGAAAATTACCCTTGATTATTATATGTGCCTCTGGTGGTGCAAGAATGCAGGAAGGGATGTTAAGTTTAATGCAAATGGCTAAGATTTCTTCTGCTTTATATAAACATAGTCAATCCAACCTACCTTATTTTACAGTATTGACATCTCCGACTACTGGTGGAGTTACTGCTAGTTTTGCCATGTTAGGTGATTTAATTATAGCTGAACCAGGTGCTCTAATTGCTTTTGCTGGTAGGAGGGTAATTGAACAGACTATTAAGGAAGATCTTCCTGATAATTTTCAAACTTCTGAATATTTATTTAAACATGGATTCATAGATTTAATTATTCCTAGAAAAGATTTACGTTCAAAGCTTCACAAGTTATTGTCTTTGTATTCTCGTACTTCTTCTTGACTTATAGTTGTAAAACTTTCTATATATTATAATATATATCTCGTATTAATATTAAGAAAATTTTAATAAATATACTTATTGAAAAATTATTACTAAAATACTTACAAGGTAATAATGTAATTTAAGTTATATTGAATTACTATATCAATTAATACTCTAAGATTTTTATTTTTTATGTTAATGTTAAATAGGTTAATTATGCTTTTAAAGAAGTTTATGTTTTTATTGATAGGAACATTTTTATTAGTTGTCCTACCTGCTTTATCTATTGAATTAGATGAAGCAACTAGAACAATAATTCTTGATAGTTCTGGTCAAAGTGTTACTTTGACTCCTGAACAGGTAAAAAGAGGCAAACGTTTATTTAATAATTCTTGTGCTCAATGTCATAACGGTGGTATTACCAAAACTAATCCTAATGTTGGTTTAGAATTAGAATCTTTGAGTTTAGCTACTCCTGCTCGTGATACAGTCGTAAGTCTTATTGATTATATGAAAGACCCAACTAGTTATGATGGTCAATATTCTATTGCTGAACTACATCCTAGTATTAAAAGTGCTGAAATTTTTCCTAAAATGCGTAACTTAACAGATGAAGATTTGTTTTCTGTTGCTGGTTATATATTACTTCAGCATAAAGTTTCTCCAGATAAGTGGGGTGGTGGCAAAATTTATTATTAGTTTTTTATATAAAAAACATATATAATTATTGATAGAATAGATGATATAGTTTTGAAATATTTAAATAAGTAAAAAGCTATATTTATTAAGTTTTAATCTTTTATTATTTTTACAGGAACTTTATCATGAAATTTTTATTGTCTTTATTGTGCACTAGTATATTAGTGCTCTTTTCGGGTTTACAATTAGTTTTTGGTCAGAATGCAGAAGTCAGTTTAGAAGTGGGAGAACAAGTTTTTACTGCTAATTGTGCAGGTTGTCATATGGGAGGTAATAATGTAATTATATCTGACAAAACTTTGAAAATAACTGATTTAGAAAGAAACAGTAAGGATAGTGTTGATGCTATTATTAATCAAGTAACTAATGGTAATGGTAGTATGCCTGCTTTTGGTGCTAAGTTGGATGACAATGAAATACAAAGTGTTGCTAACTATGTTTTAAATCAGGCTAAAACTGATAGTTGGTAGTTTATATTAAATTGTAGGATAAAAAAATAATCTTATTATTTTTTTATTCTTCTTATTTATCTGTTTATTTATTCATATATAATTATATAATCAAAAACTTTTCTCATTTTAATGTTAAACACTTTATATCCCTCTTTATTATGCTTACAGGATGGTACATTTTACAGGGGCTGGTCTTTATTTCGGTTGTTAGTACATTCTGGTGAACTAGTTTTTAATACAGGTATGACAGGTTATCAAGAAATTTTTACTGATCCTAGTTATGCTGGTCAAATAGTTATTTTTACATATCCTGAATTAGGTAATACAGGTTTGAATTATCAAGACAATGAGTCTAGAATGGTCTATATTCAAGCATTAGTTGCTAGAAATATTGCTTCTGCTTCTAGTAGTTGGAGGTCTAGTGTTTCGTTAAGAAATTTCTTAGTTTCAAAGCGCTTACCACATATTTTTGGTATTGATACTAGATCATTAACAAAACACATCAGATCACGTGGAGTTATGAATGCAGTAATACTCCATCCAAGTTCATATTTTGACTTGAATAATCCAAAGTTTAATCAGGTTAATAGTACAAATTTTGTTAATATAGTTACTACTAAAAATATTTATTATACTAATCTCTCTGTGAATCAAAAAAATATTCATTCTTATTTAACTTTTAAGGATAACAGTATTAGTAATTTACAGAGAGCTTATAGGATTGTTGTAATAGATTTTGGTATTAAATTAAATATCTTAAAAAAATTACTTGGTTTAGGTTGTAATATTTTTGTTGTACCTTCGAATTGTAATTATGAGACTATTTTGTCTTATAAGCCAGATGGTTTGTTATTATCTAATGGTCCAGGTGACCCTGTATTTGCTAAACATTCAATTTACACTGTAAGAAGACTGATTTATTTTTCTAATATTCCTATTTTGGGTATTTGTATGGGGCATCAAATTTTGAATCTTGCCATGGGTGCTGATACTTTTAAGCTAAAATTTGGTCATAGAGGACTAAATCATCCTGTTGGTTCTTTTAAATATTCCGAAATTACAAGTCAAAACCACGGATTTGCAGTAAGTAAAGAGTCATTTCTTAACAGCAAATTATCAAATATTTTTAGATGTAATTCATCTAATTTAAATGATTTAACTGTTGCTACTACTCTACATACAAATATTCCTGTTTTTTCTGTGCAATATCATCCTGAAGCTAGTCCTGGACCCCATGATTCTGATTACTTATTTGAAATTTTTGTTAAGTTGATCGATCTAATTAAACTTGTTAGCTAATAATTATTTTTACTTTGTTTATTCCCATGTTATATTTTTAAATAAATATGATAGCGTTTGGGTACCTCTTAATTGGTTAAATAATGGTAAGTGTCCTTCTGGTGCTTGTGTTGTCCATTGAAATTCTTGTGGATATCTTTTCATTGAACCATTACTAGTCCAACTAATTTTTTCCCATAATATATCCCAATTTTTGTTACTCTTAATCCATATTTGTTTTTGTACTGAAAATCCAAATTTACCTCTTGAGTAAATTTTCCATAAAAAATCTAAAGTAAATAAATCTTCTGCTGGTAAAAATTGAACATCTGTAAAGTATAGCCATTTTTTTTCAATGGTAGTTTTTGTTCTAACTAATTCACATAAATGCTGATTAGTTAATTTATCTGCCTCTTTAAAATTTTCATTTATTAATAGCTTTTGTAAGGGTTCATAATTGATATCTGAGCAAGATTTTAAGGTTACTATGCCATTTGGAAAATGTTGAATTAGTTTTTTTCTTATTCTTCGTTGATCTGTTTTTAGTAGTTTTTGGTATATAAATCCATCAAGTGGATCTGCAGTTTTTTTGTTCACTAGTATTCTTTCTATTATAAATTCTAGTAGGCTATCTTGCTCTTTCTCATAGGTAATGTTAATTATTCTTTCTGTACTTTGATTGATTGTTGTAAAGTTTTCTTCAATGGTTAGTTTCATTCGATGACTTTTAGTTATTATCTGTTTATTTATGCTAAATTTTGTCCATAAGTATAGGATAAAATAAATTATTATTATTATATAACTATTGTAAAAAATTTCTATTTATATATTTTTATCTCTTCTATTTGCTTAAATAAAAAATAACAACTCTTATTAGTAAGAGTATTAAATTACTCAAAAAATTTACGATAAAGTATATTATATACTTCCCTATTTGTATTATAACTCTCTCTAGTTTAGGTATCATTAAGTCTTTAATTTCTAGCCAAAATAGGAATATTGCTTGTACTTCATTTAATGTTTTTAATCCTTCTATGTTAGATATGGGTATATATTTTGCTATAATTCCTCTGGAACTTATTAGCCAAACCTGTTCACGTTCATTGTAGAGAGATTTAGTTCTATAAATATACAAATTTATAGTTTCTTGAACCTTTAGATTATTTAAGAATAAGATAATTGATCTGTTAGATGTATATAATTGGTTAAATTTATTTTCTTCCTTTAGAAAAGTGTATATTGATGCAGAATTACCTAATTCTCCCATTATATTTTTAATAATTAGATTTGCTGATTGAATTATAAAGTTTTCAAAAAGTATTTGTACATGTTTATAAGGAGTGTATATTGGATCAAAGGAAAATGTATTAATATTAATTTTTGCTGAACCAAATATTAAGTATGTTATCAATTCTTTAACTAAAAAATAATTGTTGAATTCGATTGTAATTTTATTATTTTTTTTTTGATATCTCGTGTTTAGCTTGAATTTCATTAACGTTGTTTGTATAAAAATAATAAAAATTTTATTATTTAAATAGTTCAATTGTTTTTGACTTACGTTTATTTCTATTAGGTTTAGTACAAAATTTTTGAATTCGCTAAGAATTATTTTAAATAATATACATTTGTTTTTATTGTCTAATATATCGATGTATAAATAATACTTAGTATTGTTAATTAGATTATAAGCAAATTTTTTTTCTGTTACTAAAAATAGTTCCACTATAGCATTATTTAGTTTAATGCTTTGTTGGCTAGGCCAGTATTTAATCATTATTTTATTTATTAATTCACTTTATTTATTTTTAGTAAATTATCCTGATGTTTATATTTTATATTACAATAAAATTTATAAACAATTTGAATCAGTTTATTGGACTATTTTTTATAATATAATGTATAATTATTATTTTGCAATTGCTAGTAAAGATTTTTTTCTTTATCAAGAGCCAATAGAAGAAATACTTCGTGAGAGGACACAGTACTATCAGAGCCTTAATAAAGAATTGGATTTTTGGTTTACACTAAAGCCCGATTTTATTTCTCTTCTAGATCATCAAACTCATTATTTTAGTATACCTGATTCTTTAGCTGCTATTGTATCTTTGGATAAAGATTTTATACAGTGGTTAAAGTTGAGGGTAGGTTTTGTTTATGTTGGTAGCTTTCAGTCTAAATCGATATTTCTTCCTGATTAACTCTTGTTTTATTTTAATCTATAGAAATACGGTTTTCATTAGGTCTTACGAATAGTGTTAAAATTTCTTTGCTAAATGTTTCAGCTGCTTTGGACTTATAACGATTAGGGTGTACTATAATTGAAAGCATTCGTTTTATAGTAACATTTTTGATTTTTGCCCAATGTATAATTCCAAGTTCTAGCTCTTTTGCTATTGCTGATACCGAAACAAAAGCTGCTCCCAAACCTGATTGAACAGCGTTTTTGATAGCTTCTATGGAGTTTAGTTCCATTTCAATTGTGAATCTACTGCTATCAATACCATGCTGATTTAAAATTTTGTCGATAACTTTTCTGATTGTTGATTGTGTATCAAGTGCTATAAAGCGTAGTTTATATAAATCTTCTTTCTGAATATTAGTTACTTTTGAAAAAGTATGGGATATTGGTAAAATTAAAGCTAGTTCATCTTCTGCATAAGATGTAATTTGTAGAATATCTTTTAATTCATTCGGCACTTCACCACCAATTACTGCTAAGTCTACTTGACCGTTTGCTACGCTCCATGAAATTAAGCGTGTTGAGTGTACTTGTAGTTGTACATTAACTTGTGGATAACGTTGTCTAAAAAGTCCTATTAATCTAGGCATTAAATATGTGCCTGTTGTTTGACTTGCACCAATTACTAGTGATCCACCTTGTAAATTTTGTATATCTTCTAGTGCTCTACATGTTTCTTCGCATAGAGCTAGTATACGTCCTCCATATCTGAGTAGTAGATTTCCAGCTTCTGTTAATGTTGCTTTTTTACTACTTCTTTCAAAAATTGGTATATTTAGCTGTTTTTCTAAATTTTGAATTTGTAGACTAATCGCTGGTTGGGATACATAAAGGCTATCAGCTGCCTTTTTAAAGCTACCTTCTTTAATAATGGCCTTTAAAATTCTCAGTTGGTCTAAAGTGAATGGTAAATCTCTCATGTTTTAAATATAAAATTTGGTTGGATCACTAACTGCTTTATTTGTGTTTTTTCTCTATACTATAAATTTTGTTTCTTTTTATATATGAATTTAGGTTAAAATATAGTATTTATAGTATATAAGTAAGAAATGAGTTAGGTGTTTTATAAAATTTTTGGCTTTGCTAATAACTTTAAGGAGTGTTTAAGTATGGATATTAGACTTTTAATTGTTTTTATGCCAGTGATTGCCGCTGGTTCCTGGGCTTTATATAACATAGGTAGAATTGCTTTACAGCAATTTCGTAGTATGTAATACATTTGTTGTATAGATGCTTACTTATTTATAAAAAGTAGATTATTATATAAAAATATATTGTAGTTCTACTTTTTTATTATTGATAACTTTTTTATTTTCTAAATCCCTAAATAATATAATTATATATGGCTGTTCCTAAGAAAAAAACTTCTAAATCAAAATCTCGTAAATCTCATTGGCATAGAAAAGCAGAATCAATTAGTCGAAAATCTCTCTCACTTGCTATGTCGCTATTAAGTCATAATTCTGCTTCCTTTGTTTACAATAAATCTATTGATAGTTTTGACAATTAGTAGTCCTTTTTTAATTATGATTACACCTAAATAACTTTAAGTATATTATTATGGTATTGTGCTATCTCAATTCTAACCTCTATGTTGTACAAAAATCTAACATAAGTTTGTTAATTAAGTTATCATCTTTCAGGGATATTTGGATTTTTAATTGTACTGAAGGTTGTCAGTTTAATATTGTAACCCAAGGATTTAAGATTAATAATTTATCTAAAATCATTTTAACAAGTTTGCATATTAATAATATTTCTGGTTTGTTGGGTTTACTATCTAGTTTAAATTTAATAGGTCGAACTAAATCTTTACATTTATATGGTCCTGTTAATTTAAGGTATTATTTAGACTTAGGAAAAAAATATTCCCGTACTAATTTTAATTATGTAATTTACTTGCATATACTTAAAACAGGTTTAATCATTAATCATTATGGTTGTCGTATTTATGCGTTTTATAGTAAATCTGGTTTTGAATTTACTATTATTAGGCCTGAACAGTATGGTACATTCTTTTTAGATAAAGCTCGTTGCAATTATTTAGCTCCAGGTCCTTTATATGGTAGGTTAAAAAAAGGTATGCGTTTTCTTTTGCCAGATGGATTTACTCTTGATGGTGTCAGGTTAACTTCTCAAAATGCTATTGGATCTCATTTGGGTTGTTTAACAAATAATTTTTATTGCAGAAGAGCTATTGAAAATGTTTCTAATGGTAATGTATTATTATTATTGTAGTAATTATTACTAGATATAACAATTTTATATAGTATTTTGTATTCTTCGGAAAAAAAATTTATAAATTTACTTTAATTGAAATTTTTTATTTATGGTATATGCTGTTGTTGAATTAGGTGGTAATCAAATTATTGTTGAACCAGGTAAGTTCTATGATGTTAATTATGTTCAAGCCGATCCTGGTGACATCATTAATTTGAATAGGGTTCTACTGTTTGCTCAATCTGAAAATTTTGATATTGGTTACCCATGTTTAACGAATGTTATTGTTAAAGCAAAGGTTTTAAGGCATCTTAAAGGAAAAAAATTAACTGTTTTTAAGGTAAAACCAAAAAAAAATAATCGTGTTAAAATGGGACATCGTCAGAAGTTAACTAGAATTTTAATTGAAAAAATCTTATTATAAATAGTTTTGTTTAATAGTTATATAGTATAAAAAGATTAACATATGGCACATAAAAAAGGTAGTGGTAGTACAAAGAATGGTCGTGATTCTAAATCAAAGAGATTAGGCATCAAAAAATATGGAGGACATATTGTTAAACCTGGTAATATTATCGTACGTCAGAGAGGTAGTAAATTTAAATTAGGTACTAATGTCAGTCAAGGTAAAGATTACACGATTTTTTCGCTTGTTTCTGGTGTGGTTCGATTTCATGGAAAGCGTCATAAAAAACTACTAGTTAGTGTTGATACTTTGTAGTATTTTTTTGTTAATATTGTTTTATTAAAAAATAAATTCATCTGAATGAATTTTTATTATGTTATGAATGGTGAAAAAAATTATAATTTCCTACTTTAATAATATTGCGGCAATTTTACAAGAAAATAGAATAGAAGAGATTATAGTTATTAATGATAATTATCAGGTTAATGATATTTACATAGGTACAGTTCAAAAAATTTTTTCTAGTATTAATGCTGCTTTTGTTAAATTAGGAAAACATGGTAAAAGTGGTTTTATTCATATTAATGATATTAAGCCTCTTAAAAGAAGTTATAAATTTTCTCATATAACTGATGTTTTGTCGGTTAATCAGTTAATATTGGTGCAAGTTGTTAAAGAGCCTACGTTTAATAAAGGGCCACGTCTTACTACTAATTTGCACCTACATGGTAGATATATTGTATTAATGCCTTTTTGTGATGTTATCGTTCTTTCACGTAAAATTTACGATAAAAATGAGCGTGTACATCTTTATTCGTTGGCTGTTTTGATGAAGCCTGAATTAATGGGTTTGCTTATAAAAGGTGTTGCTAAGGGTGTTCCGGAAACAGTCTTGTTACGTGATTTAGATTTATTATTAAGACAATGGTCTTTTATACAAAAGTTAGTTTTCGTGACTAGTAAGCCTTGTTTAGTTTATAAGGACGAAGATATAGCTAAGAAAATAGTGAGAGATTTTTATGATAAAACTATTAGTAAAATTATAGTAGATTCTAAAGATGGTTTAAGATCAATCTATTATTATTTAAAAAAATGGTCATGTATTTCTCCATTTATTACTACAAAATTGCAGGTTTATAATAAACAAAGCTGTATACTTAATAAATTTTATATTAAGCAGACTATCAAGGCTGTTTTAAGGCCAAAAGTTAAGCTGCTCTGTGGTGGTTACATTATAATAGAAAATTATGAGGCTTTAACTATAATTGATGTAAATTCTGGTTCTTTTAATAAGCCAGATAATTCTCGGGAAACTATTCTTAGAATAAATTTGTATGCAGCTATTGAGATTGCTTACCAATTAAGAATAAGAAATATTAATGGTGTTATTATAATTGATTTTATTGATATGTATTTTCAAAGGGATCAATTGAAATTACTTGAACATTTTAATAGAGTATTGAATTTGGATAATGCTAAGTCTCAGGTAGTACAGTTATCTCAACTTGGTTTATTAGAATTAACTAGACGTCGTAAGGGTCAAAGTCTTCAAGAGATTTTCACTAAACCAGAACTAATCTCATTAAAATATTCTAATTTCTATTTTCCTAGTCGTTTGTACTTTAAATTATTCTCAAGTATATCGCAAAATTATTTTAATAATAGATTCTTGGTCAATAAGAATATTCGTTCTCTCTTTTTCAGTAAAAGTTTTTATAATACAAAGTTATTAGTGAATAAATCTTTTAGTTTTAATGAGTTTTTGTATCGTAAATATTTTACATTCATAGATTATTATTATCTTGTTCATCTTTTTAATCCTAAAGCTAATTATATAGTTCCTCTGGTGTTTTATTGTAGTTTAATTAAACGTAAACGATTAGTACATGGTCTTTTTCCCTTCATTTAGAAATTTTTTTAATTAAAAAATAAAAAAAGCTATAATAACTAGATTGTTATTATAGCTTTAATGACTTTTCTATTATTGTACTATGTGAGGGCTTTTGATTAACTATCCGTTAATAGATGGTGCAACTAAAGCTAATGGTAGAGATTCTTGAGATGCTAAATCTAGAGGGAAGTTGTGTGCATTACGTTCATGCATTACTTCCATACCTAAGTTAGCTCTGTTTAGAATGTCTGCCCAAGTATTAATTACACGACCTTGGCTATCAACTACTGATTGGTTAAAGTTGAAACCGTTTAAATTGAAAGCCATTGTACTAACAGACATTGCTGTGAACCAGATACCTACTACTGGCCATAGACCTAAGAAGAAGTGTAGTGCACGAGAGTTATTAAAACTAGCGTATTGGAAAATTAAACGACCGAAGTAGCCATGAGCTGCAACGATGTTGTAAGTCTCTTCTTCTTGACCAAATTTATATCCATTGTTAGCTGATTCATTTTCAGTTGTTTCACGAATTAAACTAGATGTTACTAGAGATCCGTGCATAGCACTGAATAAAGATCCACCGAATACACCTGCAACACCTAGTTGGTGGAAAGGATGCATAAGGATATTGTGCTCAGCTTGGAATACAAGCATGAAGTTAAATGTACCAGAGATACCAAGAGGCATACCATCAGAGAAGCTTCCTTGTCCAATTGGATAAACAAGAAATACTGCTGCTGCTGCTGCTACAGGTGCAGTGAAAGCAACTGAGATCCAAGGTCTCATACCTAAACGGTAGCTTAATTCCCACTCACGACCAATGTAGCATAAAACACCTAATAGGAAGTGAAGAACGATTAATTGGTAAGGTCCACCATTATATAACCATTCATCTAGAGATGCAGCTTCCCAAATAGGGTAAAAGTGGATACCGATAGCTGCTGAACTAGGGATAACAGCACCAGAAATGATGTTGTTTCCGTAAAGTAGAGATCCAGCTACTGGTTCACGGATTCCATCGATATCTACAGGAGGTGCAGCAACGAATGCAATGATGAATACAGATGTAGCAGTTAATAGTGTTGGAATCATTACAACACCGAACCAACCGATGTAAAGACGGTTTTCAGTGCTAGTAATCCAAGTACAAAAACGTTCCCACAGGCTTGCGCTTTCGCGTCTTTCTAAAGTAGCAGTCATAATAAAATATATTTTTTAGTTTAAATTTTGGATACTTCCCAAGTTATTCTACTTGTTATCTATATTATTACAAGATTTTATCTTGCATGTAAAGTTTTTCTAAAAAAAATTTTTAGTTCAGTAAGCTTGATTTATTAAGAAATGAGTCATTATCATCTTAAGTTTTGAATTTTATCTATAATATCTATAATCAATGTTTTTTATAGTTTATTATTTTATGTCACACTTCAGTAAGATTAAGACGAATATTTATGATGACAATGCTTTAGTAAAAACTTTAAATGATATGGGATTCATATGTAAATATTCTATGGATTCTTTATCTTCTAGGGATATTTTTGTTTATAGTACTTCTAATACTGATAAGTATTTATTTGTTTTTACTTGGAATGGAAGTTTTTATAATTTGTTAGCTGATTTACAGTTATGGAGTTTAGATACTGATGTTAATCACTTTATGGATTCATTATCTCAGATGTATGCTTATAATGTAATATTAAATCAAGGTCTTCTTAGTGGTTTTAATAAGGTTAGTGAGAAAACTATATCTGATGGGTCAATTAAAATTAAACTAAAAAAATGGTCTAGTAGTGATTATTACTAAGTACTTCCTGATTATTTATAATAAAAATGCGGATGGAGAGACTTGAACTCTCACGAGATATACTCACTAGAACCTAAATCTAGCGTGTCTGCCAATTCCACCACATCCGCTTTATTCTCTAATCAATTTGTTAGATATAAAATAATTTTACTCTTTTTTTATTTTAAAGGCAAGTAATTTATTTATCTGTAAATTAGTAATACTTGTTTTTCTGATATTTTAGTATTATACTACTATCATATTCTTTCCTCAGTAGCTCAGTGGTAGAGCGATCGGCTGTTAACCGATTGGTCGTAGGTTCAAATCCTTCCTGGGGAGTAAGATTTTTATTAAATGTTTAATATCTAAAGATTATTCTAAGTTTATTGTTTTTATTATTATGTTTTACTTAACTCAAATATTTGATAAATATCAAGTATTTTTATATCTATTGTATAACAATATTTATCAGTTTTTACGTATTAATTATAGTAGTGCAAATTTTTTTTTCATTCCTGTATTTATTTGTATGGGAATTTTAACTGTATTAACACCTTGTTTTATTTCTATGTTTCCTATATTAATTACGTATATTAGTTCAACTACAAATCAAGTTTTAAATAATGCTTTATTTGTATTAGGTGTCATGAGTAGTGTATTCTTTACTTTGTTAATTAGTAATTCTATTAACCTATATTCTTTTGTTTACAAGTTACCTATACTTTCATCATTATTTTTAATTTGCATTGCATTAAACTTAATGCAAGTTTTAGATTTATTATTCGTTCCTGAGATGCTATATTCACGTTTAAATCGAATAGAAACTTTTAATATTAATTTACAGAGTTATATTACGGGTATTTTAATTGGTTTTGCTTCTGCTCCTTGTAATACTTCTATTATATTATTGTTTACATTTCTACTTAAACATGAAAGTAATAATTTATTTGTATTGCTTTATTTATTTGTATATTTATTGGGTTGTTTTTTAGTACTTATAACTTTGTTGAATTTAAAAATTAATTTTAATAATAGTAATTTTTATTATTTAACTTTATTGTGGGACTTAATTTTTCCTTTGAGTGGTTCTATTTTATTTATTTTTTCTTTACTGCTTTTTTTAAGGAAAACTTTTTTATAATGTTATTTATTTAAACTTCATTTGTCTATTATTAATTAATTTTATGATAACTTTCGATTTTAAAAATATTTTATGGAATTTTGTGAAAAGATTAGCTAATTTAAATCTTTCAATTTTTATTCTATTCTTGATATCTATTTGTTGTATACTTGGTTCATTAATTGAGCAGGATCAAAGCTTGTTGTACTATCAAGCAAATTATCCGGTTTCCAATGTAAATTCTTCGATTGTTAATTGGAAACTAATTTATCTTTTTGGTTTAGATCATGTTTTTCAAACTTGGTGGTTTCTTTTAATTCTTGTTATTTTTATTTTAACTTTATTGTCTTGTACCTTTTTTACGCAGTTGCCTAGTCTAAAAAATGCTAGGCGTTGGAAATTTATTCATAATAAATATTATCTCAATCGTAGTTTATCTTTTAAAGAGAGTTATAGGTCTGAAAATAATTCTCTGATTGTTATGATTTATTCTTTAGTCTCCTCAGATTTTTTTGTTTTTAGTCAAGATTATTCAATATATTCTTATAAAGGTTTATACGGTCGTGTCTCTCCTGTTTTCGTCCACTTTAGTATTGTTACTATATTATTGGGTTCTATGTTAAGTTTTTTGTCTAGTTTTGTTGCACAAGAAATAGTACCTAATGGTGAAATATTTCATATTAGAAATATAGTTCATTCTGGTTTATTAAGTTCTTTTCCTGCTAATATATTTGGTTTTGTTGAAAATTTTAGTATTGACTATAATATAGATGGTTCTATAAAGCAATTTTTCTCTAAGTTATCACTGATTTCTAGTCAAGGTCAAATTATTTCATCTCAAACGATTGCTGTTAATAAACCTTTGAATTATCGTCATTTAACTTTTTATCAGACTGATTGGCAAATTAATTCTCTTAAAATCTGTTTGTCTGATATTAATATTTTGCAAAAAAAGCTTTTTAAAGCAATTATTAATAATAAAGATTGTTGGTTATGCAAAATAGTGATTGATAATCATAAGCAAATACTTCTGGTTGTATTTGATTTAAATAGTCCTATATTTTTATTTAATTCTGAAGGTTTATTAATGGGTACATTTTTAACTAATCAGCCATTCTATATTAACGACGTGTCTTTTATAATTAATGAGATATTTACTAGTACTGGTTTGCAGATAAAAATGGACTCTGGTATTTTTATAGTATATTTAGGTTTTTTTGTTTTAATGCTCAGTACGGTTTTAAGTTATTTATCTTATTCCCAGATTTGGTTTTATAGAGTCTCTGACTTATTTCAGTTTTTAGGGTCTACTAATAGAGCTGTGTTTTTCTTTGAAGAAAACATTTTTTATATTAATTTTGTATATAATTCACTCATTTCCTATTCAAACAAATGTCATGTTTTTCTACGTTATTCTATTTTAAAGTAATAAAAAATTTTTTAAAATTTGTTTTCCTTCTTTTGTCCATAAACTTTCTGGATGAAATTGTATACCTCTCAGTTTTTGGTAAATTTTATGTCTGCATCCCATAATTATCCCGTTGGATGTCCATGCTGTTACTTCCAGATTTTCAGGTATATTTTGATTATCTACTACTAAGCTGTGATATCTACTGACTTCTAACGGATTAGTTAAATCTTTAAAAATATCTTTTTTGTTATGTATTATGTTGCTAATTTTACCGTGTAATGGTGTATTAAGTTGTTTGATTTTACTTCCGTATGTGTATCCTATACCTTGATGCCCTAAACATATCCCGAGTATAGGAATTTGATTAGAGTACTTTTTTATTATATCTAAGCATACTCCTGATTCCTCTGGTTGTCCAGGACCAGGTGATAATATGATATGAGTTGGATTAATACTTATTATATCTTTTGTTGATATTTCATCGTTTCTTTTGACTATTGTTTTATTTCCAAGTTCACCTACATACTGGTATAAATTTTGAGTAAAGCTGTCGTAATTGTCTACAATTAAAATCATTATTTTTCTTCCTTCTGTTTAATTATTTGGCTTAATTGACTATATTATTTTGAGTAGTCCGTCTTTAGGAGAACTTGGCCATGCTTTTTGTTTTTTTGTCATTATACCTGCTAAATAACACTTTCTTCCAGATATTACGCCTAATCTCATTGCATTTGCCATACCGATTGGATTTTTAGATTTTGCTACAGCTGTATTCAGTAGTACTCCAGATGCACCTATCTCCATTGCTCTGCTGGCTTCACTAGCTGTACCAATGCCTGCATCAACTATTACAGGAATTTTAGAGTTTTCAATAATTACTTGTATGTCATTTAATTTTTGGAGTCCTTTACCTGATCCAATAGGTGAACCTAATGGCATTATTGTTTTACATCCTATGTCTTCTAGCTGTTTTGCTAAGATTGGATCTGGATATATGTAAGGTAGTACATTAAATCCTTTGCTAACTAGGTATTCTGCAGCTTTTAAAGTTCCTATTGGGTCTGGAAAAAGGTATTGAGAATCTGAAATTACCTCTAGTTTTACAAAATTATTATCTAACTGTCCTATTTTTTTATTTATTTCGCGACCTATTTGAGCTATCCTAATCGCTTCTTCTGCAGTTTCACATCCAGCCGTGTTAGGTAACATCCACAGTTTTTTCCAGTTTAATCCATCTATTAGATTGCTTTTGCCAATGTTTTTTGCATATTGTACACGACGTATAGCTACTGTGACTATTGATGCTCCGCTAGTGATAATAGCTTTTTGTGCTTCGTGTAAATTTTTATATTTTCCTGTTCCTAGCATAAGTCTAGAATGAAAGTGTTTATTTGCAATAGTAAACAAATCTTTTTCGCTATATACATCTAAATGATCTATGTTTATTTTATTGTTCATGTATTAATTTTTTAATTTTATATTTAAATTTTGCTCTATTTCTCTTTTGTTTTATTAAATCTTAACTTATAATAATTTTATTATTATAATAATATCTGTTTTACCTTGTCTTATTGAATTTATTGTTATATGATTTGATATTACTTTTATTGCTTTTTTATTATGCTTAATTCTTTTCTGTACTGGACAATATTTTTACTTTTAATTGTGACGTTAACTTTTTTAATTTATCAGTTTTACTTAAGTAATCCTAGTTTTTATCTTAATACTCGTAGTGTAACTTTAATTGATAGATTAGGTTCTATAGTTCCTTATGGTTTACCATTGTTGGAGGGTTTACAAAATTTTGGTCAGCAAATTTTACCAGATTATCCTTTTAATTTAATGAGTCTCTATAAAAAAACGTTCATGCCGTTAGTTGTTTTTTATGTTACTCATCCGGCATTGGCCTTTATTATCTTTTTTGTACTTTACTATTTATTTGTTAGATCTAAAAGTCCTCTTCCTAGTAGGCCTTTTGTTCGTTTTAATGTTTTACAAGCTATATTATTATTTTTAATTAATTCTTTATTAGGATCTGCTTTTAGAGCATTACCTATGGAATTTAAAGTAAGTTTGTATGGTTTAATTTTGTGTAATACTTTATTTTGGTTTGTACTATCAACTATTTGTTATGCTGTTCTTAAATCTGTGGAAGGAAAATATGCAAAGATACCAGTTATTTCTCAAGCTGTTAAGATACAAATTGATAGTCCATAACATTTTTATTTATTTTTTTATATAATTATATTTATGTCTTTAAATACTTACGAAACAATTTATGTTTTAAAACCTGATGTAACAGATAGTGTGAATTTTTCTTTAGTAAATTATTACAAGGGTTTACTAAAAGAAAAGGGTGCCAATAATATAGTGGTTCAACATAGGGGTAGAAGGCATCTCAGTTACAATATTTTTCACTATTATGATGGTATATATGTTCAAATGAACTATCAGGCGAATGGTCAATTAGTCAAATTTTTAGAAAAATCTATGAGATTAAATGATAGTATTGTTAGATATTTAACTATTCGACAAGAAATTATGCAGTCTGTAGATGTATATTAAATTAATTTAATATCAAGCATTTTTAATTATATTTTATTTAATATTATATTGTATTGATTTTAGTCATTAAGTGTAAAATATATTTATTGATATTTTCAATTTTATTAATTATAAGGAGTCAAAATGATTACTGATAGTCAAATATTTATTGCTTTGCTGTTTGCTCTAGTTTCTGCAATTTTAGCTATAAGATTAGGTACTGATTTATATCAGTAGGTAACTAGGTTCTTGTTAATATTTATAAAGTTAAGAAATTAAATACTGATTATACTAAAGTATAATTTAGTATTTTATATGTTAATTTTATGAACAATTTTTACAAGATGATAGTTGAAATTACAAGTTAACTTATTTATATAGTAATGATTTAGATAATGTATATACTGAAATTAATTTAAAAACTATTGTGAATATAATACAGAATAAAACTCGTCCTATTTTTCCTTTTACTGCTATTGTTGGTCAAGAAGAAATGAAGTTGGCTTTAATTTTAAATGTTATTGATCCTAAAATAGGTGGTGTTATGATAATGGGAGATCGTGGTACTGGTAAATCTACTACTATCAGGGCAATAGCTGACTTGTTACCTGAAATAGAAGTAGTTAGTGAAGATATGTTTAATTCCCATGTTTCTGATTATGATTTGATGTCAGATTCTATTAAGCAAAAAGTTGCAAACTCTCTGACTATTTCTACGGAGTTTATTAAAGTTCCCATGATTGATCTTCCTTTGGGAGCAACTGAGGATCGTTTATGTGGCACTATAGATATAGAAAAAGCTTTGAATGAAGGTATCAAAACTTTTGAACCAGGTCTCTTAGCTAAGGCTAATAGGGGAATTTTATATGTTGATGAAGTTAATTTACTGGATGATCATTTGGTTGATATTTTACTAGATTCAGCTGCTTCTGGATGGAATACTGTGGAGCGTGAAGGAATTTCTGTAAGACACCCTGCTAGATTTGTTTTAGTTGGTTCAGGTAATCCTGAGGAAGGCGAATTGCGTCCACAGCTTTTAGATCGCTTTGGTATGCATGCTGAAATTAGAACTGTTAAGGATCCTTCCTTGAGAGTTAAAATTGTAGAACAGAGAACTAAGTTTGATCAGGATCCATATTCTTGTTTAGAGGAATTTCAGGATGAGCAAAAAGAATTAAAAGATCGTATTATCCTAGCGCAGCAAAATCTCAATCATGTTACGATTGATTATGATTTAAAAGTAAAAATTTCTCGTATTTGTGGTATTTTAGATGTGGATGGTTTGCGTGGGGATATTGTTACTAATAGGGCAGCTAAAGCCTTTGCAGCATATCAGAATAAAGATGAAGTAAACGTTACAGATATTAAGCAAGTTATTACTTTATGTTTAAGACATAGATTACGTAAAGATCCACTTGATACAATAGACTCAGGAGCAAAAGTTAGTCAGGTTGTTAATGAAGTTTTATGTTAATTTTTGTTCTAATAATTAATGCTTATGATCATTTTGTTATAGGCTTAGTAGGATTCGAACCTACATTAGAGACTTAGAAGGTCCCTGTCCTGATCCCTTAGACGATAAGCCCAATATATGATTATGTAATAGGTTCTCTCTCTGAATTTTTTTACTTTTTGTAATCTATGATAGATAGTTTTAATTGATATTGTAATATTGGGCGGTACTGGACTTGAACCAGTGACCACCTGCTTGTAAGGCAGGCGCTCTACCACTGAGCTAACCGCCCTCATATTGCTTATACAAGGTTGACTATACTTTATTTTTTAATAAAAATCAATTTAAATTTTGTATTCGATAATTTCGTATTTAAAGTTTGTGCTGTAAATCAATTATATATATCTATTTATTTAATCAATAAAGTGACTATGAATGTAGATCAAGTTTATGAAAAATTTTTTGTTTCTGCAAAAGTTGTAATTTTTTTCTTGTATTATCTTGGTGGTATAAATCTCAATTTAAACTTAATGGATATTATTGATTATACTAGTATAGTTTCTCCTCAATCATTGTTTATAACAATTATCACTTCTTTTTTTATCAGTCTTGTTTTTAGTTTACAAATAGCTAAAGAATTTATGTATCTAGATGCTGTTCAGTTAGTTGGTACAGTCTTTGCTGTTTCGTTTATTCGAGAGTTATCTCCTGTTTTAACTTCAGTGGTTATAGTTGGCAAAGTTTGTTCATCTTTTACTTCTGAGTTAGCAGCAATGGTTTCTACTGAACAGCTAGATGCTCTGTTTATTCTAGGTATTAATCCCATTAACTATTTAATTTTACCACGTATTATTTCTATGATCATAGGTTTACCTATGTTAAATTTCATTTCTATTGTTACAAGTGTTCTTAGTGGTGCTTTTATATGTTGTATATTTTATGGTATTAATCCAGGTGTTTTTTTAAGCGCAGTTTTTTATAACTCTTTAATGTTTGATTTATTTAAGTCAGTTTTAAAAACAGTAGTTTTTGCTTTTTTTATTGGATTAATTAGTTGTGTTTGGGGTATTACAAGTTTAGGTGGTTCAAGAGCTGTTGGTTTGTCAACTACATCGTCTGTAGTGAATTGTCTACTTATCGTTTTTATTTTAAATTTTATTTTGTCATATTTTTTGTTTGATAATCTAATTAGTTCGTTTCAATTTTCATAAAATTTGTGTTAATCTCAAATAATATACTTATATTTAAGAAGAATATTTACTATCTAATAAAATAAATCTGATATATATTACAATATTAGTATATATATTGTTTAAGTATATATTTTTAAGTTAAGTTTTATTTAGTATTTATTTTATATATTTTATTGAGGAGGTTATTTTATGTCAGGAGGATCAACGGGTGAGCGTCCTTTTTCTGATATTATTACTAGTATTCGTTATTGGGTTATACATAGTATAACAATACCAGCTTTATTTGTTGCCGGATGGTTATTTGTTAGTACTGGTTTAGCTTATGATGTATTTGGTACTCCAAGACCTAATGAATATTTTACTCAGGATCGTCAACAAGTGCCATTAGTAAATGATCGTTTTAGTGCTAAGCAGGAGCTTGAAGATTTAACAAAAGGTATTTAAATAGGAGAATTATTGTGACTAAAAAAAACACAAATCAACCAATATCATATCCAATATTTACATTTAGGTGGTTAGCTATACATGGTATAGCTATACCTACTGTCTTTTTTCTAGGAGCGATTACATCCATGCAATTTATTCAAAGATAGGAGGTTATGTTATAATGAGTGGTCCTAATCCAAATAAAGAACCCGTTGAGTTAAATCGAGCATCTCTCTTTTGGGGTTTACTATTAATTTTTGTTTTAGCAGTTTTGTTTTCTAGTTATTTTTTTAATTAGATTTTAAGTAATTGTTTTGATTTTACTTGAATAGTTTATATTGTCTTTGGTTAATAATTAGTTAGTCTTTTATATTTACTTAATTTTATAGTGATTTATTGGAGAATTAAATAATATGTCAAATACAGGTAGAGTACCTTTATGGTTAGTTGCTACTGCTGGTGGGATAGCTGTACTTACAGTTGTAGGTATTTTTATTTATGGTTCTTATTCTGGTATAGGATCTTCCCTATAAGAGAATTTTAGTTTTTATTGATTTCTAATTTGTTAAACCATATATATATTTATATTTTGCATGTATAATATATTATGGTTTACTATTTAAATTTCTATCCTATATTTTCTTCTTCTATGTATAAAAATAGTAGTGCCATAGTTAGGCCAGGGAAGAGAATGCCTACAAGCGGTACTAAAATAGATGGTAAGTATGATGCTGTCATGTATCTATGTTATTTCATTAAAAAATTAAAATATTTATATAGCGTATATTATATTATATTGTATTTTATTTATAATTCTTATTTATAGAATATTAACATTTGAATGGTTTATTAATTTTTTAGTCATTTAATAAATCTCTTTGTATTTACTGATTAAATTTATATATATATGTTAAATTATATCTATACATCCTATCTACTACTTATTCTTGTAATTAATTATTAAAAAAAATTGATGAATAATTCTATATGTCATGAGATTCCGCACAGTTTTGATGCTATGCACAAATTTTCTGAGGTTTATGCAGAGAGAACAGGTACATTTTTTTGTATAGATACTAGTGTAACTGCAGTAGTTATAGAAGGTTTGGCTAAACATAAAGATGTATATGGTGCTCCTTTATGTCCGTGTCGTCATTATGATGATAAAGTGCAAGAAGTTGCTAATACGTATTGGAATTGTCCTTGCGTACCAATGAGGGAAAGACGTGAGTGTCACTGTATGTTATTTTTGTCTAAAGATAATGATTTTGCAAGTGATAAACAGGTGCTTAGTAAAGAATTATTAATAAATTTTCTTAGTTAGTTTTTAAATATAAACAAGTTAAATTTTGGATAATATAAGTACTATAATATAGTATATATTCTCATCTAACTTTGTTTATTTTAATTTGCGTACTCATTAAATTTTGTATGTTAATCGTGACACTTATAAGTTGCTTTTGTTTAAAGATAATAGAATGATGATAGCTGGTCCTACTATAATAATTACTCCTAATGATACGAGTTGTCCGATAACTTGCCAGTTAATCATAATATTCTTTCCTTGAGAGTTCTGTTTATTTGATTTCAAGTTCTATATACTTTTATTATACTATTTTTATACTTTTACTTACTTAATTGCATATAATTTTTAATATATGATTATGGTTATAGTGTTATGTATATCCAATTTTTATTTACATGCATTTTTAAATATTCCAACTTAATTGTAAAGTATGTATATAATTGGTTTTTATTAATATTAATTAGTGTCTTAACTATTTTGTTGTGTTCAGGATTGAAGTTTAAATTATATACACAAAATAATTGTATGGTTTTAACTTGTAAAGTAAAATTTTGTTTGCGTAATTTATTATGATTAATAGCAATATAGAGTGGGTGTTTAATTGTTAAGTAGAGTTTTATTGTACTTTGTTTAATGTATTCATTATCTCGATAACAATTTTTTAGTAGTAAATTAATATTTCTTTCAATATTTTTATGAAAATATTTTTTTAAGTACGGTATTAATTCATATCTTGTTCTATTCCTTTCAAATTTATATTTGTAATTAGTGTTATCTGACCATATTGGTAAATAGAACTTCTTGCATGCCCAGTATATGTCACTTCTCTTTAATTTTAATAATGGTCTTAATAAACGTATACTCTGATTAATTTTGGATTGTATAACTAAGCTAGTTGTTCCTTGTAATCCAGAACCCCTAAAAAAATTATTTAAAAATGTTTCTATTTTGTCTGTTTCGTTATGTCCTGTGACTATAAATCTATTATGATGTTTAATTGCATGTTTTGTAAATAGGTGATATCTATATGTCCTACATAATTTTTCAGATAATAGATTTTTAGGTAATTGATAAACATAAATGTTTCTCTTTATAAATCTTATGTAATTGATTATATGCATTGTCTGTTCATAGCTGTCTTGTCTCCATTGATGATCTATGTAAATATATGAAATATTATTTTTATTTTTTTTATTTTGGTATTTATCCTGAAAATTTTCAATTAAATTTAAGAGACATATTGAATCTTGTCCTCCCGAGATAGCTACTACTTGTTTGCTATCTGATGTTTTATAAAAATTTTTTACTTTCGGTTGATTTTCTATTATTTTATTGCTTTTTTTTATGAACGTTTGCATTTTTATGTTAATTGTGTTAATTTGATGTGTGTGTTACTAATTTTTATTGGTGGGTTGCTAACTCAATGGTAGAGTACTCGGCTTTTAACCGATTAGTTCCGGGTTCGAGTCCCGGGCAACCCAATTTATTTCTACTTACTGGATTTAATTAATATTAATATATGAATCATATATCTCAAATACTACAAAAAAAACGCAAAAGTTCAACATGTGCTCTAATTCCTTTTATAACTGCTGGCTATCCAAATCCTGATGTTACTATAGATATTCTATACACTCTCGACAAAAATGGTGCGGATATAATAGAATTGGGTATACCTTACTCCGATGCTTTAGCAGATGGTCCCACAATACAAAAATCTTCTAAGATAGCATTAGATCAAGGTGTATATGTTGATCAAGTTTTAGATATACTCGATAGAGTTAAATTAAAATTAAATGTACCGATTGTTATATTTACTTATTATAATCCTATTTTGGTCAGAGGTATCCGTAGATTTATTGAAGAAATATCATCTAGGGGCGTTAAAGGTTTAATTATTCCTGATTTACCAATTGAAGAAACAGATTATCTTGTTTATTTGTGTTTGGATTATTCTATTGAGTTGATTTTATTTGTTGCTCCTACTAGTCCTAAAGATAGAATTTTAAATATTTTAGATAAAGCTCCAGGTTGTATTTATTTGGTTAGTAGTACAGGTGTTACTGGTATAAGAAATAATTTAGATGATAATGTTAATAGGCTTTCTAGTTATATTAAGCATAGCACGGGTAAGTTTATTATGTTAGGTTTTGGTATTTCTAATGTTTCTCAAGTTGCTCAGGTATCTAGTTGGAATATAGATGCTTTAGTTATTGGTAGTGCTTTTACACGTGTTCTTAGTAGTTACTTAGATCATAAATCAGCTGTTGATTCTGTAGGTTTTTTTTGCAATGAAATGAAATCTGCTATTAAAAGTTAGTTGACTTGTTAGTAACATACATTTTTGATTTTATTTGATTACCCCCAGGGGAATTCGAATCCCCGTTACCTCCGTGAAAGGGAGATGTCCTAGGCCTCTAGACGATGGGGGCATATTTGCTTACGATAGATAGATTAAATGATTTTCACTATCCTGTCAATATTTTATTTTATTTAGTTTGGTAAATCAATAATTAGTCTAGATCTCATAATTAAGTATATTACTGTTTGACGTATATAAGTCGTCATATTTATAAATAAATGAAAGCCTTCGTTCTTGTATTCTACTAATGGCTCTTGTTGACCGTAACTTCTCCATCCAATATATTCTTTTAGTAAATTCATTCTTTCTATATGATCTTGCCAAGCTTTGTCAATTTGTTGTAATAGATAATATTTTTCTAGCTGTCTTATTAAGCCTGGTCTTAATTGTTCTAGATAAGTTTCCTTTAAGTCATAGCTTATCCTAAATTGTTGGAATAAAATCTGCTCGAGATCTTTAATTTTCATGGTTTTTATTGTTTCTATACTTATGTTTTGTTGTATATTTAATAGTTGTACAATTTGTTTTAATACTCCCATGTTTTTTTTATCTTTATCATATAATCTAATCATTTCTTTTATTGTATATTCTCCATATTCGATAATACAGTCCTTGGTAAAATACGAATTCAAGATAGCTTTTCTTTCTCTATAAATTGCTTTTCTTTGATTATTTATTACTTCGTCATATTCGAAAAGTTGTTTTCTGATATCATAAAAATATGCTTCAACCTTTTTTTGTGCGTTGTTTAAACTTTTACTTAGAACAATTGATTCTATAGGTGTATTATCATCTATTTTTAAGTTTTTCATTAGTGTTTTTATATTATTTCCACCAAAGATTCTAAATAGATTGTCTTGTAGACTTAAAAAGAAGCGTGATGTTCCTTTATCTCCTTGTCTTCCTGTTCTTCCCCTTAATTGGTTATCTATTCTTCTTGATTCGTGTCTTTCTGTTCCTATGACGTATAAACCTCCTAAGTCAAGTATTTCTTGTTTTTCTTGATCGCATATTTTTGTAAATTCATAGCTGAATTTTTGTGAAATTTCGTATAATTTGTCGTAATTTTTTTGATTTATAATCTCTTCTACGATTTCTGAAATATCTTGATTTTCTTGAATAGCTTTTTTTATAAAGTTGTTTAATGCTTTAACCTCTGTATCATTTAAAATATTTTGTATTGAGTCTATATTATAATTATTTAAATTCATGTAACTATTACTTAAAATATAGTTTTTAATATTTTCTTGAATTATGTTATTAGGGTTGCCTCCTAGGATTATATCTGTTCCCCTACCTGCCATATTGGTTGAGATAGTAATTCTATATTTTCTTCCTGCTTCGGAAATAATATCTGCTTCTTTATTGGTATTTTCTGGTTTAGCGTTTAGTAAGTTGTATGAAATATTGAGTTCATCTAGCATATTGGCTAGAAGCTCTGATTTTTCAATACTTGTTGTTCCAATTAGTGTAGGTCTCCCTATTTGGTTCATATCAACACATTCGTTAGTTATAGCTTTCCATTTACTATATTCTGATTGGTAGACTAAGTCTGATAGGTCTTTTCTGATACATTGTTTGTTTGTTGGGATTTCAATTACTGACATCTTATATATATTAAGAAATTCATTCTCTTCTGTTTTAGCTGTACCTGTCATACCGCATAATTTTTTGTATAAAAGAAAAAGGTTTTGGTATGTAATTGAGGCTAAAGTTTTATTCTCTTTTTCAATTTTTAAATTTTCTTTAGCTTCAATTGATTGGTGTAATCCATCACTCCATCTTCTGCCTTCCATAATTCTACCTGTGAACTCATCTACAATTACTACTTTATTATTTTTAACTATATAGTCTTTATTCTTTAAAAAAAGTTCTTTTGCTTTTAATGCGTTAATAATGTACTTAAGCCATGGACTATTGATATTGTATAAATTTTGTATATTTAGTATTTGTTCACATAGTGATACACCTTTTTCTGTTAAAATTACATTTCTAGATTTTTCATCAACTTGGTAATGAATTTTTTTTTCTAATTTTTGTGATGTTTCTTTTGACTTTGCATATAATTTATCACTTATTGTAGTCTCTCCTGAAATAATTAAAGGTGTTCTAGCTTCGTCTATTAGTATTGAATCTACTTCATCTATAATCGCATAGTTTAAGTTGCCTTGTATTATATCATTACTATTTATAGCCATGTTATCTCTCAAATAATCAAATCCTAGTTCATTATTAGTAATGTATGTTATATTTTGTTTATATTCTTTTTTTCTGTCATAATAATTTGTAGTACTTGTAATCACTCCAGTTTGTATATTTAAGTAATTAAAAACTGTTTGTGCTAGTTTAGCATCTCTTTTTGCTAGGTAATCGTTTACGGTTATTATGTGTACATTTTTAGAGTTTAAGGTATTTAAATATGCAGGCAGTAATGCTACTAACGTTTTACCTTCTCCTGTTTTCATTTCAGCTATGTTACCTTTATGTAGAGTAATTCCACCTAAAATCTGTACATCAAAAAGAATTATACCAGTTGCTCTAGCAATTGCTTCTTTAACTGTAGCAAAAGCTTCAATTAAAATTTGATCTAAGTCTGCATTATCTTTTATTATTTCTAAATTTAATTTTTCTGTTTGTTTTTTTAATTCACTGTTAGAATATTGTTTGATTATGTAATATAGTTTATTGATTTCTTTAATAGTTGTTTTATATTGATTAATAGACTTGTATGAAAAAAATTTAAACATATTTTTTATTTATTTTTGATGTTTACTTAATTAGCTGTGATTTTTGTTTTATATATCCGAAATAAACTCTTGTATAGTTATGTATTGAAGTGTTCTGTAGTATAAAGTAGATTTTCTACCAAATAAAATTTTTGTTTTTATGTAGGATAGAGGTAATTCCATTCTTTTGCAATATCCATAGTATAATTCATGTGTTATTCTATGTATATTTAATCCTTGATTTATAATATAAATACCAATTGGAAATAAAGACATTCTTCCAAATCTATTAGTCGTACTCCTTATTGTATTCCATAAAGATCTGGATAAAGCTAATAGAGTATATATATTTTTTTTTATCCATATGCACCTCATTCTTCTGGATTCAATTGTTCTATTATTATTATCTATTTGCAGTCTATTGATATAAGTTAGTTTGCTGTTTAGGTATATAAAATTTTTTGTGAAAGATCCTTGACCTGCTAACTTAATATTTAGTTTATTTATGTTGATATTTAATGTTTGATTTTTTAATTTTTTTACTTTTGCTATTTGTAATACTGATACTGGATAAAATTTGCTAAATGTGTGTATATAAAAATTCATTTCTTTGTAAGCTGTAATTATCTTACATTTTTCTAGCTTGTTTGGTTTAATTTACTAGACTTATAGTTGTTAATTAGTGATTTTCCATTCATTTCTTCTGGTATCTTTATTTTTAATAGGTCTAAAATAGTTGGTGCTATATCAGCGAGATTACCTTTTTGTCTGAGTAAGTAATTGTTGTTATTTTCATTGCTCATTAAAATAAATGGTACAGGGTTAGTACTGTGTGATTTGCATGCTTGATTATTTTCATCTATCATATAATCAGCATTACCATGATCTGCTGTTATAATAACAGAGCAGCCTGTCTTTTCAATTTGTTGTACTAGTCTATTCATACATTTATCTACTACTTCAATTGCTTGTATTGTTGCCTCTAAGTTTCCTGTATGTCCTACCATATCTGGATTAGCGTAATTAACTACTATTAATTTATATAAATTTTTATCTATGGCATTAATAAGACTATCTGTTATTTGGTGTGCTGACATTTCTGGTTTTTTGTCGTATGTATCTACTTTGGGGCTTGGAATTAGCTCTCTATCTTCTCCTGGAAATGGTTCTTCTATTCCTCCATTAAAAAAATATGTTACATGAGCATATTTTTCTGTTTCTGACAACCTCAATTGTTTTAGATTATACTGTGATATTATTTCGCCTAAAAAGTTAGTATAATTTTGTCCTGCAAACACAGTAGGTAATTTTAATTTAGAATCATATTCTGTAAATGTTGCAAATATTAAATTGTTTATTTTTTTTGTTAAAAAACCTTTGAAATTTGGTTTGGCTAAGCATTGTACTAATTGTCTAATTCTATCTGGACGAAAGTTAAAAAATACGATCCCATCATTGTTACATATGTGACCTGAATTTATTCTAGTGGGTGGAATAAATTCATCTGAAATATTATTGTTGTAGTAATTTTCAATTATTTTTTTATAACTAATTTCATTTTGAATATTATGATTTTCGGTTAGTATTTTGTATGTTTGTTCTGTTCTTGACCATCTACAATCCCTATCCATGCTATAATATCTGCCACTAATGGTAGAAATATTTATATTATTATAATCTTTAATTTCTGTTTGTATGTCATCTAAGAATTTTACTGCTATTTTTGCTTCAGTATCGCGACCATCTGTAATTAGGTGTAGGTATGTTTTATGTTTATATTTTTTTACAATTTGAATCATTGCTTTTAAATGGTTAATGTGTGAATGTACTCCACCATCTGAACATAAACCTATAAGATGCAATTGTGATTTACGATTAGTTATATTTTGACATATATTGTGTATAGTTTTATTGCTGAAAAATTTTTGTTCATCAATTGACTTTTGAATTCTTACTAAGTCTTGATTAATAGTTCTACCTGCTCCTATTGTTGTATGTCCTACTTCTGAATTACCCATTTGGTTTTCAGGTAAGCCGACATCTTTTCCAGATGCACTAAGTAAAGACTTTGGAAAGGTATTCCAAAGTTTGTCTATAGTTGGTGTCTTTGCTAATTTAATTGCATTTCCTGTTATTTTTTCCGAGTCTCCCCAACCATCTAGAATTATTAAAACTATAGGACAAATTGGTTTATTGTGCATATAAAGCGAAAATAATAATGTAATTTAAGTGGTTATGAATATATGATTGTATGATAGTGAATAAATATTGAATTATACTCTTAGTAAGTAATCAAAGAATATTAAATTATAAATAGTATACAATTTAATATTCTGAATAATTAATCTTATTTTTATTATGAAGTATTCGAAAGTTATTATTATTTACTTGTTTAATTTTTATTAACTAAGTACGTTGATAGCATAATCTAAGTAAGTATTTGCTTCATTGGCAGCTTGTCCTGAAAGACCGTGTGTGTTTTTTATGTATTCTATTGCTTCAATGTACCAACTTGGAGATAGTTCAAAGCTACGGTTGATTTCTTCTAAACCTGCAACTAAGTATTCATCCATTGGTCCAGTTGCTCCTACTACTAGACAATAAGTTGTCATTCTTAGGTAATAACCAATGTCTCTTGCACATTTTGCTTTACCTATTGCGCTAGATGCATACGTTGGTCCAGGCATTTGAGTTACGTATGGGAATTTTGTATATACTGCTTGTGCAGCTCCAGTGATTAATCTTTGTGCATTACTAGTTAAAACTTTTGCAGCTTCTAGACTCTCAGATGCTCTTTGATATCTACCATTAATTGATTGTAATTCTGCATTACTTAAAAATCTTCCTTGGCTATCAGCTGATGCTATGGCTTCTGTGATTGGTGTTTTCATGGTAAAATTTTTCCTTCGCTTTTTTATTTATTTGATTAATTTGTTTAGTAATTTTTTTAAACTACGGCTGCTGCTGCTCTATCAAAATATATACTTAGTTCAGATATTAAAGAACTGCAATCTCCTACTGTTATTCCACTTGAATCGTTTGTTACAGCAATCGATGCTTCTTTCATTTTTTGAATAGCTACTGCCACAGATGCTCCTGGTGTACCTAATGCTTGATAAGTTTCTCTTAATCCGTTTAAACATCTATCATCTAAAACACTTGAATCGCCTGCTATCATTGCATAGCTTACATACCTTAGTACAATTTCCATATCTCTTAGACATGCAGCCATGCGTCTACTTGTATAAGCATTTCCTCCTGGTTGAATTAATTGAGGTTGTTCAGCGAATAATGCTCTAGCTGAATTTGTAACTATTGCAGAAGCATTGGAATTAATTCTATTAACTGCGTCTAGACGTTTATTTCCTTCAATTACTATTTTTTCTAGTGCTTCTAATTGTTTATTACTTAGAAATTCACCTCTTGCATCGGCTTGTGCTACAACTTTTGCAAATGCATCTAACATATTTATTTCTCCTTTAAATTTAAAACCTAAATAGGTATTTTGATTTAGTTATATTTTTAGCTTAATCACTATATTATAACAAAATATTTATTTTATTATTAAAAGAAATTAAAAGTTTGCTTTTCTATAACTTTTAATCATCTAATATTTCTGGCTCTGTTATTTCATCAACCATTTCAATAATGGCTTTCACTATAGGTTTATTCATATAGTCATCTACTATATCTATATCTTCATATTTTCTTCTTTTTGCTCTATTTGCAACTTGTATTGTAATTTTATATCTGTTTTGCGCTAGTTCAAGTAATTCTTCTGTTTTATAGTTAATATAATCTAAGTTGATTCTTGTATATTCATTGTATGATTTCATTTTTTTTAATAGTTAAATTTTTGTTGTCTAGTTAATAATTATTCTTAATGATGCCATTTACGTCAGTGTATATTTTATTGAAATATGTGTAATATTATAAGAATAATATTTTAATCTAGCTATTAATTAATTTTGATTAACATTATTGGTATTTAGTTATTTAATTATTTAATTATTTAATACCATTTTGTATTTTTAATTATATAGATATGTTAAGTTTACCCATTATTGTATAACTGTAATTTAAATATCAAATATGCAAGTATCAAGACATTTCACTTATAGACTTGGACATTTTTTAGGCTTTCCTTCTTTAACAGATGAAAGAGATGCCTGTGGAGTTGGTTTTGTGGCTGAGATTAATAGCCAGCCATCACATAACATTTTACAAAAGGCTTTAATAGCTTTAAATTGTATGGAGCACAGAGGTGGATGTAGTGCTGATCGTGAATCTGGTGATGGTGCCGGTATTACGACTATGATACCTTGGGATATAATAATGCCATCTTATAAAGATATTAATCCTGATAAACGTTTATCCAGAGCTGTTGCGATGGTCTTTTTGCGTTATGAGCATTTAGAATATATAAAAAGTATCTTTAATTGGATTTTAAATGAGTATAATTTATCTGTTGTAACTTGGAGAGACGTACCTGTCAATTCTGATATACTTGGTGAAAATTCTCTGAAAAATGAACCTTTTGTTGTTCAATGTGTAGTTAGTTCTGATGTTTCTGAACATGTAGATTTTGAAAAAATTTTGTATATTGCTAGAAGGAAAATTGAAGCTGTTGTAAGTGATACAACTCCTGATATTTATAAAAATTTTTATATTTGTTCTTTCTCTTCTACAACTATTGTATATAAAGGGATGTTACGTTCAGAAGCTTTATCAAACTATTATCTGGATTTAATAAATCCTTTGTATATTACTAGTTTTGCTCTTTATCATAGAAGATTTAGTACTAATACAATGCCTAAATGGTCATTAGCGCAACCTATGCGTTTTATGGCTCATAATGGTGAAATTAATACTTTATTAGGTAATCTGAATTGGACAAAATCTCGTGAACCATTATTCCAGCAGGGTAATTGGTCTAATTATTCTAGTTCTCTAAATCAAATTACTAATTTAACAGATAGTGACTCAGCTAACTTAGATGCTATTCTAGAGTTGTTTGTTCAATCTGGTAAGAGTCCTGAGGAATCACTAATGATATTAATTCCTGAGGCATATAGTAATCAGCCTGCATTAAAATCGTGTCCTGAAATAGTTGATTTCTATGAGTACTATAATAATTTACAAGAACCTTGGGATGGTCCTGCTTTAGTTGTTTTTAGTGATGGTAAAACGGTTGGCGCTACATTAGATAGGAATGGTTTAAGACCAGCTAGATATATTATTACTACAGATGGTTTTATATTTTTGTCATCTGAAGCAGGTATTTTTGATTTTGAGGATTCTAAAGTTTTAACTAAAGGGCGTTTGGGTCCAGGACAAATGTTTTCTGTTGATTTAGTTAATAATATTGTTGTAGATAATTTTTCTATAAAAAAGAAAATTTCTCAGCTATTTCCATATAAAAAATGGTTGCAAGATAATCAACTTAAAATTCAGCCACAAGCTTATTATAATAGTTTTGATTCAAATTTAGTGTATATTGCTCGCCTACATAATGCTTTTGGCTACTCTAATGAGGATGTTGAATTAGTTATTGAGCATATGGCTAGTTCTGCAAAAGAGCCTACATTTTGTATGGGTGATGATATACCGTTAGCTATTTTATCTGATAAACCACACTTGCTGTATGATTATTTTAAACAGCGCTTTGCCCAAGTAACCAATCCTGCTATTGATCCATTGCGCGAAAGTTTGGTTATGTCTCTTGTAACACATCTTGGACCTAAAGGTAACTTTTTGGAGCCAATGGAACATATGGCTAAATCCATTCAGATTAGTTCTCCTATTATTAATGAAAATGAACTATCTTTAATATCTAACGGTCCATTTCAAGTATCATCAGTTAATACATTTTTTAAAATTGATAAATCAACATCAAATTTTGATGATCAAATAGATTTAATTTGTAAAAATTGTGCTGATTATATTCAAGCTGGATCTCAGCTTATTATTATAACTGATCGTATTGATGATTTAGATAATAATTATATTTTTATACCACCTTTACTGATTGTTGGAGCGTTGCATCATTATTTAATTAAAGTTCAGTTAAGACATAAAGTATCTATAGTTGTTGAAACTGGTCAGTGTTGGAATACACATCATTTTGCTTGTTTAATTGGTTATGGTGCAAGTGCAATTTGCCCATATTTAGCTTTTTTAACTGTTAGACAGTGGTGGCAAAATTCTAAGACTCAAAAGTTAATGTCAAATGGTAAGTTACCTAAAATTACTGTTCATGAATCTCAGCATAATTATCGTAGTGCTATAGAAAAGGGTTTGTTAAAAATTTTATCTAAGATGGGAATTTGTTTAATTTCTAGTTACCATGGTGCGCAAATTTTTGAAATTCTTGGTTTAGGTAATGATATAGTTAATAAATCATTCCTTAATACAACTTCTCGTTTGGGTGGTATGGATGCCAATGAATTTTTTAGACATTCTATCTCTATGTATAATTCAGCTTTTGTTTCTGAATTACCTAAAAAACTTCCTAATTTAGGTTATGTTCAATATAGACCAGGAGCGGAATATCATGTTAATAATCCTGAAATGTCTAAAACTTTACATAAAGCTGTTCGTAATACAGATCAAAATTTGTATGATCAGTACAAGCTACTATTACAAAATAGAGTTCCAACTAATTTAAGAGATCTATTAATCTTTTCTAGTGATAAAGATTCTATTAATATTAGTGATGTTGAGCCTATTGAACTAATATTAGAAAAATTTTGTACAGGCGGTATGTCTTTAGGTGCTTTGTCTCGTGAAACTCACGAAACTTTGGCTGTTGCTATGAATAGAATAGGTGGTAAATCTAACTCTGGTGAAGGCGGTGAAGATTCTATTAGATTTACAAGTATTACAGATATAGATGATTTAGGCGTTTCTTCTAGTTTTTCTCATCTTAAAGGATTGAAGAATAATGATATTGCCAGTTCAGCTATTAAACAAATTGCTTCAGGTCGTTTTGGTGTTACACCTGAGTATTTAGTTAATGCTAAGCAATTAGAGATTAAGATAGCCCAGGGTGCTAAGCCTGGTGAAGGTGGTCAATTACCTGGTAAGAAAGTTAGTCCTTATATAGCTACGTTAAGAAATTGTAAACCAGGTGTTACTTTAATTTCTCCACCACCACATCATGACATTTACTCTATAGAAGATTTGGCACAATTAATATTTGATTTACATCAAATTAATCCTAAAGCTCAAATCTCTGTTAAGTTAGTAGCATCTGTTGGTATTGGTACTATAGCTGCTGGTGTAGCTAAGGGTAATGCTGATGTTATACAGATCTCTGGCCATGATGGTGGTACAGGCGCATCTCCTTTAAGCTCTATCAAACATGCTGGTGTACCTTGGGAATTAGGTTTAACTGAAGTTCATAGAACTTTAGTTGAAAATGATTTAAGAGATAGAGTTATTTTAAGAGTTGATGGTGGCCTTAGGACAGGTCGTGATATAGTTCTATCTGCCATCATGGGTGCAGAAGAATTTGGTTTTGGTACCATTGCTATGATTGCTACTGGTTGTGTAATGGCTAGGATTTGTCATACTAATAACTGTCCAGTTGGTGTAGCTACTCAGAGACAAGATTTACGTAATCGTTATCCGGGTATTCCAGCAGATCTAGTTAATTTTTTTATTTTTATTGCTGAAGAAGTCAGAGAAGTTCTAGCTGAATTGGGTTATAAAAGTTTAAAAGATATTATTGGTTTAAATAGTTTACTGACTTGTGATTATAGTAAAGTGACTAAAACAAATAATTTTAATTTAGATGTTTTATTACATGATTTTAATCGTGTTAAAATGCTCAACTTTCATACTAATGTTCATAGTAATGGTAATGTTTTAGATGATAGTTTACTAAATGATTTTCTTTTTCTAAATGCAATTGACAGTCAATTAAATTTTATAAAGAGTTTAAAGATTAAAAACACTGATCGTTCTGTAGGTGCTAGGATATCTGGTGTTATTGCAAAAAAATACGGAAGAGATAATTTTTCTGGTAATTTACAGGTTAATTTTTTAGGTGTTGCAGGGCAAAGTTTTGGTTCCTTTATATGTCATGGTATGTATTTAAATTTAACTGGTGAAGCTAATGATTATGTTGGTAAGGGTATGAATGGAGGAGAAATAATAATTTCTCCTCCTCCAGAAAATAAAATTAATGCTTCTGATTATGTTATCATAGGCAATACTTGTTTATATGGTGCCACAGGTGGTTACCTCTTCGTCAATGGTCAAGCGGGAGAAAGATTTGCTGTCCGTAATTCAGCTGCTCAAACAGTTATTGAAGGTGTAGGTGATCATGCTTGTGAATATATGACAGGTGGTCTTGTAATTGTTTTAGGTAAATCAGGAAGAAATATAGGTGCTGGCATGACTGGGGGACTAGCTTACTTTTTAGATGAAGTTGGTGATTTAAAATCTAAAGTAAATTCTGAAATAGTTAAGATTCAGAAGGTCATAACAAGAGAAGCTGAAGAACAGTTATTACGCACTATAGAATTATATGAAATTAAAACTAAAAGCATTAAAGCTAGGCATATACTTGATAATTGGCAAACTTATTTAACAATGTTTAGACAAATTGTTCCTCCTTCTGAAGATTCTACATCTTTAACAGATCCAAAGTACTCGTCTTATGCAAGTATAATTAACTAATTAGTATTCTAGTAGAGTTTTTTGTAATATATTATCACAATCTTCAAATTCATTATAAATTTAGACTATAATTGATTTATACAATTGTTTAGTCTACTTATATTTATAGTAGATTATTTAGATAATAAAAAAAATAATAGTTAATACCATATGGCTCATAGTGTTAAAGTTTATGATACTTGTATCGGTTGTACGCAGTGTGTACGTGCTTGTCCTTGTGATGTTTTAGAAATGGTTCCTTGGGATGGTTGTAAAGCTGGACAAATTGCTTCTGCTCCAAGGACAGAGGATTGTATTGGTTGCAAAAGATGTGAAACAGCATGTCCTACAGATTTTTTGAGTATTCGTGTCTATTTAGGTGCTGAAACTACTCGTAGTATGGGTTTAACATATTAATTATATTGACTGATTTAAGGCAAGTTACTTATTAATTTCAAACAAATATATTATTATATTTGTTTGTTTATATTTTGTTAGCTTTATTTACGTTTTAATTTTTATATGTTACCATTCTATTCAAATTACATTTAAGTTTATTTTTTCTTATGAATTTATCTAATGTTAAACTATACAGTGCTTTTAAATCTAAGGAAGTTATTAAAGTAATAACTGGTATAGATAATGTAAGTATTTCTCAAATTGTTACAATGGCTAAAGCAGCAGAGTTATCTGGAGCTACGTATTTAGATGTAGTAGCTAATCCAAAGATTGTTAAATTGCTGAAATCTGTTTCTTCCTTGCCTGTTTGTGTTTCTTCGATAAGTCCTATAGATTTGTATAATTGTGTAGTTGCTGGAGCAGATTTGGTAGAAATAGGTAACTTTGATTCCTGTTATAGTCGAGGTGTCTATATTAATTGTAATCAAATATTGCAATTAGTTAAAGAAGTCAAGCTTTTGCTGGGAAATATAGATTTGTGTGTAACTATACCATATCATATTTCAATTAAAAATCAAATTCAGTTAGCTCAGACATTAGAATTTTTGGGTGTAAATATTATACAGACAGAATCAACTTTTATTAAAAATAGGCTACATATTTTAGATTTACATAATAATAATATTACTAATTCTTTTTTACCATCATATTCATCATTATTATCTACATACTTTATTTCTACAAATGTTCAGATTCCTGTTATAACTTCCTCTAGTATAAATACTTTTTCAAGTTCTATATCATTTTTGTTTGGAGCTTCTGGTATAGGAGTTGGTTCAATTATTAAAGGTCAAAGTGATTTATATCAAATGTCTAATTATGTTAAGTTACTTCGTGAATCAATTAATTTAACTCTTTATGAACAACCTATGACCTTGAATCAATTATTATTCTCTAATGACTTATTGTCTTCTGATGTAATTAAGACCTGTTAAGGTGATTTTTAATATATTTAGTTTTACTATCTTGTAAATTTGTTATATGATGAGTAGTTTATTTAAATTAAGAAACTATTACTTTTTTAAGTATCTTAGTAAAGTTCTAAGTACAATTATTGTAGTGTTAACTATAGTAATACTTGTTTTTTCTTTTGGGAATTTTAAAAAAAAAAAGGCTATGAATTTTTTATAGAATTTAGCAGTGCTTATGGTTTAAAAAAAGGTACAAACGTTAATTTTAAAGGTGTCACTGTAGGTTATGTATACAATGTTTCTGTTAAACCTAATAAAGTAGTTGTATTAATTCATGTTAATTCTTCAGATATATTAATTCCAAAAAATTCGTTAATAGAAGCTAATCAAGTTGGTTTATTTAATGATGTTGTAATAGATATTACTTTACTTGACAATTTCTATTCTATTGAATATCAGTATGTTAGTCCTTCTTCTATACAATGCTTACGATCTTCGTTTATTTGTTCTAATTTCTATGTTAAAGGATATAAAGGTTTAAACTACGATGATTTAGTTAGAGCTACTACGCGAATTTCTCAAAGATTTGATGATCCACGTTTTTTTAATCTATTTTACATATTGTTGCAGAATAGTATTGATATTTCTAATGAAATTGTATACCTCATAAATTATACTTCTTATTTATTTTTTTACCTAGCTAATTTATTTATTTTATTAGTACTACGATATTTTATTTAAGTTTTGTCTCAATAAAGTCTTCTTTTCATTATTTATTATTTACTTTAATTTAAGCTTATGATTCTCCGTAAATCTTTGTCTCCAAGTTTTCTAAAACCTGTTATCGAATTTGAACATCAGTTATGTCAATTAGAGAAAATATTGGCTAATTTTGTTAATGTTTCGCCAAGTATTAATGGTCAGATTAATGAGTTGCGTGTTAGTTTGATTCAGTTGAAAAAAGATATTTTTATATCTTTGAGTCCCTTACAAAAATTACACTTTGTAAGACAGCCTGATAGACCAACTACTTTGGATTATGTTGGAAATATAATGGATAGTTGGATTGAATTACATGGCGATAGGGGTGGTACAGATGATTCAGCTATAGTTGTTGGAATTGGTAGTATAAATTCCAAAACTGTTGTTTTTATTGGCCACCAGAGAGGAAAAGATACCAAAGATAATGTAGTAAGGAATTTTGGTATGGCTTCACCAGGTGGTTATCGTAAAGCCTTAAGGCTTATGAAGCATGCTAATCGATTCAATTTTCCTATATTAACTTTTATAGATACTCCTGGGGCATGGGCAGGTATGGAAGCTGAGAAATTAGGGCAAGGTGAAGCGATAGCGGTTAATCTTAGAGAGATGTTTTCTTTTGAGGTTCCTATTATATGTACTATAATTGGTGAGGGTGGTTCGGGAGGAGCTTTGGGTATAGGTGTAGGAGATAAAATTTTAATGCTTCAACATGCTGTTTATACTGTTGCAACACCTGAAGCTTGTGCTGCAATTTTATGGAAAGATAGTACTAAATCTCTTGTAGCAGCAGAGTCCCTTAAAATAACATCCTATGATTTAATGGCTTTAGGCATTATTGATGACATTGTTGAAGAACCATTATGTGGTTCTCAGTCAAATCCCTTGCAAGCTGCTAAAAATTTAAAACTTAAATTAATTGAAGAATTGGATCTTTTACTTAAGTTAGATGGCAAAGAAAGAAAAAAATTGAGATACTCAAAATTTCGTCAAATAGGAAAATTTTATGAGTCATCTCAACCCTAAGCTTTTACAATCTGTTTAATATATTCATATCACCATATATGCTTTGTTATGATATTATTTCAATACTCTTCAATCCTAATATGGTACCGGCGCCAATTATATGTCCTAGGCTAGTTGTTGCTAGTAATTCAGGTAAACCAAACCCTTCTGCGCCTAGTATTGGAATAGATGGTCCAAAACTTCTAACTTTAATTGCGTATCTGCCTATACCTATACTGATTAGATTAGAAATAAGCATAATGATACTTACTTGAATTGACCATAAAGGATGAGCTGACAATATTTTAAATATATTATAAACTTCAGTTTCCATTTTGTTATTTTGTTGTATTAGTAATGTATATAGTTATAATTTAATTTTGTAGATATCAACTTTTGTATAAGATATGTTAAGTATAATTTAATAAATAAATAAGCTTTTTACTATGAAAAAATCCACCCATAGCTATGTAAACCTTTGGATAAAAAATTAACACCTAAATAACATAGCCATATAACTACAAAGCCAATTGATCCTATAATAGATGGAATTTGACCAGTTAGTTTTTGGTTTATTCGTGTATGTAAGTACACAGCAAATACAATCCATGTTATTAGTGCCCATGTTTCTTTAGGGTCCCAGCTCCAGTAAGTTCCCCAAGCTTCGTTTGCCCAAACAGCTCCAGAAATTATTCCAATAGTTAGTAAAGGAAAGCCAAATCCTATTGTTCTATAGCTTAAATTATCTATAGCTTGTAACAAATTCATATTATGTTTTGCTTCTATTTGATTGTTGTTAATTTTTGTCCTGATTGGTTCAGACTTATATTCCATTATAATTTTATTTGAGTTAGTATAAGAACTTCCATACGTTTTTACTTTTTTACCCATAGATATTATTAAAAATAGTGTAGATAGTAATGAACCTGTAATTAACACTGCATAACTTAACATCATTATTGTTACATGCATCATTAACCAGTTTGATTGTAGTGCAGGTACAAGTGGTGCAGCTTTTTTCATATCTTCTGGTAAACAAAAACTTATAAAAGCTACAATAAGTAGTGATATAGGTGAAATGACGGCTATTAATACTCTGTTGTTAGTTTTTTTATTAGTGATTAATCCTACAATTGTTAAGCACCATGCTAAGAAGATAAGTGATTCGTATAAATTACTTAATGGGAAATAATTATACTTGATCCATCTTATTAAAAGACATGATCCTAAAGATAGGTTCACTTGAATTGTTAAAGTGTTAATAATCTTATCTAGAGTTTTATTTTTGTTAATTGTTAAATTGAACCAAGATATAATTAGTACTATAAGTAAGGTTCCAAATGATATATTAATTAAACTATTTTCAATTAAATGCGAATTCATATATATAAAAGACAATATTGTTTTGGTATTAAACTTATAGCGTATAGTATAATGTATAATTTGTTATCTTGTTATATACAAAAAGCTAAAATTTTATTATTTAACACTTGTAGTCTGTGTCTTTTTTAATTTAAGTTTTATATGTTTTTTTATAATATATTAAATATACTTACTTTAGTATTTTTATCTATTTTTAAGTTAATAATTTATACAATTGTAAGTAAAAGTTTTTCGTTATTTTTTCAGATTTATTATATTCCCTTCATATGAACATAAGTGTTCGATTAAGTATTTAAGGAATGGAAGTTAAAATTATTTAATGCAATTATTAGAATTTAGTGAAAAATATTAAATTTATTTTTTAGTTTTAGATTTGTTCTTTGTACATATAAAAGTGATTATGTCCTTTATTTTTTTCGACTTGTTTGTGATTTATTTTTGGACTTTTGTGGTAAATTTTTTATATTATTCTTTTCTAGTTTTTTAGTTAAATATTGCTATATTAATTTATTTAATAGAGCTTAAGTAAATTTATTTAGGCTCTATTAAAAAATTAAAAATATGAAGTAGTAAATTAAATTGTTGATCCTGATCTGAAAAGGAATTAACTTAGAGAGTTAATTAAGTAGTCTAATGCAGCAGTAAATTCAACGCCGGCTTGAGCACTCATGTCTCTAGGAGTACATAGTCTATCTCTAGCAAAACTAAATGATGCAACATAAGCAGCAGTTGGTAAATTTAGAGCTCTATATACTTCTTTTGCTCCTGCGATACCCCATTCATCTAGAGGTCCAGTTCCACCAACTACTAATGAGTAGTTGATTAAACGCATGTAGTGATCTACATCTCTATAGCATTTATTAATTTTTTCTTGATTTTCACCTGCTTCTCCTGGATTTTTTAAGTAACCATATTTGCTAAAACAAGCATCACCAGCTTCTTTTACAACTGCTTCATGGTTAGATCCTAGTTTCTCTGCAGCTTCTAATCTTGCTGCAGCACGTTGAATATTTCCTTGAACTGATTGAAGGTCAGAAGTAGAAGGGTAACGTCCAGCAGCATCAGCTGCACTAATTGTTGTAGTAATAACTGACTTCATTATTTATTTCCTCGGTATGTTTATATTAATTTTTTATTTGGTTAATAGTATTAATAGTAAGTTTAGCTAATAGCACCTACAACTCTATCGCAGTATCCAGCAACTTCTGCTGCTAATGCAGAACAATCGCCTTCAGTAACTTCTGCTTTTCTCTTAGGTGCTGAGTTGTTGATAAAAGCGACAGCAGCAGCTTTCATGATATTTACTGCTCTAACTGTAGAGTTAGTTGGTACACCAAGAGCAATATAAGTTTCTTTTAATCCATTTAAACAACGATCTTCTAGCACAGAAGCATCTCCTGCTAAAAGTGCATATGATACGTAGCGTAGTATAATTTCTCCATCTCTTAAACAAGCAGCCATACGACGGTTAGTATAACAGTTTCCACCTGGAGTAATTAGACCTGGATTTTCGCAAATCATTCCAGAAACAGCATCAGATACAATACAACTTGAGTTAGAAACAATATAGTTTACTGAGTCAAGTCTTTTATTTCCATCACTGATGAATGTTTTTAGTGCTTGTAGATCGCTTCCACTTACATAAGCAGCTTTTGAATCTGAATTTACAACAACTCTAGAAAATGCATCAAGCATTGAGCTCTCCTTAAATATTTTAGTATTCTTTTTTATATATTCTATACTAGTGTAAAAGAATAAATTAGTTTCAGCTTTTTAAGCTGATGTATTTGTATCGAATATTAATATAAAAGATTTTATATTTAATTATAGAACAAATTAATATTAGTTAATATTTTTATTTTTTAGTGAATTAAGTATTTAAATTTATTTATTCTAATAATATAGAAAATGCTTTATACTTTATTTCTATTATTTATTATTTTATATCCTATTTAATTATAGGTTAAATTAATTAATTAAATTTTTAACACAGTATTTTATTACGTTATCTTTAATAATCATTATTCGTAAAATTTTAGTTAAATATTTTTTAATATTTCTATTATTTAATTTATTTATTTTACCTTCATACAATTTGAGCTTAAACTCTTGTTCTAAAGTAAGTTTGTTTGTATTATACATAATCTCTTATTACTTACTGAAAAATGTAGTCTTGATTTATAATTTACCAAGTTAAGAAAAGATTATACTATATTGATAGTATTGTTTCAAATTTTAGTATAATATCTTTATACGTTATATGTAAATATATGAAAACATAATTAATTGTTATCTTATATTATTAAGTGAATTGTTAAAAGTAATTAGTTTATACAATGAACTTGAAGTCTATATTTTTGTTAATTTATAATCAATTTGGAGACGAATCATGTCTATTCCTATTTTAAATTATTCTTTATCAACTCATAATCATAGGGTTAATAGTTTTGAGTATTTAGCAGGAGAAGAACAGCCAAAGTTATATACTACTACTAATCTTCCTTCATCAATTGAGATGGATGAAATTATTTGGGCTGCTTACCGTCAAATTTTTAGTGAGCATCAAATACTATTCAGTACAAAACAACCCTTTTTAGAATCACAATTGAGATTTAATCAAATTACGATTAAAGATTTTATTAAAGGGCTATTACTCTCATCTGAATTTCGTTATTTAAATTATGATGTTAATAATAATTATCGTTTTGTTGAAATGTGTGTTCAACGTGCTTTAGGTAGAGATATTTATAATCAACGTGAAAAATTGGCATTTTCAATTGTTTTAGCTTCTAAAGGTATAGAAAAATTTATTGATTTATTAATGGATAGTGAAGAATATAGTGATAATTTTGGTGAATTTATAGTACCTTATCAAAGAAGAAGAATTATTTTTCAACGTAATAAAGGTGAAATTCCCTTTAATTTAAAAACACCTCGTTTAGATTATAGTTTTTTGTCAAAACAATTTATGCCCCAGTTATCATGGTCTGGTCCTGTGCGTCGTTTTCGACCTCAGGAGCAAGTTCCTAAAGCAGGAGATCCAGCTTTATTTTTTAGCATGTTAAACGATATTTCCTTTACATAAGTTATAATTTTTTTTAATTAATATATAAAAATATTTTAGTATTAACTTATTAATACTAAATTTTACTAGGATATTTGAATATGTAATTTACTCCATTTGTTATTACTCAATAATAATTAAACACTTCATTAACTTCCTAGTTTAAAAGCATCTACAAATAATCCGTATACAATACCAACTTTAAAATTATTTATTAGACTAATGGTAAATGATGTTTTTCTAATAGAACTTTTATATAAAACTTTACTTATCATTTCATAACATGTTACTATTATGGCTCCACTAATAATATTCCAATCTCCTGTTTGAGCAGGTACTGTTGACAAAATATTAGCAAAAAAAAACCTAATATTAGGCTTAACATGTTTGTATTAAAAAACATAAATTTATAACTTAGTTTTTTTTTATTAGCAGCTTTAGGTTAGATAATAATTTCACTTTAATTTTATAATTGTTGTATTGATATTTTTAAATATTTTGTTCACTTAAACTTTGACTAATATAGTCAAAAGGCTCAAGAAGTACTTTTAAATCTTCCATGCTTATACTTTGGTTACTATTATAAATTTCTTCAGTAACTACGTTTTTTAATATTTGTACACTAAAAATTGTAGGACCAATCGGTACACTTAATGATAAATATGTTTCTTTTAACCCATCCAATAATCTTTCGCTTAAAATCTCTTTACTATCTGCTATCAAGGCATAACTTGCATATCTTAAATAGTAATCTATATCTCTTAAGCATGTAGCATATTTTCTTGTTGTATAAGAATTTCCACCTGGTCTTAATAATTCTGGTTGTTCTGAATATAATCTACTTGCAGTTTCTTTAACTATTTTTGAGGCCTTACTAATGATTATTTCTATTGCTTCTAGTCTTCTATTTGCTGTACTAAAATAAATGCTTAACTTATTTATTGCTGCTTTGTCCAAATATTTGCCTATCATATCGTATTGATTTAATGTATTTGTGATAGCATCTTGCATATATTGGTTTCCTTTATTTTTTATATCTTTGCTACATATGATATATAATACAATTAAATCTATAATTGAAGAAATAATTTTTTTGTTCTATGGATCACAGTTACTTAATAATTCGTATTGATGACCTACAAAATATAGAGTTACACTATTTTTTTGTTAGTTCTATAAAACTTAAATATAATTATCCTACTTGTATTACTATAAATTTTGATAAGTTAAATAGCTGTTTTTCTTTAGTTTCTTTGTGTTACTGTTTTAATATTTTATCTACATCACATAAGCTTTATATAGGTTCAGAAATTTTTAAAGCCTATCTCTCTGTGAAATTGTCACAATCTTATATTCAGGAATAAATCATGTTTTATTGTTCTAATAATATATACTGGAGTTACTTATAGGGCATGTAACTCAGTGGATAGAGTGCCAAATTCCGACTTTGGTGGTCGAAGGTTCAAATCCTTCCTTGCCTATTCATTTTATTGAATGACTTTAGTGTTTTTATATGTTATAATAGACTTAATTTAGATTTTAATGAATAATGGCTATTTCATGGGGACTGACTTGGTTTCTACGTATTGGACTTTTCATTAAGTTAAGTTTCACTTTATTAATTTATTGTTTTGAAATATTTATTTTCTAAAAGCAAAACATAACATATTAGTTTTTCCTAAAAATTTAGTTACTGTCTAAACTTTTAATTTATTCATTTATATTTCCCTATGTAATTTGATATATTAGGTGGGATGCTCTTGTTATAAATTTTTAAAATAATGATTTAATTACTTAATAAGTGAAGTTGAAAAAATCATAGTACTTTTTAATATATAAACCAATTTATAAAGTAACTTAATCTTATATATCAATACGGACGTGGGTTCGATTCCCACCAGTTCCAATGTATAATCAAATATAGCCATTTTTAAATTGTATTATTTGTTGCTAAATTTTTTATTATATATTATTTATCTATTTTTATATTTAATGATTTTATTTGATTTAAGTTTATTTGATCTGTTATTACATGGTTATGATAAAAACGATACACTCTTAAAATCCAATTTAGGTACTGAAGATACAGAAGATGTTTCTAATTTGTTTTACTCAAAATTGAAATTTAATAAGTTAAATCCTATTTTTGTATCAAGTAGTAAATTATCTGTCAACCATTTAGGCAAAGAGTCAATTGACTCAAGACGAAAACATGGCTTAGTAAATCGTAATTTTTGGCAAAAGCTTATTAATAAATATTGGCAAGAAACTATCTTTATTTCATCATCTAATTCTATGTTAGATAATTATACTAGTAAGCTAAGGAATAGTGGCTTCTCTATATACCAAGGAAGTGATTACAAGTATTTCTTAAGAGAATTTAGTAAAGATCTATTAAACAGAAACATTGAAATTAAGACTAATTATGATGAAAAAGAGATCTCTCAACTTATGGATAGTAATAACATATATATTAAGTATAAATGGTTAAAGTTATTTCACCCCAATTTATCTTTTTTAAAACATCGTAAATCTAGAGTTATTGAGAACATATTAATTAATGAAGAGAGTAAATCTTTTCCCCTATTTGTATTAATTAATAATAAAAAGCAAATAGTGCTTGCTGAATCCACTGAATGTTTACAAAATCGTCATATATTATTAAAATTACGACGTATAATTGCTAAAAATACTGTAAATAATAAAAAACTGTATACAGGTCTATTCTTTACTAATGTTGATGATGCTAAAGAATATTTAGACTATGTTAATAGTAAATATTCTAAATCTACGCGTAATTTGACAGTTAGACTTGTGCCAACAACAATAAATTTATATTATCAGCTTCTAAGACAATCTAATTCTGATATCGAGTTCAGGTTAATACCTGATTTGAAAGAAATAAGTGAATTATTGTATAAATATAGAAAAAATAAAAATTTATTATTTGATAATAATCAGCGCTATGGTTTTAATTATTTTCAAGGTCAACCACTATACTTACTAAAACCCTATAATCTAGAAATAGATAGTAATATGAATCATTCTCAATATTTATATGCATTTTCTAAGGACAATGAGGTAAAGTATGAAACAATTTTTTTAAATTATGAAACAGCACTAAATGCATGGAGCAAATACAGAAATAAGCTAAAAAATTGTAATTTACCTGCTAAACCTCAACTTTATGTTCTGAACTTAGAAACATTTTTAACAAAATCTAACTATATAAATAAAAGTAATAAATTTATATTTATACCCTCTGTAAAAACTTACCATTTTGCTAAAAAATATATAATTTCTAACTTGGATGATAATAAAAGTATAGTTAAAGCATTAAGACATTATAGTTTTAATTTTAAAAGTTTATGTTATAGGGTATTGTGGTCTTTAACAACACGTCAACCAATTGTTTGGTAATTTATTGTTTACTTTAACAGTGATATCAATAATGCTATTTTCTTGAATAGTATTCAACGACTAATAATTCATTTAGTTGCAGTGCAACCCAATCTCTTTCTATAATTCCATTTACTTTAGCTGTCATTGTTTCCTTATTTAATTCTAAATGGTTTGGAATATTTGCTAAACCTGGTGATGCCATATATTTTTTGACTAATTCAATAGAAGAATTTTTAGATTTTATACTAATTATGTCACCTGGTTTACATTGATAACTTGAGATTGATACTATTTTATTATTTACTATAATATGGCAATGATTTACTAGTTGTCTAGAAGCAGGTATAGTTGGTGCTAAGCCTAAACGAAAAATAATATTATCAAGTCTCATTTCTAGTATTTGTAATAATACAATTCCAGTAGATCCTTGCACTTTTTTTGCTATTTTTATATTTCTCAATAACTGCTTTTCGCTAATACCATAGTTAAATTTTAATTTTTGTTTTTCATCTAACCTTAGAGCATATTCTGATGGTTTTTTGGATTGTTGACCATGTTCACCAGGTGGAAATGTCTTTTTAGATTTTTTTCTAGTCAGTCCAGGTAAATCACCTAATTTACGTGATATTCTTAATCTTGGTCCTCTGTAACGAGACATTATTTCTCCTTATCTTTTTACTTTTATTAATTAAATATTTAATTATAAAATAGATACAAACTAAGTTATTCGTATGTTGTGGTTATAATAATTTATTTTCTATACGGTGAGAGAATCATGGTAATATTCTTACCGTCTTTAGTAGGATTTTGTTGTATCTGTGATATCTCCTTCAAATCTTCAGATATTTTTTTTAGTAAGTCAATAGCTAAGTTAAAATGTTGTATTTCTCTTCCTCTAAAAATTACTGTTATTTTTACTTTATCGCCTGACTTTAAAAAACGAAGTGCTTGATTTATTCGAACTTGATAGTCATGATTTTCTATCTTATACCGCATTTTCACTTCCTTAACTGCTGTTTGATGCTGTTTTTTCTTAGCTTCTTTAGCTTTTTTTTCTTGTGTAAACTTATATTTACCATAATCTATTATTTTACATACTGGTGGTTCTGATTTATGACTTACCACAACTAAATCTAATCCTTGTTCCGTAGCTATATTTAATGCTTCAGTAGAGGAATATACACCTAACTGTTTACCAAGAACGTCTATTAAACGTACTTTAGGATATTTAATATATTCGTTAATTATAGATGGTTCATTGTAATTATTCTTCAATTTTAAATTATGATGTCCTTATTTGATTTAAAAATGTACTAGTTTTTCATTTTAAAGTATTGGTAAATTTATGTAAATTATTATAACATTAAATACATATGTATTTATTTATCTAACTACTTTTACTTAGTTTATTTATTTTATTTAGTATTTATGAAACACACTTTATCTGTTCTTGTTGAGGATGAATCAGGCGTTTTATCTAGGATTTCAGGTTTATTTGCTAGAAGGGGTTTTAATATTGACAGTTTAGCAGTTGGTCCAACAGAAACTAGTGGTATATCTAGAATTGTAATGACTGTTAGAGGTGATAATAGAACTATTGAGCAATTAATTAAACAATTATATAAATTAATTAACATAATTAATGTTCAAAATGTTACACATTTACCATGTGTAGAACGAGAATTAATGCTTATTAAAATTAACTTAAATAATAAAGAAAGATCTTTAGTTTTAGATGTGGTTAATATTTTTAGGGCAAAAGTTGTTGATATATCTTTAAACTGTCTTATATTAGAAGTAACTGGTGATCCAGGTAAGATATTTGCTATACAACAACTGTTAGGTCAATATAAAATTACTGAAATTGCACGTACTGGTAAAATTGCCTTAGTAAGAGAATCTAATGTAAATACTGAAGTTCTTAAAAAAACTCTAGAATCTTCTAAAAGTCTTAATTATCTTTAACTTATAGCTTATTATTTCTAATGAATTCTAGATTAAACTAATTAATCTGACCAATTTCCTGGCTTTTCTACAAAAGATAGACATTCAATTAAATCCCAATCTATGACTGTTAGTGCATTTTTTTTATTTACATTTACGTTAATTATTGTGCTAATTGGACTAAATGAAATATCTTGTCTTATTACTAACTTATTGTGTTGTTTTTCTATAAATTGGTAAGTACTGCATTTATCAATATGGCGACAGTTTATACATATGCACATAGTAGATTACATTAATATGTTAATGTCAGATTGGATTAATCGTTTTTTTATTTAGTATATATGAAAATTTGCTATTTATGTATTAATATAGATTAACTATTGTTTTATTAATTATGGGGATGGAGGGACTTGAACCCTCACGACCAGTATAAGGTCAACAGATTTTAAGTCTGTTGTGTCTACCATTCCACCACATCCCCGTGAGCTTTTTTGTTAGCTAAGAATAACTTAAATTTTTGAGGCGGTACCCAGATTCGAACTGGGGATAAAGGATTTGCAATCCTCTGCCTTACCACTTGGCCATACCGCCTTGCAGCATTTTAATATATAAAAATAAACTAAAGTTACTATGCATAATGTATCTAATTTTTGTATAGATTGTCAATCATTAATTAAACATTTTAGTTAAATTGACTTTAGTCAGTTTGTGTAAATAGTCTACTTTTTAGTATATCTTCTGATTGGATTGTAATTAAATCTCCTTTAGTTAGTACTTTATCGCCACTGGCAAAAATTCGATTAGCTTGTCTCATTCTTGCCCTGTCGATTGCATTTCTAATACTTCTTGCGTTTGCGAAATGAGGTTGTTTCATACGTCTTTCTGCATACTCTAATAGTACTGTATCTGCATCTGGAGCAAATTTATATTGTTGTTCTTCAAGCATTAATTTAGCTATTTTTAATAATTCTTCTGCCGTATAATCAGGGAAGTCTACATGATTTGTTACCCTTGAAGATAAACCTGGATTAGATTCATAAAACTTATCCATTTTTTCTTTATAACCCGCAAAAATAACAACTAAATCTTCTCTTTGATTTTCCATTACTTGTAGCAAAATTTCTATTGCTTCTGCTCCATAGTCTCGTTCGTTATCTGGTTTATATAAGTAATATGCTTCATCTATAAATAATACTCCACCCATAGCTTGCTTAAGAACTTCTTTTGTTTTAGGAGCAGTATGTCCAATGTATTGACCAACTAAATCGTCCCTTGTAACTGTTAATAAATGTCCTTTTTTGATATAACCTAATCTATATAATATATCTGCCATTTTCATTGCAACAGTTGTTTTACCGGTTCCTGGACTTCCTGTGAATGACATATGTAAACCTGGACTTCCTGAAACTAGGTCTAATTTATTTCTTAATCTATCTATAAGAAGTAAGGCTGCTATTTCTTTAATTCTAGTTTTTACAGGTTTTAGACCAATCAATTCTTTTTCCAGTTCATCTATAATTTCTTGAATTTTAGTTTTATCGTATTCTTCCTGTAAATTTACAAGAGTATTATTTGTATATATTGTATCCATGTAATTATTACTATTTATTGGTATTATTCTTAAATGTTTAGTAAAAAAATAAAAATTTACAGTAATACTGTATTTTTATTCTTTTGTTAATAATTCATTATAATTACTAGACTACTAGTATCTAGAACCTTCAGGTTTGCTTGTAGCATAGCTACGGAAGCAATATTTTTGATTTCTGCCAATATCTTCTGTTCTTACTAATTCAAAACCTGGTTCAAGTGCAGGTCTATTAATAAGAAAAGATAGTACACAACTTTCTACACCTCTAGTGTTATCAAAGGCATTTACTTTAATATATACATCTGAATGTTGCTGGCGACAACTGTTGATTTCATATATTACAGTTGCAGTATCCTTAACATCAAATAATGGTAAGCCCCATAATTCCCAGTAATTATTTCTTGGATGTGGGTCATCTGTATATTCAATATTTATTGCCCACTTTTGAGATATTGCGTATTCTACTTGCTTTTTGATTTGTTCGTCAGTTAGGTCAGGTAAAAAGGAAAAAGTTCCTTGTGTTAATCTCACTTATCTATACTCCTTATTAATGATTAATCTTAGTTAAGAGCTTCTAATGCTATCTTACATAAATGTAAAAGTTACACCGAAATATAATTAATGTTTATGATTTATTTGATTTAAACATTAGCTGTTGGAGTTTCTACAAAGTCAGCTGTATCAGTAGAAGTATAGTTGAATGTAATATCTTTCCATAAATCTAATGCTGTTTGTAGAGGTCCGCAAGTTTTCGCTGCATCACGTAAAATTTGTGGGCCTTCTGCAACATAATCAATACCTTCGTTTCTTGCAATTACTACTGCTTCTAAAGCTACACGATTTGCTGTTGCACCAGCTTGAATACCATCTGGATGACCAATAGTACCACCACCAAACTGAAGTACTACGTCATTACCTAAGTAATCTAGTAATTGATGCATTTGACCACAATGAATACCACCTGAAGCAACAGGAGTTACTTTACGTAGTGATGCCCAATCTTGTTCAAAGAAGATACCTTGAGGTAAATTCACTTTTAAGTATGGTTCTAGTAGAGTATTGTAGAAACCTCTAATCATTAGAGGATCACCTTCTAACTTTCCTACAACAGTACCTGCGTGAATATGATCTACACCTGCCATACGCATCCATTTACAAATAACACGGAAATTCATTCCATGAATTTTTTGACGAGAATAAGTTGAATTACCTGCGCGATGTAAGTGCAAGATCATATCATTTTTACGTGACCAAATCGCCATTGTCTGAATAGCAGTATATCCAATTACTAAATCAATCATGATAATAACTGTACCCAATTGCTTAGCAAATTCAGCTCTTTCGTACATGTCTTCAATTGTTGCTGCTGTAATATTCATATAATGTCCTTTCACTTCACCTGTAGCAGCAATAGAACGATTTACAGCTTCCATAGAGTATAAAAATCTCTCTTTCCAACGCATGAATGGTTGAGAGTTAATATTTTCATCATCTTTAAGGAAATCTAAACCACCTCTTAAGCCTTCATATACTACTCTACCATAATTTTTACCAGATAAACCTAGTTTTGGTTTTACTGTTGCACCTAAGAATGGACGTCCAAATTTATCCATGCGTTCACGTTCTACAACTATACCAGTAGCTGGACCTTGGAAAGTCTTAAGATATGCTACAGGAATACGCATATCTTCAAGTCTTAATGCTTTAACTGCTTTAAATCCAAATACATTACCAATGATAGAAGCAGTTAAATTGGCAATAGATCCTTCTTCAAATAAATCAATATCATAAGCTATGTATGCAAAATATTGATCAGAAGTATTTGGTACAGCATCTACTTTATATGCTTTTGCACGATATAAGTCGCAAGCTGTTAATAAATCTGTCCATACAACAGTCCATGTTGCAGTAGACGATTCACCTGCAACTGCTGCAGAAGCCTCTACTGGATCTACTCCTGGTTGTGGACTAACTCTAAATAGAGCTAATATATCTGTATCTTTAACTACATAGTTAGGGTCCCAGTATCCCATTTTTGCGTATGGAATTACACCAGATTCATAACGTTCGTTTTTAATCCGTGTCCGTGCTTCTACAGAGTTAGACATTTATTCCTCCTTGAGTTTAAGGCAGTATCATTATATATAAAGTTAGCCTTAGTATTAAAGCACTAAAGTTATAGAAGAAAATAATTAACTATAACAAAGCATTTAGGCTACCTTTAGATATAAATCTATCATTATATTGTTATCAAATAATTGTAGGATTATTTATTAATGTGATAATTTTTATTAATATATTGTTTATACTTATATTTTTTTATAATTTTTTGAATAAATCACATATTTTTATGTTAAGATTAGCTATAGCAAGGGATAAAGATTGGAGAAGCTTATTTTGTCTATTTTAAAAGTTGTTGATTCTTCGTTTAATTCAGAAGTTATAGAATGCAAATCTATTGTCTTAGTAGATTTCGGGGCTACTTGGTGTGGACCCTGCAGAATGATAGCACCTGTTATTAATGAAATTGCTAATGAGTACAAAAACGTAGTTAAAGTTGTTAAGGTTAACACTGATTCTAATCCGAGTGTTGCAACTGAATATGGTATAAGAAGTATTCCTACTGTTATGATTTTTAAGAGCGGAGTGAAAGTAGATACTGTCGTAGGAGCTGTACCTAAATCAACTTTAGTAAATGCATTAAATAAATACTTAAAAGTAAAATAGTTTCGATATAGCAGTAATGAACAAGTTCTTATTATATTTGTTGATTGTATTCGAATAATTTTTAAATCAAAAACATTTATCTTTATTATCTAATTATCATAAATATGTCAAAAGTTTGTGTTTTGTCCGGAAAAAAGAAAAATAATGGTTATCAAGTATCTCATTCGCATATTAGAACAAAAAAAAAGCAAGAAGTTAATTTACAATATAAAAAAATTTGGTCAGTAAAAAAAAATTCTTGGATTAGGTTAAGAGTTTCAACTAAAATAATAAAATCTTTACATAAAATAAAAATATAGGGACTAAGTAATGACAATTTGACAAATTTATGTTATAATAAATTTAATTATATAAATGAATTGTCTGTGTATATATAATAAATATATTAAGAGTTACAATTTAAATTAGCTGAGAAAAGATAAATAAATATAAGAGTAAAGGAATAAATAAATATAAGGATTACGCCAATGACATCTAATCTAAGAAACATTGAAATTGATAAATACAATGAAAACGACCTTGATTATAATACAGAATCTTATATGTATAACTATAATACTGAAGAAGTAGATATATCTAATAATTCATCACATATATGCTTGAATGAAGCGATTAATTATTATACAGAGTGTAATAAGAGAATCTTAAACTCTGACACCTAATCATATATCTTATCTTTTATTTTTTTAGAATTACTAAAGAATAGTTAAAAATTTAAACATAGCATAATTTAATTTGTCTATTTCAAAAAATTTTGCATATCCTGCTATGTTTTTTATTTCAAGCTTTTTTTATAGTTGTAATCATATAAACTATGCTAGTATAGCTCAATTGGTAGAGCAGCTGATTTGTAATCAGCAGGTTATGGGTTCAAGTCCCCTTACTAGCTATGAAGAACTAATAAATATAAATTTTTATATTTATTATCATTAATTATAATTTAAGAAAGACCTAAATTTTGTATATTTGGAATATTAGCAAGTAGTAAATAAGCAAATCCAGCACCACCTACTGCGCCAACTAGAAACCCTGCTGTAAATTGACTCCATCCATTTGATGTTTGTAATAGATCCTTCGTGTCCTCTTTTACATTTGTAAAAGAAACATTTCCATACATAGATAGACAAGCAGTTAAAATTACAATTAAGCCAACTGTAGATAAAAAACCAGATAATAATGCAATATCTGTATTTCTTAATGGTCCTAATTTATCAAATGGACCAATTAAAAAATAACCGTGCGACATACCTATTTCTAATCCCCTTAGTAGCGGAGATAAGCCTCTTCTATAAGCGGGTAAATTACTTAATAAGTTTTTTGTAAAACTTGATGTGCTAATTGGTGTTGATAAGTTACCTACAAATGGGTCGTTATTATAAGGTTGTATAAAATTAGTCATAATCCTGTTTTTTCCAGAAGAATCATTGATTTATTTGTTATAATTATTAATGATAACAAACATTGAAAAATTAAGTTAAAATATTAACAGAAATTTAATTTATATATTACATAGCAATACATTTTATTTAGCTATATTTAAATGAGTAAAAATTATTATAAAGGAGGTTATATCAAGATGTCTGTATTAATAAGTTACGTATTATTTATACTATTTTTTATGGGCTTAGCGGTCAGTTTATATTTTGGCTTACAATTTGTAAAGTTAATTTAACTACTAACAGAAAACAAGCAAAAGTAAGTAGATAATAAATAATTTTATATTGTTTATTGTTTACATTTTATAAATGTGTAAGTATACATTGTACAAATTAAATAATTAAGTTACTTATCTAAAACTAAATAAAAATTCAATGATAACATGGAAAAAATAAAAAGAGATAAAATTTTAGGTTCACGTAGACTTAGTAATTATTGGTGGGCTACTATTATTTTATTAGGCAGCACAAGTTTTTTTTTAATAGGAATTTGTAGTTATTTAAATATACAAATTAATCCACTAAGTAATAATGATAATTTTCTCTTTATACCTCAAGGTGCGGTTATGACGTTTTATGGAATAACAGGTATGTTAATTAGTCTATTTATCTGGTACACTATATTATTAGATGTAGGTAGTGGATACAATGAATTTAATAACAATACTGGAATAATAACTATTTTTAGATTAGGATTTCCTGGAAAAAACCGTATCTTAAGATTAGAGTATCAAATTCAAGAAGTATCTTCTATAAAAATAAATATTCAGGAGGGTGTTTCACCTAAAAGAGAAATTTATCTAAAAACCAAAGATCGTCGAGAAATTCCACTAACTAAAGTAGGTAGCCCTATCAATTTGTCAGAAATTGAAAAACAAGCTAGAGAGATATCAGCTTTTATAAACGTAAATTTAGAAGGTCTAAACTAATATTTGTTAAATACAAATTAGTATGGTAAGATGAGTGTAGCTCACTTAAAAAATGCGGGTATAGTTTAGTGGTAAAACCTTAGCCTTCCAAGCTAATGATGCGGGTTCGATTCCCGCTACCCGCTTTGTAAATTTAATTGAAAGAATAAACGATTAAATGAAATACTATATTTATATTGGTATATAGAATAAATATAAATAATGCATCTGGCTGGATTCGAACCAGCGGTGTCCTTTTAGGATGGCGGATTATTAGAGTAGACTTTTGTAAAAGTCGCTCATACAAAACCGTACATGAAACTTTCATTTCATACGGCTACCACTTATAAAAAATAAATTAAAAAAGTGAAACTAAAAAGAGCCAAAGTTTATTATATTACAATAATTTATATACAAATTGACAGAGTAATTTAAATTAATGATTTTTTTTATATCATTAAAATTATTCATTTTCTTTTGATAAGTATATAACAAAACATTAATAAATTTATGATAATCTTTTACTAAATTGAAGGAAAGAAATTTTTGAGATTCTTTACAGTATCTTAGATATATTTTAACTAAATTATCTATAAATTTATTCCTATAATCCAATATTCTAATTAATCTGAATTTATTATGTATTTTGTCGTAAATAAAAAACTTTATTTGATCACTAATTCCTAAGCGCATATTGTTTGTATTACTAATCATAGATTTATCAACACTTCTTTTTAAGTTTTTAGTATTGGATTTTTTAAATTGTGTTTTAAAAAAAAACCAGGATTTATCTAAAAACAAAATATTTAAAATTAAATCTATTAAGTTATAAGAACTTATAAATAAATTTTTAACTTTGTTAGGTTTAGATATTAAACACTGCTGAAAGTTTATATTACGTATAGTAAATGATGAATAAATATAACCTGAGTACAACAAATTTATTATTAACCTACTAATATATTTAGAAGATTGTAACTTATCAATAATAATCTGGATAAAATTATGATTAAATGGAATATTGTTACACTTATTAAACAAATTACTTACTCCATATACTGAACAAATCTTATGATAATTATCATTAACCAAAGATTTAAATATATTTTCTTTGAGCTTAGCTTTGTAAACTGGTAATATAGATAAATAAAGAAGTTTGTTCTTTACTTCTATATTTAAAGTTGACAAATTTGTGCTAAATAGTAAGTACTTGTAAAAAATTAATTCTACTGCTCTATAAATCTTACTTCTACCAAAAAACAAATAGAAACTCTTAGAATACACATAATGTGTATTAGTTCTATCTATTATATTCTTGATAAGAATTAATTTAGCTTCATTAGAATTAACTAAATATTTTTGCAGCTCATATACATAATAAATATTATGTTTTTTAGCAGCTATATATATTTGTTTTTGTACCATTAATATACGAAGATATATACGTTCAAGAGAAAAATTTCGCGGGCATATTTTAATGTTTACCAATTTACAAATACTTTTGACTATTTACTATGTTTAATCTATTTATAAGATGAGTTTACATAACGCTTACTTTTTTCTAAGATATATTTCATTTATAAGTACAATATGTTAGTAATAAAATTAAATGATTTATTACTTTTTTATTGCTTCTTTCTAAATAGTTATTTTTAATAATACCATGTAGATATTAATTTTATAATTGCCTTTTGATTTTTAAATCATTTTTATCAATTGTATCTATACATATTTCACAAAATTTTATAAATACAAAGAATACTATTTAGTTACCCCGTTCCATATTTTTATTAGCTGTTGACTTAGACTCCATTCTATATATTAGATGCCACTGTTAAGAATCATACTTAAATTAACTCACAATAATTAAGTTTAAGGGCTAAAATTTCATAAATTCTTATAAAATTTTAATTGCTAATACTTTTTGCAAAGGTTCGTTTTTCTAGTCATATCAACACTTTATTTAGTCTGCTTTATTTAAAGGTATTTAAGGCTTATATACAATTAAATTGACTAAATTATTATATTCATGATTCTGAATAGTCAGATTTAACTGACAAAAAAATATAGTTAATTAAGCAAATAGTTTGCATTATCTTTAGTTAGCTATTGGTTTCGTATTTGAATTGAACCTTTAACACCTAAAAACGGGTCGCACATGAGTCCGCTGCCTTCGGCCTCTCGGCCACAGATGCATATCTGTAATTAAGATTATATTAATAAAATAAAATTTAAAAGTAAACTATGCATTATTCATTCATGTTATGGTAAGTTGCAACAGCAGAAGGCGATATTTTATTTAAATACCTAAATATCCAATATTTAAAAATTGTATCAAGAATAACAGGAAAAGTTGAGATAAAAATAAAGATAAAATCTCTACTTTCTGGTAAACCTAAATGTCTAAGAATAGCTTCAATAACAATTTCCCATCCATGAGGAGAATGAAAGCCAACAAAAATATCTGTAAATAAAATGATTAAAAATGCCTTTGCAGTATCACTTAGTCCATAAATAGATTCATTAATAAAAGATCTTAGTATAGAAAATTGACGCTTATTTATGATTAAAATTGAGACAAAAATTATAATTGACATTAAATCAGCTAAAATATTCTTAATAGCATCTGCACTTTCTTTTGAATACTCTAAAGCTATTTCTAATGCTTTATTGGAAATCTTTTGTTGTGCTACTTCTAATGATATAGAGTCTAATTTACCTATTAAAATTTCAAAGTGCAATTTTTCTTCAAAGCGCTGTAAATCAGCAAAAGCCCTTTCTTCTTGTGAATGATTAATAAAAATTTGAGAATTACCTTTGTTCCAAAAATGATTAACAACAGGATTTAGTAGGAAAGTTTTTGAAACCTGATTAACCAAAATTGGCATAACAAGTAGGATAAGTATATAACGAACAGATGTAAGAGTTTGATACTTAGCTACCTTAAACTCTTCTATTGCCTCGACTTCTGCATTAGGATTTAACTCTTGTTTAAATCGATCAAAAAGTTTACTCATAGAATGCGGAATGATACTAGTTTTTTCAAAAGCTAGTTGATTAATTTTTTTTAAATTCCAATACTTCATACAATTTAATTTATAATAATAATCTAATGTGTTATTCCAAATTTTAATCATTAAATGTAGAATAATCATAGATATTAATTAGAGATTTTTAAAACTTTCATTTAATAATTTAATATTAAATAAATAAAATATGTCAGCATGAAAAAATTATCACTAACTGAACTTGAAATAAGGTAACCATTTTGACTATAGATTTTTTTACTGAAAACTTTGCTGGTAAGTGGTTTACTCAAATAAGCACTTACCTTTTAAAAAGAAAAAGACATAAATTAAACTTAAAAGAGCTGTACATTCTTGTTAATAACACAAAAAATAAAAGTTTTATAGAAAACAACAGTGATAAACATGTTTCAATTAATGTTTGTAAACAAGAATTAAGTAAACAATTAAGAATTCATAAGGTGAATTACTTAAATACTAAAATGCAGATTAACTTTAAGCAAATTGAAAATAATTTGTTTAAAGTTAATTATACAATTATTAAAAGTAAATATATTTACGAGGAATATATATACTTAATACATAATAATTTAATGTTTTCTATAGGAATACTGAAAAGTAAATATAATTACAACTACTATGGGGTAACTATAACTTCGTATATAAAATTAAAAAATTGAAACCTATTGATCTTTAAATAAAAATATATAATTAGAGTAATTCAATAAGTACAAAATACATTACTATAATTATCGTTTATTTTAATTATTAATAATACTATTCTAAATCTTTTCGGTTTGGATTACGTGAAGGATCGTTAGACAAAAAACCAAAGAAAAACAAAGAGATAAAAAATACTACTGTTGTATATACTAAAATTTTCAGAGTTAACATTATGAATAACCTTAATTGTTGAAATAAAATGTTTGAATTTAGTATACATAAAAGATACTAATTAATTGACAAAATTCAAAGTTATTTTAACAATTATTACTTTATAAAACAAAAGTATATAAAAATTTTATTGGTTTAATAATTAATTAACCTATATTTTTATAAATAGGTCGAGTAAAAAACTCACAAATAAATAAAATATAATTAAGTATCTGTACTTAAAATGATAGAAAAAATCATAAAAATTTATACAATAATTGTATATATATTTTATAACGTTTTAGTAAATATCTAAAGAATCAAATTTTTTAAATTTTTACAAACTTTGTGAAAGATAAAGAACTCAGAGGCTATGACAAAACAAATTATTTAATATTATGAAGTAATAATTTAGTAAAAATATAGGATAATAAATGACATTTAGACAAATTATAAGAAGATAATTTACAGTACGTAATAAATTGGTTCAATAAAAGTAGAGAATTAGCTGTAGCACAATGAACAACCTAATTAATAATTTTGTAGGATTGATACATTTAAATGTATGCAATTTATTTAAGCTTATAATATTTATTACATATAATCATCAATATAAAAATACCTATTTCTTGCTTTGTATAATAAAAAATTAAGATAGTATATTAAATACTATCTTAAAATAGCTTATTAGATAAATATGTGTAAATCTATTAAGATAAATTATATCAGTAGGATAATAAATAGATATGAAATTATTGTACAATTGCAATTTAAAAGTTAATATAATATTCTTAACTTGAGAGAAGACTATAATAGTCAAAAATTAGTTTTGTTAATATTCTGATCATTTAATATTTCATAATTTAACTCTTTAAGCTTTTTCATTATACGTCTGAAATACTCCTGTAAATAATTTTCTAATGATTCTATATCTCGCATATCTAATTTTAATATGTATAATATTTCTTTCATAGATACACCTAAATCATAATTTCTAGACAACATTTCTGTAAATGCTAATCTTGTTGAAATATTCCATGTCCATTGCAAAAAACTAGTCAAGTACATTGCAAACTTAAGTAAGTAAATTGGAACTGTAGTAATTTTAGAACGTTTACCAGAAATTTTTTCACATAGTTCAATTATATCAGAAGAAGTCCAAGTTTTAAGACCAACAAGTGGTAAACTTTTATTTATGAACTGTGAAATAGATAAACTCTTAATAGCAATCATAGCAATATCTTGAGTATTAATGTAAGGAACTGATGATGATTCCCCTGTAATCCATACAGAATCTTGATCTAGTATAGGTAAAGCATACTGAGGTATAAGTCCTTGAAAAAAACCAGATAAATTAAAAATAGTATAATTAACTTTAGATATTCTAAGACGATGTTCAATTAATATCTTTAGACGAATCAATGGTATTTTGCTATAAATATTAGAATTTAACAAAGAAAAAAATATGTAATGATTAATATTTGCTTTAATAGCTGATTCAATTAAAATATATTTCGCTTTTAAATCAATTAACTCTATGTTATATAAATCATTAGGCCTAGTAGTTGAACAATCAATAATTGCTGTTGTTCCACATAATGCTAAAGGAATTGTTTCAGGAAGAGTTAAATCGCCATAGACCAACTCAGCTCCCCACTCTTTTAAAAAAGAAGCTTTACGAAAATTTCTAACTAAACATTTCACCTGAAATCCTTCGTGCAAAGATTTTCTCACAATTTGTCTACCCAAAGTACCAGTACCACCAACAATTAATAGACTCATAAAATATTAAATATAATTACAATAAAGTATAATATAAATTATTCTAACACAGTGTATTGACTATAAATATAACATATTAACAAAAGGAACCAAATTATTACTAATGGGTAGAAAGGGATTCGAACCCTCATAACTATGTTGTCATATTTTGAATATGATGCGTATACCAATTTCGCCATCTACCCATATTTTAGACTATAACTAAGTAAATTTTAACCTAACGTATCCAATATTACAAATGATCTATAGAAATAGTTTTTTTATAGCAAAATATTCATATTCGCCTATAACTCAATATCATAAAATTAAACCATATTTAAAAGTTCATTATGTATTTAGTCTTTTATTCTTTACACCATACACAAACTCTGATCAGATAATCAATTTTATACTAATAACATTTTTAGTAATAGAAATAAGTATTTTTAGAAAATTATTATATTCATCTAAATTAGATAAAATAAAATTTATTGTTTTAACTATCTGTTACATGACATTAATGAATCAGCTGACAATTCATAAAAACATAAATTCTTACAATAGTAACAAGAAATTTTTTATATTAAAACTAACATATTTTGTCAAAACTTCTTTAGTAAATTTACATAAAAACACAGTTAATCTTAAACACTATTTTATTTTATTTACTATACCACATTATATATTAAGACTAATATCCATATATATTATGTTAAGCAATGGACTTAACATTTTATATCTATGTACAAAATACGAGAGTGTTTTAGAAACAGCTATTTTTAGCTTAAATATCATAAAAAAAAACTGCAAATTTACTATAAAGACTACATAATACATTTATTTTTAGGATACGTGTTTTTACAGGAATTAGCAATATGTTTAATTAACACAAATTTTGGGGTACAAATGAAAAACATTAATTTAGTGAACAAAAATAAATATAACTTTGATATTATTCTAGTTAAATATTTAAAGATCTTGATAAATAATCAAATTCATTACAGTTTAGTATTATGGAATAGAAATATATTATATAAAACTTTTGACTACTTTAAAATTTATGATTAAAGCAATACAAGGATGAAATTTAAAGATGAATAAAACAAGTTTAAGAATAACTATGTTATATTAATACATAAATAAAACAAAATAAATCATATCACTACTATATCTATTAACAAAACTAAAAAAATACCTTATAAACTATAATATATAAGGCAAGAAATAAATCATTATGTATAAACAAAAAATAAAATGTGTAATAATACAACTACAAATAGTTACTTAGACAATTTAATGAATAAGCCCTATGAATATGGATTTCATTCAAAAATTGAGTTAGAATATTTTCCTAGAGGTTTAAATTCACAAATAATCAAACTAATATCTACAAATAAAAAAGAGCCTAAGTATTTAACAGAATTTAGGTTAAAAGCATACAAAAAGTGGATAAAAATGCAAGAACCAAAATGGGGAAAATTATTCTACAACACAATTAATTACAACGATATAGTATATTATTCTATACCTAAAATAAAAAAAAGTATAAACAGCTTAGAAGACGTAGATCCTGAAATTATTAGTACCTTTGAAAAATTAGGAATATCTCTAGATGAACAGAAAAGATTAACGAATGTAGCAGTAGATGCAGTTTTTGACAGTATATCTATTGCTACAACATTCAAACAAGAATTAGCATCTTCAGGTGTAATATTTTGCTCAATTACTGAAGCAATTCAACTCTATCCAAATTTAATCAAGAAATATCTAGGATCTGTTGTCCCAGTAGGAGATAATTTTTATTCCGCATTAAATTCTGCAACATTTACTGATGGTTCTTTTTGTTACATACCTCCGAATACAAAGTGTCCATTGGAATTATCAACTTACTTTCGTATTAACAATAAAGAATCAGGACAATTCGAAAGAACATTAATTATCGCAGATTCTAATAGTTATGTAAGTTACCTAGAAGGATGTACTGCACCGCAATTTGATACAAATCAACTACATGCAGCGGTAGTAGAACTAATAGCATTAGACAATGCTACTATTAAATATTCAACTGTACAAAACTGGTATTCAGGTGATCATCAAGGTAATGGTGGAATATATAATTTTGTAACTAAAAGAGGAATGTGTATAGGCAATAATTCTAAAATTTTATGGACACAAGTTGAAACAGGATCAGCTATTACTTGGAAGTATCCTAGCTGTATTCTTTTAGGCAATTATTCAATAGGTGAATTTTCTTCCATAGCTCTAACTAATAATTACCAACAAGCAGATACTGGAAGCAAAATGATACATATAGGCAAATATACTAGGAGTAAAATTATATCAAAAGGAATCTCAGCAGGTAATTCTATAAACAGTTATAGGGGTCTTGTAAAAATGGGTGTAAAAGCAAGTTATTCCAGAAACTACTCGCAGTGCGATTCACTAGTATTAGGGAATAAATGTAAAGCTAATACTTTTCCTTATATACAAGTAAAAAACCCATACTGTAAAGTTGAGCATGAAGCTTCAACTTCCAAAATAGGAGAAGAGCAAATATTTTATTTTCTTCAGAGAGGTATTAATGTAGAAGAAGCGTTAAGTCTTATGATTAACGGTTTTTGTAAAGAAATACTAAACAGCCTACCTATGGAATTTGCAGTTGAAGCAGACCGCCTACTTAATTTAAAACTGGAAGGCACTATAGGATAAAATTAATATAATCTCATAAATACTAAAAACATGTTAGAAATACAAAACTTGCAAGTAAGCATTAAAGACTCAAATATAATAAAGAATTTAAATTTCTCAATAAAGAAAGGAGAAATTCATGCCATAATGGGTAAGAATGGATCAGGTAAAAGTACGCTAGCAAAGGCAATAGCAGGTCATCCAAGATATAAAATTACTCAAGGAAAAATCATTTTCAAAAACGATGATATTACAAGTGAAGACCCAGAAATTAGATCGCATAAGGGCATTTTTTTAGGTTTTCAATACCCAGTAGAAATCTCAGGTGTAAGTAATATTGATTTTTTAAGATTAGCTTACAATTCCAAACAAAAAACTTTAAACCAACAAGAATTGGATCCTTTGTCATTCTTCCAAATGATAACTAAAAAATTAGAAGCTATTAATATGGATGATTCATTTTTAAATAGATATGTCAATGAAGGTTTTTCGGGTGGAGAAAAAAAGAAGAACGAAATTTTACAAATGTCATTACTCAATACTGAACTTTGTATTCTAGATGAAATTGACTCAGGATTAGATGTTGAAGCACTTAAAAAGATATCTGAAAGTATTAATAGTTTTGCTAATACTAATAATGCAATACTAGTAATAACACACTACGAAAAACTTATTGACTATATTAAACCACAATATGTACATATAATGAAAGAAGGTGAAATAGTATATACTGGTGACTACAAAACAGCTAGTTTAATAGAAAAAAAAGGTTACGATTTTTTCTTAAATAATGGTCAAATATCGAGTAAACTAGGATAGCTTTAAAACTATCCTAATTTTATACATAAATCAAAATTTAGTTATAATACTAAGATAAAGTTTTGTTTTTATACAGAAAATGCTTGCTGTACATCTTGAATAGATTGTTTTAACAAATCTTCAGATTCCGGAGTTAATTTTTTAGTACTACGAATACTTTCACCAAATTCCGGTTTAGAGTTCTGTAAATCTTCACGTAAAGCTGTTACAAAATCTTTTACTTTAGTTAGCTCTATATTATCCAAATAACCATTAACTCCAGCATATATTATAGCTACTTGATCTTCAACAACAAGAGGTGAATTTTGAGATTGTTTTAAAATTTCTCTTAATCTTTGGCCACGCGCCAGTTGATTTTGAGTAGCCTTATCTAAATCAGAAGCAAATTGGGAAAATGCTTCTAATTCAGCAAATTGGGCTAATTCTAATTTTAACTTACCAGCTACTTGCTTCATAGCTTTAATTTGAGCAGCAGAACCTACGCGTGAAACTGATATGCCCACATTAATTGCAGGTCTAATACCGGAATTAAACAAATCTCCTGAAAGGAATATTTGACCATCTGTAATAGAAATAACATTTGTAGGAATATATGCAGATACATCTCCTGCTTGTGTTTCTATAATAGGTAATGCAGTCATACTCCCACCACCTAGGTCACTATTTAGTTTAGCAGCTCTCTCCAATAATCTAGAGTGTAAATAGAATACATCTCCAGGATAAGCTTCCCTACCAGGCGGGCGACGTAAAAGTAAAGACATTTGACGGTATGCTTGAGCTTGTTTTGTCAAATCATCATATATTACTAAAGTAGCCTTACCTTTGTACATAAAATACTCAGCTAAAGCAGCACCTGTATATGGAGCAATATATTGCAAAGTAGCAGGATCATTAGCATTAGCAGCAACAATAACAGTATACTCTAAAGCACCTTTTTCTTCTAACGTAGAAACAACTTGAGCAACTGAAGATGCTTTCTGCCCAATTGCAACATAAACACAGATAACATTCTGTCCCTTTTGATTTATAATTGTATCTAGTGCTACAGCTGTTTTACCAGTTTGTCTATCACCGATAATTAATTCACGTTGACCCCTACCAATTGGTATCATAGCATCAATAGCTGTAATACCAGTTTGCAAAGGTTCACAAACAGATTGACGACCAATTATACCTGGTGCATATGATTCTATTAACCTAGTTTGATCAGAACTAGGGGAACCTTTTGCATCAATAGGATTTGCTAATGGGTCAACAACTCTACCAAGAAATCCATCACCTACTGGAATCTGCGCAATCTGACCTGTAGACCTTACAGAACTACCCTCTAAGATATTTCTTCCATCACCCATTAAAACTACACCAACATTATCACTTTCTAAATTTAGAGCGATACCTATAGTTTGATCCTGATCCTCAAACTGCAACAATTCTCCGGCCATTACTTCATCTAAACCATAAACTCTTGCAATACCATCACTTACTTGTAATACTGTGCCAATATTAGCAACCTGTATTTCCTGATTATATTTATCAATTTGTTGACGTATAATGTTACTAATTTCGTCTGGTCTAATGTTTACCATATTATTTTGTGATTTATAAATTTGAATATATAATACTAATTAATTTGCATTTAAATAAAGAGATATTTTATTTAGTTTACCAGATAGACTAGTATCGATTATCTTAGAACCAATTTTAATCACGAAACCTCCTATGAGACTTGGATTTATATCAACAATTAGTCTAACCTTACTGCTCTGAGTCATCAATTTAATCTGTTTAGTTAAGGCTTCTACTTGCGAATCATTTAGATCAACAGCAGAAGAAATTTCAGCAATAACAATAGATTCTAAGCGATAATTTAGCTCTAAATACTTCTCTATTATAACGTTTAAAAAACTAATACGGCGCCTATCAACTAAAATATACAAAAAATTTAATATCGAATTATTAACTTGATTGACAAACAAACTTTTAAGGATTTCTTTTTTTAAAGCACTATCTACTATAGGATTAAATAAAAGTTCTCTTAATTCTTTTGATTCAGATAAAATCGCAGAAATTGATGATAAATTTTGAGTAAAATCATCTAGTGAACTATCATTTTTTGCAATATCTAATAAAGCTTCAGCATATGGTAAAGCTACAGTAGACATTAAATTTTTATTGCTCATAAACTAATTTTACCTTCTAACTGTTTTATATTCTTATCTATTATTTGGATTTGTATTACAGATGTCATTTGACTCTGCAACTCTATACTAACTTTTTTAATAGCTAAAGCAGTAATTTGTTGTTGTATCTGTAATCTAACCTGAGTTTCAGCAAATTTAACACTTGCCTTACTTGATAATGTTAATTTATCAATATCAGATTTACCTTGTTCTAAAATAGACTGCCTAACCTTTTTAGCTGTATTTTCTGCTTCTTCAATAATTTGATCTATAATAATTTGAGTTTGAGTTAACTGTTTTTCAGCTTCGCTCAAGCGAATATTCGCTTGTTCTAGACGCTCTTCAGACTCACGAATAGCAAATAGAACTTTATTTTGCCTTTGAAGCAAAATAGACCCTAAAAACTTTCTCAATACATAAATTAAACCAAATAATAGAAGAAAAATATTTAGTACATTAGCTTCTAGAAAATTAGAATTAAAACCGATGCCAGTATTTATTGATTGCTGGCCCAACAGTTGAAAAATATCCATTTGATAATTTATATATTTAATTTTAAGTAAGTGTTTATTGTTTAATTTTCCAATAATTTTCCTTTAATTTGTTCACTTAAGATACCTACTTGAATTTCTAAACTTTTCAGTGCTTGTTCCTTCTGTATATTTAACTCTTGATATGCGTCAATCAATAGTTGCTCTGCATCTTTTTGTGCTTCTTTAATTTTTTCTGAAACAACTAATTGAGCTTCTTGTTGAGCATTTTTTATAATATTTTGTGCTTTCTTACGAGATTCAGCTAAATTAAATTCATATTTTTTAGTCAATTCATTAGCTTTAACTAATGATGCAGAAGCACTAGTTAAGCTATTTCGAATATATTCTTCCCTAGTATCCAGAACATTACTGACTGGTTTATAAAATATAAGATTTAAAGTAACAGTTAAAGCAAGGAACTGTAAGGCCATTAATGGAAGAGTCGCATTAAAGTCAAATAATCCACCACCAGATTCAGTTTCAGCTATTTGACTAAATAAAATTTGTAATGTGAACATTATGAGCTATTCAATAGTTTAATAAATTAAAGATTTTTAGTAACAATCTAACGTATATACAAAAACTTAATTTATTCAATATAAATTAAATAAACTAAGTATTTATAAAAAATTAACTTGTATATGGATTAGCAAACAATAAAGATAAAGCAACAACTAAGCCATAGATTGTTAAAGATTCCATAAAAGCTAAACTAAGTAACAATGTGCCTCTAATTTTCCCTTCAACTTCAGGTTGTCTTGCAATACCTTCAACAGCATTAGCAGCAGCACTACCTTGACCAATACCAGGACCAATAGCAGCTAAACCAACGGCTAAACCAGCAGCTACAACTGATGCAGCTGAAACAATAGAATCCATAATGACTTTGTTTTTTTTATTAAAAATAGAAAATTAACATGTTTCAGTTTGCTAAATTTATAATTTATCAACAAAACTTTTAATACTTATAAATATTTTTAAGATATGAAACCTTAATAAACATACATGATTAGTAATACTAATCATCACCATGGCCTTCTAATGCTTCACCTATATATGCAGCAGATAAAGTAGAAAAAATTAATGCCTGGATTGAACTAGCAAATAAACCTAAAATCATAACTGGTAATGGAATTATTATTGGTACAAGTAGTGTAAACACTGATACAACTAACTCATCTGCTAATACATTACCAAATAATCTAAAACTTAATGAAAGCGGTTTTGTAAAATCTTCAAGTATATTTATTGGTAACAAGACAGGAGTTGGTTCAATATATCGAACAAAATACCCTAAACCATTTTTACTAATACCAGCATAAAAGTATGCTATAGAAGTAAGGAGAGACAACGCAACCGTAGTATTTATATCATTTGTCGGGGCAGCAAGTTCACCCTCAGGTAAAATAATTAATTTCCATGGTATTAAAGCTCCAGCCCAATTACTACCTAATATAAATAAAAAAATAGTAGATATATATGGAACCCATTGTCTATACTCATGCTCACCAATTTGATTTTTAGCTATATCCTGTAAAAACTCCAAAACAAATTCCATAAAGTTTTGTAATTTGTCCGGGACTCTATCTAGTTTTCTTGTCCCAAAGATAGATAAAACCAATAAAACACTAATCACAATCCAAGAAACAATAAATACCTGCCCATGAACAGAGTAATTACCTATATTCCAGTATAAGTGCTTACCAACTTCCACAGAGGATAGGTTAATAAATTTTAAAAAATTACAATAATTATTTTGATACATATTGACTTTACCATAAATCTAAAATACAGTAGCTAATTATAAAACAAAAATTAGTATTATAATCATAATACCATTATAATTTGAAATACAATGATATAAATAATCATTTATTTGCTATCATGTTAGAAACTTCTTGACTAAGACTACTACTTTTAGTCGCTAAACCTTCTCCTAAAATAAATCTCTCAAAACGTCTTACTCGAATATTTTCACCTAATAAAGCAATATGTTGTTTAACTAATTCTTCAACAGTAATTTCAGAATTCTTAATAAAATTTTGGTCCATAAGAGATAACTCTTGTAACCTTTTCTCTAATCTTCCTTGAGCTATTTTATCTTTTATATCTAATGGCTTCGATAAAATATCTTCTCTTTGCATCTGAATTTCACTCTCGTATTGCTTTACTTGCTCAGGAATTTGCTCTTTAGAAACATACTGAACTGACTGACAAGCAGCAATTTGCATAGCAATATCTTTTGCCAACTGTTGAAATGTAGATTGCCTTGCAACAAAATCAGTTTCACAATTTAATTCTACAAGAACTCCTATTCTAGATCCAGCATGTATATAACTTTCAACTAGGCCTTCAGTAGCAATTCTACTAGCTTTTTTATCAGCAAAAGCCAAACCTTTTTTTCTCAGACTTTCTATAGCAACTTCAATTTGACCACCCGAAGCTTCTAATGCTCTTTTACAGTCTGTCATACCAGCTCCAGTTTTACTACGTAATTCTTTAATATTCTCTGTAGAAAATTTTTTCTGCATAACTCAATTATAGTATAAATTTAATAATAGCATCTTCTTAAATACCAAAGTATTATAACCAATCAATCTGTTGTTTCATTGAGAACTTTGTCCATCTAAAATAGCATCAGCTATTTTAGATATAATTAGTTTAATAGATCTAATTGCATCGTCATTTGCAGGTATAGGAATATCAACAATCTCAGGATTACAGTTTGTATCTAGAATGCAAACAGTGGGTATATTTAACTTGATACACTCTTGAATAGCTGTAGTTTCTTTCTTCTGATCAACTACAATAACTATATCAGGTAGTTTTTGCATATCTTTGATTCCATATAAATGTTTACGCAATCTGTCTAATTCTTTACGTACCACAGAAGCTTCTTTTTTAGGTAATGCATCAATTAAACCTTCTACATCTTTTTTTTGCAATTCATTAAGCCTATCTACTCTTGATTTTATTGTTGTCCAATTGGTTAACATACCGCCAAGCCATCTTTGATTAACATAAAAAGAATTACATCGAGTAGCTTCACGAGCAATTATGCCAGCAGCTTGACGCTTTGTACCAAGAAATAAGAACGTCTTACCAAGTGATGAAGACTTTTTAATAAATTCATAGGCTGTAGTCAGTAACTGAGATGTTTGTACAAGATCAATAATATGAACACCATTACGTTCAGTATATATATAAGGAAACATTCGAGGATTCCATCTTCTAGATTGATGACCAAAATGAACACCAGCTTCTAACAATTCTTCTAATGAGACTATTGACATAAATAATGAATTAAAATATAACGATTCAACTTTGAACTTTAACTTGTTAACAACAACTAATATTATAATACAGATATAATAACATAAAAGGTTCCACTTAGTTATAAATAAAAACTATGGTCAACTCATTTAAAGTCAACAAAAATAAAAAATAAATTCTTCAACGTAAAATTTATTTATCTAACTAAATTAATAAAATTTACAATGCTAATAAATATCTTATTGACCCGCTATTCTATCATCTACAATGATATCTTCAAAATTATTTTCTGCATTGAAATAATTCACTTCACCAATACGTTTTTTTGATTTAATATCTTGACTAATTTTAGAATAAATATCTTGATGAATTTTTTTTGAATTATATGTATTAAAACCTGTACCTGCTGGTATCAAACGACCAATAATAACATTCTCTTTAAGACCTTTTAACCAATCTAAACGACCATAAATAGCTGCTTCCGTTAAAACTTTGGTCGTCTCTTGAAAACTAGCTGCAGAGATAAAACTATCGGTATTTAATGAGGACTTAGTAATACCTAAGAGTACTGGATAATAAGAAGCTTGCTTTTTACCCACAGATATAAGAGACAAATTAATAGATTGAATTTTTTGTAAATCAACTAGTTCTCCCGGTAAATATTCAGTATCACCACCGTTTTCAATTTTAACTCTAGAAGTCATTTGCTTAACAATTACTTCAATATGTTTATCAGAAATATAAACTCCCTGAGATTGATAAACTAACTGAACTTCTTTAATTAATAAAAGCTGTATATCAATAAAGCTTAAATTAGCAGCATTATAGACATTTAAACCTTGATTTAAATATAACCTAAATCTATATTCTAAAATTGAATGTGGGTTAAAACTATTATCTTTCTTTTTTCTAGCTTCTAAAATTTCTTCTATTCTTGGTAGACCTTGGACTATATCACCTGTTTTGAACCTATCAAAAATTAGAGTTGCAATATTTTCTCCCCTTTGAATTAAACTATTATCAATTACATGTATAAGTGATCCACGAGAGATTAAATATGGCTGACCTATACGTAAAATAACTTTGTTATTTCCTACTGATATAACTTTACCAGAACAACTAGAAAAAATATTACTAGCTATTTCATCTCCCGCATATACCCAATTGTCTAATTTAACTTTAATAGAATCATGATTAGGTACATTAAACACAAATGTATTAGATTCACCTACAAGTAATATACGCTGACTGTTAGATTTCTTTTGTTCAATATATGCAACTTTTCCAGAAATTGAAGAAAAGATATTTGTTTGCGAGATAATTGAGTTCGATTTGATATATTGACCATCTTGAACTAAAATGGAAGTTTCAGTATATAAGTTTTGACTTTTATCAAAATAAGAGTCTTTAATAGTTAAAAAATCAGCTGTTATAAACTTAATTAAAAAATTAAACTTTTTATTTATTTGATTAAAAACTTGAAACTGCATATAACACTTTAATAAAGAAATACTATCTTTTAGCTCAATAATAAGGTGTGTAGAAATTAAATTGATCCCACCTACTGATCTAATTCTTTCTCCGTCTTTAAAGTAAGTCCTTCTTACTAGTTTAAGATTAACCTGATCTGTAGCAAATGAATTATCAGAAAATTTGAGAAATAAATTTTTTTGAGGCACAGAATAAATAATGACAGGCCTTAGTAATAGAAAGTGCTTATCTAAATGAGAAACATATTCCCAATAAACTAATTTAACTGTCGTTAATCTCTCTAAAAGATATTCTCCTGGTCTGAGAAACCCCCTATGCTTTTTCAGAGATTCATATTCATTATACAAGATTTCATGTAATTGACCAGGTTTAATAATAATTTCTCTAATAATTCCATCCTTCTCAATAACTTCAAGGAATCCAGAGTTATTTGCAAAAACATTTTGTAATATTTCAGTACCAGATTCAATAAAATATAAATTACGAACAAGTAATAATGAAGAATCTTTATTTACAACATGAGTTTCTTCAGGAATCCATAAAATATAACCTGATCCATGAATATTATAAAAATCTTGATCATTATTCCTAGATACTGACAAATCTAAATACTTAACAATACCACCACTAACAGTTTTATAAGCATTTGAAATTAAATCACCCACAACTTGTTGATGTAGAATTCTTTTATTAGGTTGACACTTCAGAACAAACTTATCACCTGTATCAGTTTCAAGAAAACATTTTCTATAATCACTATCATTATCAATATAAACTTTTAAGTTAGTATACAATTTTGATGATGTTACTAAAAGTAAGCGAGAGAACATCAATTTATCTTTAATTACATATACCTTACCATCATGATTACTAAGCAATTGAGTAGTAGCTAACAAGCTATTTTTTTCTATTACTTGATTACTATTAACTAACAAATTAGTTCCTGAAGGGAGATTATAAACTTGACCAGATAACACCCAGATAACCAAACTATTACTTAATTCATTACCAGATATTTCTTTATCTAATTGATTATTACTGAAATGGATACTTCCAGAAAAAGTAGCTACCACAGATTTTCTTGCTTTTTCAGTAGATAGTTTACCACTTAAACTATATTCTGCTAAAATTTGATTATTTATGACAGAACTATTATCATCAATCATAATAAAGGAACCTTTAACAATGGGATATGATTTAATCTTCCCCTCTAATGTAGTAATAGTTATAGAGCAATCGGAATTAACTAAATTTACATAATCACCATGTCTATTTCTAGTTCTAGTAACATTAATATTTTTTGGATACTGCAATAATCCTTCAACATCAGACAAAATACTTTGAGATAATTCACCAGTAAAAACACCTCCCGTGTGAAAAGTACGCATTGTAAGTTGAGTCCCTGGTTCACCTATAGATTGTGCTGCAATAATACCGACAGCTTCACCAAGATCAACTAATTTTCCATGGGCTAAGTTCCAGCCATAACATAATTGACATACAGAACGAGTAGACATACAAGTTAAGGGAGAACGAACTAAAACACTAGATAAACCTAAATTGACTATTTGTTTAGCTAAGGAACTATCGATAGTTTGATTTATACAACCAATTATTTTTCCATTGTTATTATCAATTATATTTTCAGCTAGAGTCCTACCTACTAAAGCTTGCTGTAATGTAATTAACTTTTTATTATTATCAATCATTTCTTCTAATAAGATACCTTTAGTAGTGTGACAATCGTACTCACGTACAATAATATCTTGAGCCACATCAACTAAACGACGTGTTAAATAGCCAGAGTCGGCTGTTCTTAAAGCAGTATCTACTAAACCTTTTCTTGCTCCATAAGATGAAATAAAATAGTCGGTTATAGTCAAGCCTTCACGAAAGTTATGAAAAATAGGCAAATCAATGATTTGGCCCTGTGGATCCGCCATCAAACCACGCATACCAACTAATTGCCTAACCTGAGAAATATTAGCTCTTGCACCAGAGAAAGCCATCATATAGATAGAGTTTAATGGATCAGTATCTTTAAAATATTGAATAACTTCTTGTTTTAAATTTTCACTAGCATAATTCCACGTATCAATAACTCTTTGGAAACGTTCTACGGCAGTAATTTCACCCCGTTCATAACGTTGATCGGTTAATTGTATGGATTCTAACGTTGTATTTATTAAATTTTGTTTATTTGGAGGAATACGCAAATCTTCTAAACTTAACGATATACCACCTTTAGTAGCATAAAAAAAACCTACTTCCTTAAGTTTATCAGCCATATTAGAGGCACGAGCAGTTCCGAAACTCCTAAAAGCCCAAGTTATTAATTTTTTTAATTCAGATTTATCAATAACTTTGTTAAGAAAAGGAATATCTAAGAAAGAATTTTTCATATTTATGTTAAAGTCAAACTGATTATAAATTTTCACGCAATAAGGACTCATGTATTGAATCATTAAATAAAATACGTCCAGTAGTAGTTCTAATATACTGTACTAAAGTACAACCTTCATTATTAATTTTAATTATTTTATCAGGATAATATACTAACTTATTAGAATTTAAATCAAATTCTGTTTTGAGTGGTAGTATATCTGCATCATAGAAAGAATCAACTACACCATCAAAACGTACCCATATAAATGAATGAATATCTATTTTTCCATTTGTATAAGACATAATAACATCTTGAAAACTAGAAAAGAAATGACCTTGACCCTTAGTAGATGATGGATTGCTAGTAGTTAAGTAGTAACATCCTAGAACCATATCTTGACTAGGCATAATAATAGGTGTTCCTGTAGCTGGAGACAAGAAATTATGTGGTGCCAACATTAATAATCGAGCTTCTGATTGAGCCTCGAGTGATAAAGGTACATGAACAGCCATTTGATCCCCATCAAAATCAGCATTAAATGCAGGACATACCAAAGGGTGTAATTTAATAGCCCTACCATCAACTAATATTGGCTCAAAAGCCTGTATGCCTAGACGATGCAGAGTAGGAGCTCTATTAAGTAGTACTGGATGTCCATGAATGACTTCTTCAAGAACATTCCAAACTAAAATATCATTTCTTTGTATGAGTTTCTTAGCAGCCTTAATGTTATTAACTAAACCTTGAACAATTAAACGATGTATTACAAAGGGTTGAAATAATTCCAAAGCCATTTCTTTAGGTAAGCCACATTGATGTAATTTTAAATTAGGACCAACAACTATAACAGATCTACCAGAATAATCAACTCTTTTACCTAACAAATTTTGTCTAAACCTACCTTGTTTACCTTCAATAATGTCAGATAACGATTTCAGAGGCCTATTGTTAGAGCCAACAACAGTTCTACCACGTCGACCATTATCCATCAATGCATCAACTGCTTCTTGTAACATTCTTTTCTCATTACGTATAATAATCTCAGGTGCTAGGATAGCTTTTAGTCTGGCTAAACGATTATTTCGATTAATTATACGACGATAAAATTCATTTAAATCAGCTGTAGCAAATCTTCCTCCATCTAATTGCACCATTGGTCTTAAATCAGGAGGTATTACAGGTATAACAAAAAAGACCATCCAAGACAGTTCTGCACCTGTAGACATAAAATTTTCTAGTAAACGTAACCGTTTCATCTTTTTACTAAATTTTGTTGAAGACTGTTTATGTAACTTTGGTGGATTTAGAGCTTCTTCTCTTAGTAAATGAATACTACTTTTCAAATCAATATCTTTTAATAGTTGATAAATTGCTTCAGCACCTATACCTACTACTACATCAAGAAAGTCCGTAGACTTACTATATAATTTATCCTCTAAAGATCTCCATTCATAACCTTCAAGTAATTGCTTATAATAAAGTTTACCAGAATCACCCGGATTCAAAACAACATAAGAATGAAAATATACTATTTTTTCAACATCTTTAACAGTTAAATCTAAAGCTAAAGCAATATAACTAGTGGTACCTTTTAGATACCATACATGAGTCACTGGAGCAGCAAGCTCAATATAGGCCATTCTATGTCTTCTAACCTTGGATTCAGTAATTTCAACTCCACACCTTTCACAAACAATACCTTTGTAACGAAACCTTTTATACTTTCCGCAATGACACTCCCAATCTTTAACAGGTCCAAAAATACGCTCACAGAATAAACCATCCATTTCAGGCTTTAAAGTTCTATAATTAATGGTTTCCGGCTTAGTAATTTCACCAACTACTTGTCCATTTGGCAAGGTTCTCTCACCCCAAGAACGTATTTTATCTGGCGAAGCTAAACTAATTTTAACGTAATCAAAATAATTATCCATCTGGGTCATTAATATAAATCCTTAGTGTAAAATATATCTTTTACCACAGGTAAGTCTAGGTAAAAATTATAATCTGACATATTACTACTATTATCTTCATTAAGTTCAAGCTTATGAACAGAAATATCCAATCCTAATGATTGTAATTCGCGCATTAAAACTTTAAATGACTCTGGTGTACCAGGTTTAGGAATTGGTTTACCTTTGACAATGGCATTAAGGGCTTCATTTCTACCTTGCATATCATCAGATTTCACAGTCAACAACTCTTGTAAAGTATACGAAGCACCAAAAGCCTCTAGTGCCCAAACTTCCATTTCGCCTAGTCTTTGACCTCCATGCTGCGCACGTCCTCCTAGAGGCTGCTGAGTTACTAAAGAATAAGGACCTGTAGAACGAGCATGTATTTTATCGTCAACTAAGTGGACTAATTTTAACATATATGCTTTACCGACTGTTATAGGATTATCAAAGGGTTCTCCTGTTCTTCCGTCAAACAACTGAATTTTACCGGGATGCATTACATTAAATAACCAAGGTTTATTACTAAAGAGACTTGCTTGCTTTAATTTATTATTAACTAGAGCACGGGAAGCTTCTGGTCCATACATCTCATCGAAAGGTATAACTTTAAACCTTTTCGACATATATTGGCCAGCAAGACCTAATAAACACTCAAATAACTGACCAACATTCATTCTTGAGGGTACGCCTAAAGGATTTAAAATAATGTCAATAGATGTACCATCAGGTAAAAAAGGCATGTCTTGTACTGGTAAAATTTTAGAAATAATACCTTTATTTCCATGCCTACCTGCCATTTTATCACCTACTTGAATTTTTCTTTTCTGAGCTACATATATACGTATAATAGAATTAGTTCCTGGAGGTAAATCATCACCATTCTGCCTTTTAAAGATTTTAACATTAACAACCCTACCTTTGGCGGCATTTGGCAATCTTAAAGATGTATCTTTAACATCTCTAGCCTTTTCACCAAATATTGCCCTTAGTAATTTACCTTCAGGCAATTGATCTGATTCTCCCTTAGGAGTAATTTTTCCAACTAAAATATCTCCAGAATCAACCCAGGAACCAACAGTGATGACACCATTTTTATCTAATAATGATAAAGAAGCATCACTGATATTAGGTATATTACGTGTAATTTCTTCATTACCTAATTTTGTTTGACGACATTCAACTTCATATCTTTCTATATGTATAGAGGTATATAAATCATCATAAACTAACTTCTCACTAATTAGGAATGCATCCTCATAATTATAACCTTCCCAAGGCATATAAGCAACTAATATATTTTGACCTAAAGCAATTTCTCCGGAATCTGTAGAAGCTCCATCAGCAATAGTTTGTCCTTTCAAAACTCTCTCACCAGGCCAAACCATAGGTCTTTGATTAATACAAGTATCTTGGTTAGAACGATAATATTTCTTTAAACGATAATGTATGGTTCTATTATCAGAATCTTGTACACCTATCTTAGTACCAGATACATAGCTAACTAGTCCTTCAGTTCTACTGACAACAACTACGCCTGAATCGCGGGCAACTTTAGATTCTAGACCAGTACCAACTATAGGTCTATTAGGATATAATAGAGGAACTGCTTGTCTTTGCATATTTGATCCCATTAATGCTCTATTAGCATCATCATGTTCTAAAAAAGGTATTAAGGAAGTAGCAGCAGATATTACCTGTATAGGAGATACAGCAATATATTCTACTTGATTACTAAAAGAATTTGTAAATTCTTGTCTATATCTTACAGGAACTACTGTATCTCTAATTAAATTATTAGAATCTAACATCACATCTGCTGGAGCGACCTTGAGCTCATCCTCTTGATCAGCTGTAATATAAAAAACAGGATTACTTTTAAGTACTTTTCTATTTTGAACTCCATAACAAGGTGTTTCTATAAAACCATATTTATTAACTTTAGCATAAATGCTCAAAGAACCAATCAAACCAGCATTAGGGCCTTCAGGTGTTTCTATTGGACAAATACGACCATAATGACTAGGATGTAGGTCCCTAACAGCAAAACCAGCACGGTCTTTATTTAATCCGCCAGGACCTAAAGCACTAATTCTTCTCTTATGAGTTAACTCAGACAACGGATTAGTTTGATCCATAAACTGGGAGAGTTGACTAGAACCAAAAAATTCTCTTATAGAAGCTATTAAAGGTTTAGGGTTAACTAAATTAGATAAACTTAATGACTCTAAATCACAAATTACCATACGTTCACGAATAATTCTTTCTAAACGATTAATGCCTATCCGAATTTGATTTTGAAGAAGTTCTCCAATAGAACGAATTCTTCTATTACCTAAGTGATCTATATCATCAAAAATTCCTATATTTTGTTCTCTAATATTAATAAGATAATCAACTGCAACAACAATATCTTGCGGACATAAAACTCTAAAATTTTTAGGTATCTTTAAATTTAACTTTTGATTAATTTTATGTCTACCAACTTCTCCTAAATCATATCTTCTATGATCAAAAAAACGTGAATATAACATTTGTCTAGCAATTAACGGAGTAGAAGGTTCATTAGGACGCAACTTACTATAAACTATTAACAATGCTTCTTCATCAGTTAATTGCTCAACAGAGTTCTTTCCAACTTCTTTACTCAATTCTTTTTGTTCATACAACAAAGAAGCATGAACTAAAAACATATATTTATTTAAACGCAATTTGATCTCTTGCTTTTGTAAACCAATAGCTCTAAGGAAAACATAAGCATTGATTTTATGTGTTTTATCAATTTTAATCCATATCTGATCTCTAGCATCAATTTCAAATTTTAACCACGATCCCCTATTAGAGATAAGACTAGCACTATATATAGGTTTGTTATTTTTATCTAGTTCTTTTTTATAATAGATTCCTGGGCTCCTAACAATTTGATTAATAATTACTCTTTCAGTGCCCGAAATAATAAAAGTTCCTCGATTGGTCATCAAAGGTAAATCACCTATAAAAATTTGTCTTTTTCTGTATTTTTTATACCTATTAGCACTGTTGAGATGACTTATATTTTTCTGCTTTTTTATAAATTCAGTATCTTTTCTCGTTAACTTAGATGGAAGGTAAATTTGAGCACTATAAGTTTTATCTCGACTTTTAGCCTTACGTACATTGTATCTAGGAAATTTTAGTTTATAATCTTTACCAAAAAACCTTAGTTCTAGTTTACCCGTAGGATCAGTAATAACAGGAAAATATTCCAAAACTTCAACCAAACCTTTCTCTAAAAAGTATCTGAAACTCTTTATTTGTATCTCAGCTAAATCAGGTATTATTGATACAGCAATATTCTTGTGTAACATGAAAAACTCCATAAAACTAATGAAATAGACAAATTACATAAATAAACATATAAAATTTTAATGTGCAAATAAGTAAATTATAAAAAACAAGTTCAGACAATTTATAATCAAGAACATTTAGGCATCAATAAAATAAATAATTGATCTAAATTATTTATGTTAAACTAGTTAAAATTAACAAAAATATCTAATAAGTACTTAATTAACTTTAGATACTACATAAAATTTAATTATTAAATAATAAAATAACAACTATTTTAGCATTCTAGCTAGTCTGCCTTTTTTACGAGCGGCAGTATTCTTGTGTAAAACTTTTCTTTTTACAGCTTTATCAATTCTTTGGTAAACAACAGACAAACGATTAAAACATATCTGTGAATTTTCAGAATTATTATCACCTAAGACAAGCAAATAGTTTTTTACAGCTTTTTTAATAGCAAGCTTATATTTTTTATTACGATTTCGATTTCTTAATATAATTTGATTACTCTTAATATTAGATGAAGTTTGAGACATATTGTAAAAATTATTTTAATTTGCCAAGTACCTAACTTAGAACAGTATACATTATTATGATAATATAAACAATAGTAATGAATCTTACTAAAATAACTAAACAGTTAATATGGGTAAAAACAAAGGAAGTCGAATTACAATTACACTAGAATGTGAATGCAAAAATAACAAAGCAAACAGCATAAATAAAAGAAAAAAAGGCATTGCAAGATATACAACATCAAAGAACAAAAGAAACACTCCACAGAGATTAGAAATTAAGAAATTTTGCAGTTATTGTAACTGTCATGAAAATTTTAAGGAAATAAAATAAATTAATACGGATAATTTAAATTCACCAAAATGAGTATATATAAGAAAAAAGAAATTAGAGAAATTAATAACAGCAAAATAGATTACAAAGACATTGATTTACTAAGAAAGTTTATTAATGATCAAGGAAAAATATTATCTAGACGCTCGACCGGATTAAACTCCAAACAACAGAAAAGAATTACCAAATCTATTAAGCGAGCGAGAATATTAGCACTACTACCATTTTTAAAACGAGATTAAACAAAATAAACAATAAGGATGAAATAAATAAACAATTTCATCCAAACTATATAAACCAACTTTATTATAATGTTTTTTTTCTAAGAACAAGCTCATAAGCATCTATAATATCGTCTTTTTCCCATAAATTATAATCACACATCAAGCCACATTCGTGATCAAGCAGTACTTGGGTAACATCATCTTTAATGACTTTTAAGGAAGTTAATCTACCCTCATATACAACTTGATCTTTACGAGATACACAAATATGACACATTTTAATTAATTTCCCTTGATTAACATAACAACCAGCAACAACTCCCCTATTCATATTAAAAACTGTTCGTACAAAAGCACGACCAATAAAAATTTTATCATAGTTTGGTTCTATCAAATCTAACATAGTATCTTTTATATATTCAAATAAATCATATATTATTTGAAATTTTTTAAAAATAATATTATGCTTCTTAGTCAAACCAATAATATTAGAAGATAAGTCTATATTAAAAGTAATTATCATAGATTGAGTTACTGCAGCTAATTCAACGTCACTATTAGAAACAACACCAAAACTAGTCGATACAATTCGAAGTTTAACCTTAGATTGAGGAATAGAAAGCAATAAATCTATTACGGCTTCCAAAGAGCCCTGTGTATCTGCTTTAATCAATAGTCTAACTTCTTTAAAACCAGAAGTAGCAGCTTGGTTTAAACTGTTATTTAATCCTTTAAAAAGATTTAAATTACTATTTGGACTAGAGTAACTAACGCAACATTGTTTAGCTTCTTTATCATTAGATACTACATGAAAAGCTGAACCTGCATTAGGTAAACTAGGAAAACCTAGAACTTGAACCAAAGATGAAGGAGTAGATAAGATAACTTTTTGTGACAATAAGTTAATGATACTTTTAACCTTACCATAAATACCAGATGAAACGACAATATCACCTATTTTTAAAGTACCATTCTGAACAACTAAATAAGCTATAGGTCCTTGCTTTTTATCTAAATAAGATTCAAAAATAGTTCCAGAAGCTAATAAATTAGGATTAGCAACAAAGTCTTTAGTATCAGAAATAACACAAATTTCAGATAGCAAAGTATTTATATTTCTACCAGTTAATGCACTGACCTGAACAACTCGAAGATCTCCACCCCACTTTTCATAAACCAAACCATAAGTCGAAAGATCATGCAATATAAAATCTATATTTTGGTTAGAATCATCAGTTTTAGTAATAACAAGAATACAATTCAAATTCATTTCTTTAATATAATTAATTGCTTCTATTGTTTGAGGCCTTAAACCATCATCAAAAGCAATTACCAACAAAACAACATCGGTAATTTTAGCACCCCTTACACGCATTTCTTTAAAAGATTTATGACCAGGTGTATCTAAAAAAATTAACTTATAAGTTTTTAAATCATGTTCAAATTCTGCTTCATAACCACGAATTGATTGAGTAATTCCACCAGATTCTTTTACAACTAAGTTTGTTTTTAAAATAGCATCCAACAATGTTGTTTTACCATGATCTACATGACCTAATATAGTAACTATCGGAGGACGTTTAACAGTATCAGAAGATGGTAAAGTATTTTGAAGCACAAAATTATTCTGAGTACCATCATTAAAATCTAATAAAGTAAAATTATAATGTGATGCTATTTTTTTAGCAGTATCAACATCTAAAACCTGATTAATAGTAACAGAAATACCTTTGTTTAAAAATAAATGAGTAATGATTTCTGCTCCAGGTATATTTAATTTCGAAGATAATTGCTCAACCGTTAATGGATAGTTAATAACAACAGAGTTCTGTTCTATTGGAGAATTTATGGCATTTTTGTTATTTACATTAGATGCATTTAATAAACTATAATCAGAATTTGAATTTTCTAACTTCGACTTATTTTTTTTCTTAGTTTTACTATTTAGTTTACGGGATTTTAATAAAGATGAATCTAAAGTATCTTTCGAAAATAAATCGTCTTTAGTTTTCACAAATATATCATCGTTACCTATATTATTACGCTTTTTTTTAACTAATTTACTCTTATTTTTTTTATTTACAATATCTTCTTGAGAATAACTGTTAGCTCTATACTTCTTATCAAAGCTGTAAGAAACATTTGTATCATTATTAACAGGGCGATGAGAAATTTGAGTAGATTCAGAAACTAAAACAGTATTATTTAGTTTAAGATTTAATAAACTAATTAATTTAGGTTTATCAAGACTTAAAACTACATCAGAATATTCAAAAGAATGCAGAACAATGTGTTTATAATAATTTTTAGAAAGAAACAAATAGAAATTTCGATAAACTTGACGAATCATAATAATAAATTGAAATATTTTATTTAATTGGATAAAATCTATGCTGTAGTAGAATGTTATAATTATATTAACAATAAAACATTATATTCAAAAGTATGTAGCTTTACATATGCCTAGATTACAAAAAAACGACAATTTTATTGATAAAACATTCACAATATTAGCTGATATAGTACTAAAAATACTACCAACTAGCAAAGATGAAAAACAAGCCTTTTATTACTACAGAGATGGAATGTCAGCACAATCTGAAGGAGAATATGCAGAAGCACTAGAAAATTATTATGAAGCATTACAATTAGAAGAAGATCCATTTGATAGGTCATACATTTTATATAATATTGGCTTAATATATAGTAGTAATGGTGAACACATCAAAGCATTAGAATATTATCACCAAGCTCTAGAATTAAACTATAAACTCCCGCAGGCATTAAATAATATAGCTGTTATATACCACTACCAAGGAATTAAGGCAAATAATCAAAAAAAAATCAGTGTATCTAAAGAAATGTTTACAAAAGCAGCTAAATACTGGCAACAAGCTATTTATCTAGCACCTAATAACTATATAGAAGCACAAAATTGGTTAAAAACTACAGGTCGCGAATACAGTTAAAAGTATTTAAGTCCAAATTAAATGAGTTAAATATATAATAATAATAATATGTATTAAGAAAAATACAGAAACTATGTTAATTAACAAAATAGTAATGAAAATAATAAAAAAAAAGAATGGTAAAATCAATAGAACAAGGATCAGTGACACAAATAATTGGACCTGTATTAGATATAGAATTTCCAAACGGTAAACTACCTAAAGTTTTTAATGCTTTAAAACTAAAAGGACCTGATAATACTATTACATGTGAAGTGCAACAGTTACTAGGAGACAATAAAGTGAGAGCAGTTGCAATGAGTTCAACTGAAGGATTAAAACGTGGAACAGAAGTAGTAGACACAGGAGAACCAATCACTGTGCCAGTTGGAATACCAACACTAGGAAGAATATTTAATGTCTTAGGAGAACCAGTAGATAACTTAGGTGATGTTAAATCAGATGATTCTTTACCAATACATAGAAGTGCACCGTCTTTTACGCAATTAGAAACTAAACCTTCTATATTTGAAACAGGTATTAAGGTAGTAGATTTACTAGCACCATATAGACGAGGTGGTAAAATAGGATTATTTGGTGGTGCTGGTGTAGGCAAAACAGTTTTAATTATGGAACTAATCAACAATATCGCTAAAGCACACGGTGGTGTATCAGTATTTGGTGGTGTGGGAGAAAGAACTAGAGAAGGTAATGACTTATATGAAGAAATGAAAGAATCTAAAGTAATCAATGCAGATAATTTAACAGAATCTAAAGTTGCACTAGTTTACGGTCAAATGAATGAACCACCTGGTGCTAGAATGAGAGTAGGCCTAACTGCATTAACTATGGCAGAATACTTTCGTGACATAAATAAACAAGATGTATTACTTTTTATTGATAATATATTCAGATTTGTACAAGCAGGATCAGAAGTATCTGCATTACTTGGCAGAATGCCATCTGCAGTTGGATATCAACCGACACTAGCAACAGAGATGGGAGCACTACAAGAAAGAATTACATCAACAACAGATGGATCAATTACATCAATACAAGCTGTTTATGTACCAGCAGATGATTTAACAGATCCTGCACCAGCAACAACGTTTGCACACCTTGATGCAACAACTGTTTTATCTAGAGGATTAGCTGCAAAAGGAATATATCCTGCAGTAGATCCATTAGGATCTACATCTACTATGTTACAACCAGATATAGTTGGCTTAGAACATTATTCAACAGCACAACAAATCAAGTCAACATTACAAAGATACAAAGAATTACAAGATATAATAGCAATACTAGGTTTAGACGAGTTATCAGAAGATGATCGTTTAACAGTTGCAAGAGCAAGAAAAGTGGAGAGATTCTTATCACAACCCTTCTTTGTAGCAGAAGTTTTTACTGGTTCTCCAGGTAAATATGTATCTTTAGAAGAGGCAATAAAAGGATTTCAAATGATATTAAAAGGTGAATTAGATGATTTACCGGAACAATCATTTTATCTAGTTGGAAATATAGAAGAAGCTATTAGCAAAGCAGAAACTTTAAAATAAAATTCACTAAATAAAAAAAATATGACAGTACAAGTACGTGTAATTGCTCCAGATACAATTGTTTGGAATGCAGAAGCTGAAGAAATAATCTTACCAAGTAGCACAGGCCAATTAGGAATTTTATCAGGGCATATACCTTTACTAACTGCACTAGATATAGGTGTTATGCGTGTTAGAATAAACAAAGAGTGGAAACCAATAATACTATTAGGAGGGTTTGCAGAAGTCAAAAATAACACTGTAACAATTTTAGTAAATGGTGCAGAAGAAATACAAGAAATTAATCTAGAAGAAGCAAATAAAAGTTTAGAAGAAGCTAATAATTTATTTGAAGAAGCTAAAACAAATAAAGAAAAAATTGAAGCAACACAATCATTAAGAAAGGCAAAAGCAAGAATACAGGCAGCTACAATAATTAACAATTAGTTACAAAATTATTATTATTAAAACATAAAGTGTATCACTTATGTTTTAATAATTTATAACCAATTAAGCAACTAAAAGTTACATAGGACTAACTTAATCCTGAGCAAATGTAATCAAAATATAAACCCATTTCATTCCCTGCATCTGATCCAACTAAAGAAGAAGTAACTTCTTTCATAGCTTGAATAGCTTGAATTGTAGCACCAATAGGAACTCCCAATGAATTATAAGTTTCTTTTAATCCATTTAAAACTCTCTCATCTAGTATAGATGGATCACCTGCTAACATCCCGTATGTAGAATATCTTAAATAATAATCCAAATCTCTAATACATGCTGCATACCTTCTTGTAGTATACATATTGCCACCTGGCCTTGTGATATCGGAATATAACAATGCTTTAGCAACAGATTCTTTAATAATAGTCGCAGCATTAGCAGCTATTGTTGCAGCTGCTCTAACTCTCAATTCTCCAGTTTGAAAATAACTTCTTAATTTTTCCAAAGAGTTATCATCTAAATATTTTCCTTGTACATCAGCTGTATTAATAACAGACGTAATAGCATCTTGCATAAAAATAATTTTCCTTTTTTAAATATAAAGAACAAATAAAGAAATAAAATCAGTATGTATCAATAAATGAGCATAAGAATCATCATTGCATAGCACCTAAAGTATAATCAAAATAAAAACCTGCTTCCGCTGAGTCTTCTCCAGATAACAAGGAACAAGCTATATTTTTCATACAACGAACTCCCTCAGCAACTCCAGAAATAGGTGTACCAAGTGAATTATACATCTCTTTAACACCAACTAAACCTATCTCTTCAATTGGTGTTACATCACCTGCAACAATTCCATAAGTCACTAATCTTAAATAATAATCAAGATCCCTTAAACAAGTAGCAGTCATTTCTTCTCCATATGCATTTCCACCAGGAGAAACTACATCTGTACGCTTTTGAAACAATTGTTGACCACCTTGTTTCACTATAAGTTCACGATTATCAGTCAATATTTGAGCAATTCTTAATCGTCTTTGACCAGAAAGAACAAAACTTTTAATTCTATCCAATTCTCCTGGACTTAAATATCTTGCTTCTGCATCAGCATTAACAATTGATTTAGTAACAATACTCATCAATACAACTCCTCAGGAATGAATAATATGTCAATAATTAAAGACGTTTCTTATCTAAACACATAAAGTGCAAAGATGAAAAACATTTACACTTTTAAACAAATAAAATGATAATAGAATTAACTATTTTTTCATAGATTCATAAATATATTTTAAGAAAAAGTACTAAAGCAAGAAAGTTTCACAATGAATTAAAAATTAATATAATGCATTAAAACTCAATTTAATAGCTTGATATAGATCTAAAACTTGGAACTATAATTTTGTTGTTTTGCTTAGTAAAAGAATTATATAACTTTTCAGTATTGGGGAAATTAGCTGCTGGTAACGTAGGAAAGCGACGATATGGAACCGTATCAATACCAAAAATTACATTATATTCATGACTATTAACAATTATATGAATTAAACTAGCTATACCCTGAGAAGCTAAAATTTGATTATAATATCTAATTTCAGCCTGATTATTAGGTGCTCTACCAAGAAAATGCTTAGTACCAAACTCAATAACTTTTGTATTAGTATAAGGACTATAAAACTCCTTACAATATAGATTAGAACACCCTAACTTTTCAACTAACTGTTTAACATTTAAATCTTCCACTAAAAAAGCTTTTTCTAAGTTATAAAATTCATCTCCTATACTAAAAGTATTTAAATCTCTTTCAAACAATTGACGGTAAACAGCACGTAAAATTTGATTTCTATCTAAAGTATCATTCGAAGGGCTTATCCTAAAAATTTTAGATTGTGATCTTCTATCACTAACACCTTGATTAATCTTAAAATTAGTTGTGCGATTATTCTGAACTTCAGAAAAGCTTAGTATATTTAATTCTTTATTATTAATAGAAGTATTTAGACCTAAAGAATAATTAAACTGGGTTAAAGCTTTAGATGCAACTGATTTAGGAGTAAGATACCTTTCATAAGGTACTATAGAATCACCAAAAGATTCACTATATTCCGAACTATCTAACATAGAATCAATCATCATATAGAAACCTTGTTTATAAGCAATATTAAAATATTGATCTATTTCTTGCCTGCCATAAGTAGGTCTACCAATTAATTTAATATGAATGTACTCTATTGCTTTACATAAGTATAAGTTATTCCAATATAGAGATCTAAATAAAGAAGATTTTGTCAAAAGTCTCACAAATTCACGTACAGAAATTAACTTACTTCGAAATTGTTTTTCGTAGTTAAAAATACTAACCAACTCTTCCTTATATACAAATCTACCAAAAACTCTTATGTATACAACATTTACAATCTGATCTAGTGTCTGCAATGGATCTTTAGTATTAAATACAACAGGACCTAAGACACCGCAAATTTTATTCCTAAGACCAGGACTACTAATTTGATTATATATGCCTGGACCATATCTAACTAATAATCTTCTAGTATCCCTCACAAAAAACGAAGACTTTGTTTTAAGAGAAACAGTATTGCTTGGAAAAATAGCACCAAACTGTATAAAAAATGGATCATTACTTAAACCATATGGGTGTTGATCAGGCAAATTAGATTTATAATCAGCAAACAAAGTAATAAACTCTGGTATCTTTCTAAAAACTGCACTATAGTTAAATAATCTAATTTGAGGCCCCCAATTTCTGGATTCTTGCGCTTCCTCACCTAAATTACGTATATACGGAACCGTTTCTTCTCCAAAATAGTCAGCATACTCTTCTGAGTTAATTAAATTATCAACTAAACCATCTAAACCTCTACTTGAAAGAATAGAAAAATATTTTTGAAATTCTTCTATTGAACTTAAACCCCTACCCAAGAAGTGTTTAAATGATAATTCGACAACGCGACTATTAACAAATGGTTGATTAAACTGAGAGATATATATAGACGACTTACCTAAAAAACGAATAAATTCCTTCACAGAAAGTTGCCCTGTCTTTAACTGTGACTCGAGATCATTAAAATTTAAGTTATATGCTTTAGAGATATCTCTTTCAAATACTTGTCTATAACAAGCTCGAATCACTACTTGTTTTTCATCAACAGATAAACTACTTTTCATTACGAACTTTTGATTTAAGTAACCTGCCTGACTATAAATTTGCGGTAAACGTAAACCTTGCACATCATTAGAAGACCTTTTACGAACTTTATCACTCAAACCAGAAGATTCAAATTCAGATATAACTACATTGAAATACTGCTGCACTATTTGTTTTGACTCTAAATCACCTTCAAACAAGTTAACAGATAATTTACGCATTTCACGTAGAGCAACAATTGCTGCAGCACTTGAACATGCGTTATCAATTAATTCTCTTAAGCCACGTATATTAGTAGCAAGAATATTAGTATCTCCAGAAACAATTGCATAAGTTAAATACCTTAAAAACCAGTCCAAATCACGCAAAGATTTTTTCATACGAGTAGAACCATAAAGTACTACATTAATTGGTTTAAAACCTGGGGGAAGTGATTCACTAGCTTCGAATAATGCAGAAGAAATATTATCTAAAAGATTATTTGATGCATTACCAGACAAATTTTGTGACATGTTCAAATCACTATCAACATTAGAATCTAAAAACGAAGCTTGAGGTCTCTCTAAATAAGATATAGGTGAACCACCAACAAAGATTTTATCAGCTGCTTTAGAAACCAAAAAATTAGCGTTTTTAGTCAATAGATCTACTATTTCTAATCTTTTATTACCAGAGTTAAAAAAAGATGTTAGCTGATTCAGTTCGCCTAAAACTAAAAACCTATCTTGTTGCTCTGCTTGTAAAATACTTGATAAAGATAAAGTACGATAAAGTTGTTGTTGTACTAACGGACTTCCACCACTAGCTTTGACTATCATAAAGATAAATATTCCTCATTTTATAAACTAAATAAAATACTATAATGATCATACTTAAAACTTAAAAAGTCAAAGCAAAAAGTATTTATATATATAAGAAAGAATTACTAATATAATATAATTAAATTTAAAAACTACCTTGAATAGAGATAAAATTTGTAATACTTATAAGTAAATGATTCCAAATCATAGGATACTAGCAATGAAAAAAACATACTACAACAAAAAAGATAAAAATCATATGCCCATAATTGAACATTTCATAGAATTAAGGGAAAGAATATTAATTTCACTACTGGTATTTATAGTAACATTAACAATATCTATAATATATTCTAAACAAATCACTTTTATACTCCAAGAACCCGCACTAGGAATTAAATTTTTACAACTAGCACCTGGAGAATATCTATTTGTGTCAATAAAAATAGGCGTATATTCGGCTCTTCTAGCAAGTAGTCCATTTAGCCTATACCAAATAATGTTATTTATTCTACCGGGTTTGACAAAAAAAGAAAGTAGTTACATAGTACCATTATTCATTGGATCAATAATACTCTTTTTTTGTGGCATGATTTTCGCATATAAAATTTTAATACCTATAACATTAAAATTTTTAATAAACTATGGATCAGATATAGTAGAACCAATATGGTCATTTGAAGAATACTTTAATTTCATAATATTATTGCTATTCAGCGTAGGAATATCTTTTCAAATACCTATACTTCAAATTATACTTGGAATAACTAACATCATAAATAAAGAAAGAATGCTGCAATCATGGAAATATATAGCTTTTATTGCAACAATTATAGGTGCCATTATCACACCATCTACAGACCCAATCACTCAATCTTTAATGACTATCATTATACTGCTTCTATATTTTAGCGGTATACTTACTCTAAAAATGATACAAAGATAAAAATTTTAAATAAAAGTAGATATTTATTATCAAGAATAAATATAGAATGTTATTATAAATACAAAGAATAGAACAAGAAAAAATAACTATGAATACAAGTAACAAAAAATTATTAATAAAAAAATTAATATCAACTATTATAATATCCATTAGTTTAACCAACCTTCCAATAGGCAACGCATACGGATTTCCTATATACGCTCAACAAGGCTATGAAAATCCAAGGGAAGCAACAGGACGTATTGTATGTGCTAATTGTCATCTAGCACAAAAATCGGTATCTATTGAAGTGCCAAAATCTGTGTTACCTAATAGTATCTTCGAAGCAAAGGTTTCAATTCCTTATAATACTAGTAATAAACAAGTACTTGGTAATGGAACAGAGGGATCATTAAATACAGGAGCAGTACTAATACTCCCAGAAGGTTTTAAACTAGCTCCAAAAAAATTACTAAGTGAAGAACTTAAAAATAAAACTAAGAACTTATACATACAACCATATAGTACTTCAAAAGAAAACATCCTGGTAATTGGACCTCTACCAGGTAATAATAATCAAGAAATAACATTCCCAATACTATCACCAGATCCTAGTAAGGACAAGGACGTATTCTTTTTAAAATATCCCATATATGTTGGTGGCAATAGGGGACGCGGACAAATCTACCCTACAGGTGAAAAATCTAATAATAATCCCATTTTTTCAAACACTGAAGGAAAAATTTTAAAAATTAATCCTAATGAAAAAGGAGGATACTCTATTGATATAAAGAGCAACTATGGTGAGATAGTTACAGAAGAAATTCCAAAAGGCTTAAAAGTAATAGTACAGGAAGGTAATAATATTTCCATTAATCAAAGTCTAACTAGTGATCCAAATATAGGTGGATTCGGACAAAATGAAACAGAAATAGTTTTACAAAACCCAACAAGAATTAAAAGCATGATAATTTTTTTCATAAGTGTAACCTTAGCACAAATTTTCTTCGTACTCAAAAAGAAACAATGGGAAAAAGTACAAGCGGCTGACATGAATTCTTAAAAACGAATCGTAAACGAAACAAAATAAAAAATTATCTAGGATAGTAGTCTTTTAACAGAATCTACTATCTGTTCAGGATTTATAATTGTAGCTTTTTCTAAATTACCATTATAAGGAGTTGGAATATCCTGGGAAGATAATCTTATAATCGGAGCATCTAGTAAATCAAAGTAATCGTCATTGATTTGAGCAATAATCTCAGCAGCAATACCACCAGTTTTCATACATTCTTCGACAATTATTAATTTATTAGTTTTACGTAAGGATGAGACTATAGTTTGAATATCTATAGGTTTTAGCGAAATTAAATCAATAACCTCAGGATAAATATTATCTTTAGAAAGTAAGTTAACAGCTTCAATAACATGATGTCTCATTCTAGAATAAGTAACTATTGTTACATCATCACCATTACTGACTATTTCAGCTTTATTAAGAGGAAGAAAATAATCTGTATCAGGTACATCATCTTTCAAATTATACAATAATACATGTTCAAATAAAATTACAGGATTATCATCACGAATAGCAGATTTAAGAAGACCCTTTGCATTATAAGGAGTTGAACAAGCTACAATCTTTAAACCAGGTATAGCCTGAAAGTAAGCTTCCAGACGTTGCGAGTGCTCTGCCCCAAGTTGACGACCAACTCCACCAGGACCTCGAATAACTAGAGGAATTTTAAAATTTCCACCTGAAGTATATCTTAACATTCCAGCATTATTAGAAATTTGATTAAAAGCAAGCAAAAGAAAACTCATATTCATACCTTCAACAATAGGTCTTAAACCAGTCATTGCAGCACCAATTGCCATACCCATAAAACTATTTTCAGCAATTGGCGTATCAAGTACACGAATATCACCATACTTTATATGCAGATCTTTTGTAACTTTATATGATCCACCATAATGTCCCACATCTTCACCTAACACAAAAACAGATGAATCTCTATCCATCTCTTCATCAGTAGCTTCACGTAAAGCATCAAACAAAAAAATTTTACTCATAACTTTCTAATATATAGGAGATATTAATATTTATTAAAATAAAAGCAATTAATCTTCAACAAATAAGTAACGCTTTAAATCATGGATACTAGGTTCTGGACTAGATAATGCAAAGTTAACAGCATCATTGATTACATTTTTAGTTTGCGATTCAAGAACTTCTAAACTTTGTAGTGAAATTAGACCATGATCTGTGATATATTTTTTCATGCGCTTAACCGGATCACGAGCAAGCCAAGCATTTTTTTCTTGTCGTGATCTTAACTCATCAGGATCAGCTAAAGAATGTCCACGAAAACGATAAGTCAATGCTTCTATCAAAGTTGGCCCATGACCAGATCTAGCCCTATCAATAGCTGAAGTTGCAACGCTTCTAACAGCTAAAACGTCCATTCCATCGACTTCTATACCCGGTAAACCAAAAACTTGTGCTTTTTTATATATTTCAGGTAATGAAGTTGATCGATGATGAGCCATACCAATTGCCCACTGATTATTTTCTACAACAAAAATAACAGGTAATTTCCATAAAACAGACATATTTAAACATTCAAAAAATTGACCATTATTAGTAGTACCATCACCAAAAAAGCATACTGTTACATTTAATAATCCACACTTATTGAGTACTTGTTGCTTATACATACTTTGAAATGCAGCACCAACTGCAACAGGTATACCTTCACCTATAAATGCAAAACCTCCTAAAAAATTATGTTGTGCTGAAAATATGTGCATTGAGCCACCTCGACCCTTACTACAGCCAGTTTCTTTTCCAAAAAGTTCCGCCATCAAATGCTTAGGATGAACACCCTTACTTAAAGCATGCACATGATCACGATAAGTACTACAAACATAATCGCCAGAATTCAATAACTTAATTACACCACTCGAAACAGCTTCTTGACCATTGTAAAGATGAACAAAGCCAAACATCTTACCTCTATAATACATTTGAGCACACATATCTTCAAAATAACGTCCCAATAACATATCTTCATACAATAATAAAACTGTATCTGAATCAATATTATCACAATCATTATTTATAGTAGAAATTACAGGCAAATTAACTGGACTGTTTGATTTACACATTATTTATTCAGCATCTCCTAAAATATTGTAATATGAAAAACAGCAAAATAAATTTATTAACTAATATAATTATATCATAGTTAGGCATACAAAGAAGTTGTAAAGTAAATGATACTATGAAGTCTATAATAAATATAGGCTAGTCGAATATTAGATAAATACACACAAGATAGACAAACAAATTAACACAAAAATGAATCAATATAATAACCTAAAATTTGAGTCTATTGATATTGAACTCAAACAATTAAATATAAATCTACAGGAAATGATTACTGCAGAACATCCCATACTTTATGCAGCAGCAGAACAACTATTTAATGCTGGTGGAAAAAGAATCAGACCAACAATTTTATTAATTATAGCGAAATTAATAGTAAATCAAGGAAAAATATCTAACGAACAAAAAAGATTAGCAGAAATTACAGAAATCATACACACAGCAAGTCTAGTCCATGACGACATAATAGACAATTCTGAAACAAGACGAGGAATGGAAACTGTTCATAACGTTTTTACTAATAAAATTGCAGTTTTAGCAGGAGATTTCTTATTCGCTCAATCATCTTGGTATCTAGCAAATCTAAATAACTCAGATGTAGTAAAAGTTATATCTAAAGTAATAACTGACTTTGCAGAGGGTGAAGTACAACAAGGTACAAAATCCTTTGACTATAAAATTTCTATTAAAAATTATATAGAAAAGTCTTTTTATAAAACAGCTTCACTTATAGCAAACAGCTGCAAAGGAATTACTATACTTAATTCAAACAATTCAAAAATACAAAATAAATTCTATTTATATGGCAAACATCTAGGATTAGCATTCCAAATAATAGATGATATATTAGATATAACTAGTTCAACAGATAAACTTGGAAAACCAGCTGGATCAGATCTAAAGAATGGAAATTTAACAGCTCCATTAATATTTGCACTAGAAGAAAAACCAGAAATAATTAAATTAATTAATCGAGAATTCCAAAATTCAGAAGATATAACACAAACTATTAACTTAATCAAAAGCACTAAAGGAATACAAAAAGCAAAAGATTTAGCTATAGAACATATTCAATTAGCCATACATATCATGAATAAAGAATATCCAGACAAGGAAATCAAAGATATATTAAGAATAAGTTATTATATATTAGATAGGATAAATTAAAACATATTGTTTTATTGTATTATCTTAACTAAGTAACTAAAAAAATACAAATCAACAATAGCTAATTGTGAAATTATTTTACGATTTAATCCGATATTATTCTTCTTTAAAAGTGATATGAATTTACTATAATTAATGTTATATAACCGAGTAGAAGCATTAATACGAGAAATCCACAAACGACGGTAATTCCGTTTTTTATTTTTTCTGCCTACATAAGAATACTTAAGCGATTTAAGTACTTGCTGCTTGGCCGTACGAAATAGTTTGGAATGAGATCCTCTAAAACCCTTAGCTAATTTTAATATCTTTTTTCTTCTCTGACGGGCAACATTGCCCCTTTTAATTCTTGTCATAAATCATTTAAAATTACAAGTTAATGTTAATTATCTATAAGGCAAAGTATAGTTCAAGCTATAATGATCACAGTAATCGATTACAGTTGTTCTACGCAACTTTCTTTTTCTACTACTAGATTTTTTTTGAAGTAAATGACTTTTACAAGAATAATGCCTCAAAAACTTGCCACTAGAAGAAACTTTAAAACGCTTACTAACTGATTTAGTAGTTTTTAATTTATACATATAAAAATTTATTATTTTAATAAGTAAATAAAACATTATTTAAAAGTCGATTTATTTACTATATATATTTACTATTATTAATCGGAAAATAAAACAGTACTAACCTAATTTTTTCCGAAAACTATTAATTGAACTCAATAATAACATTAACATAATTTTAAATAAGTTTGAGTTCAACTCTTGAAATATTTTCATATTTAGATTGAAAGCCATATTTGCTTCTGCTATAATCTGTTCAATTTGCAATTGATTTAAAGGTATATTATTTAAAGAATTACGATAATGATCCTTAAATAAATTTTCATCTTCAACAAGATGAAAATCATAAAAAGAAGTACCTAAGTCATTAGGTAATTGCATAGCATTTTTAGCTATCTTTTTTAAAATTTGACCACCAGATAAATCTCCTATATACCTAGTATAAGAATGAGCTATTAATAACTCGGGACTACTATGACCTATTTTATGTATTCTATCAATATAAATTTGCGTTGCAGAAGAAGGTTGTATGAAATCTGACCAGTTAGAACCATAATAATAAGTTAAATCTTCAATTAAGCTATTTTTTCTATATAACTTAGGAAAATATATATACTTAACAACTTCATGATTTTTATTCCTTTCTATTTCTTCTTCTATAGCACTATAAATAAAAAATAGATTACCTACTAATTTACGATAAGAATTTTTATCAACAACTCCGCCAAGAAAAGATTTTACAAAACTAACATTTTCAGCCATGCTATGAGACTTAGTTGTACCTTTACGCAATTTTTGAGCTAAGTCAGTAGACATTATCATTTACCCCTATGTCCTTTAATTTAAGAAAATCAATATTGATACTTAGACAAGTATCTTGAATATATAGTACATATATAATAAATAAAGTAAACTTTTAATTTATAGTATTATATTAAAAATTTTAAAGATTCAAAAATCAATTATATAGATTTAAAATATTCTTTAGAATCAGTTGGTGTATTTTTTATAGTAGCATTTCCAGGTTGCCAATTTGCTGGACAAACTTCATCTGGATTACTCTGGACATATTGTATAGCTTGCAAAGTTCTTATTGTCTCGGAGACACTTCTACCAAAATCTAAGTTATTAACTAGAGAATGTTGAATAATTCCTTGTTTATCAATAATAAATAAACCTCTTAAAGATTTACCTTCACTATTTAGAACATTATAAGACAAACTAATTTGTTTATTTAAATCAGAGACTAAAGGATATTTTAAGTCTCCAACTCCTCCTGACTCACGATCAAGTTGCATCCACGCAAGATGACAGTACTCACTATCTACAGATATACCTAAAATTTCTGTATCTAATGAATAAAATTGATCATATATTTCACTAAATGCAATTATTTCTGTGGGACAGACAAAAGTAAAATCTAAGGGATAAAACAATAAAATTACATACTTGCCTAAATAATCAGATAATTTAACTTGTTTAAACTCCTGTTCATAAACGGCAACAGCAGAAAAACCTGGAGCCTTATCTCCAACTTGAAGAAAATTCTTAGTTAACATATTAATATTAAATTAGTTTTTAGTAATTTTAGTAAATAGAATTTTATTATGTAAAAAATAAATGATAATACTCTATGATGCCATTATACAAAAATTAGTAAAGACTTTAGCATAGAAAATTAATTTATGTCTAAAAAAACTTTTACTATACAATAGCGGGGAATGGATTTGAACCATTGACCTTCGGGTTATGAGCCCGACGAGCTACCAGACTGCTCTACCCCGCGACCTACACAGTGTACAATAAAAAAAACATAATTCAAAGCAATCTATAACAAGAAAGAAAAAATAAAAAATTAAAAATTAATATAAAACAGACATATTTAATTCTTATAAGACTAGGCATTATTTGATAAAATCCAACTAAACGATCTTGAGTCAGGTAATCAGGAGTTTTAACCCATACCTGACCATCATACCAACCAGATTCTTCATAAAAAATAGTTGCGCTCAATAATCTTTTCACAATATAAGACCAACCTAAATAAAGTCTAATAAAAACACAAAGTAATATTAAACTAGATATAACCAAATTAAGAGACAATATCTTAAAGGTGCTATAGTGGAATGGCAACAAAAAAGATCCCATAACAAGAAAAAGAATGAAAAAAATTAACAAGAAACCGTATATAAAAATTTTCATTCTTGATAAAGACCAAGAAAAAAGACAATTTTTCTTTAAAGATAAATACTCGTTTAAAGGTTGTTGATCAAATGGGACAGGACAATTACTTTTATCAATAGTCATAAATCTAAATTAACTAATACAATTAATATAAAAAGAACATTGATACTCTCTTAACTCACTTGAAATAATAAAACTAATATTAATATAAAAAATAGAGAAACACTAAAAGCTATAATTTTTTGCATTAGAACTTGATTATAGCCTGAATTGAATAATCTACTCTGATCAAGAAAACCAAATACATTCTTTTTAACTGGACTAAAAAAAAGTATTAACATAACAGTTAATACACTGATACAATAAAAAGTTAATTTAACCACTATGAAAATTAAAACCTTAAATTAAATGAGCCAAAAATTTTAAGTTAATTGAAATATTCCAAGATAAATAACATTAACAATGAATAAAAAAACTCAACTATCTTAAAAAAATAGTTAACTTTTTTATTTACGAAAACTTATAGAAGAAGTGAAGAAATAAAATAATTAATTAGTTACAATATTCTCAATCTCCTTGTATTTTTAAAAGTACAAAACCTAAAGCTAAACCAATAATAATCATAAATGCACTAATTAAAGCAGTCGATAATATTTCTGATAACATATCAATAATCCTTATTTAAATTAAAAACCATTTCTTCCCCAGACAACTAATGCAATGGAAAAAGTAAAAATAGCTAACAAAGATCCCCAACCAAGACTAATAATATCCATCAAAGTTGCCTCCATAAATAAACAATAATTAGATTTATTATAGTAATATAATAAATTCAACAAAAATTATGTATAATTTAAAGTTTAATAAGTAATTTTAGAAGATAATATGATAAAAAACTAAAGAAATGTAAATTTTTTAAAATTATAAACTGTAAAATCCACACTTAAAGTTAGTATACAAATAATTAACTACACTCAAATACAATAGTAATTTATAATTAAATATGCAAACTACTGCAAAGAAACAAGAATATAATAGTCAAGAAACTTTATTAACACCAAGATTTTATACTACTGATTTCAATGAAATGTCAAATTTAGATATATCTCTAAATACAGAAGAATTTGAGGCATTACTGAAAGAATTTAGGGCAGATTATAACAAAAAACATTTTATACGGGATGAAGAGTTTAACAATTCATGGAATAGCCTAGCAAATGACAAAAAAGCACTATTTATAGAATTTCTTGAAAGATCTTGTACTGCAGAATTTTCTGGCTTTTTATTATACAAAGAACTATCAAGAAGACTAGAAAAAAGCAATCCAATACTTGCCGAATGTTTCTTATTAATGTCAAGAGATGAAGCAAGACACGCAGGCTTTTTAAATAAAGCTATAGGAGATTTCAACTTATCACTTGATTTAGGATTCCTAACAAAAAGTAGAAAATATACTTTTTTTGCTCCTAAGTTCATTTTTTACGCGACATATTTATCAGAAAAGATTGGTTACTGGAGGTATATAACAATATACAGACATTTAGAAAAACATACAGAACACCGAGTCTACCCAATATTCAAGTTTTTCGAAAATTGGTGCCAAGATGAAAATAGACACGGGGATTTCTTTGCTGCTTTACTAAAATCACAACCACAATTTTTAAACAATACAAAAGCTAAATTATGGTGTAGATTTTTTTTAATTAGTGTTTTTGCGACTATGTATCTTAATGATTTTCAAAGATCAAACTTTTACGAATCAATTGGACTAGATGCAAGACAATATGATATGCAAGTTATCAGAAAAACTAATGAAAGTGCTTCTAGAATTTTTCCAATTGCACTTAATATAGACAAACCAGAATTTTTTCAGTACTTAGATATATGTGCATCACAAAATAAAATGTTAATAGAAATGGAAAAACAAAATATAAATATTATTCTAAAATCCTTGAAAAAGATAAAAATATCAAGCATTTTAGCTATAAATTTAATTAAATTATACTTAATAAAACCAATAGAGTCATCATCTGTAAGTTCAACAATGAAATAATTACTAAAGCGATATTAGTACACTAAAACAACAAAATATTAAGCTTTATTTCTTTTCATAATTTTATATAAAAAAAGACTTAATATATTGACTAATAACATAAAAAGAATAACGGAAACACAAATATGAGCAATACAATAGATTTTAAAATGCCATCACCAACTTTTGGTGGCAGTACAGGAGGATGGTTAAGATCAGCCGAAGTAGAAGAAAAATATGCTATTACATGGAACAGTAAGTCAAAAAGTATATTTGAAATGCCTACAGGCGGTTCAGCAATCATGACAGAAGGGGATAATTTACTATACCTAGCCAAAAAAGAACAGTGTCTTGCATTAAGTTCACAACTAAAAAATAAATTTAAAACTACTAACTTTAAAATTTACAGAATTTTTCCAAACGGAGAAGTACAATATTTACACCCTAAAGATGGAGTATTCCCAGAAAAATCTAACGAGGGAAGAATCGGTGTAGGCAACATAGCTCACAGTATAGGAAAAAATGATAACCCTGTAAACAAAAAATTTACAGGGCAAGCTACATACGAATAAAAACTTTAAGACTATAGACTAAAAATTTGTAGTAATAGTCTTTTTTTGTTATATTCATTTTAGTAATCTAATCAGAGGAGAGGTGGTAGAGTTGGTTTATTGCGTCTGATTTGAAATCAGATGAACTGAAAAGTTCCGTGGGTTCGAATCCCACCCTCTCCGTTAATATCAAATATGTTATAAATTTTAGGTAACATTTACAGCTTGTTCAATAAACTTTACAGCTTGATTTAAAGTCGCTATTTTTTCAGCATCTTCATCTGGTATTTCTATATCAAACTCTTCCTCAATAGCCATTACTAATTCAACTGTATCCAGAGAATCAGCACCTAAGTCATTAGCAAAATTAGCTTCTAAAGTAACTAATTGTTTATCAACACCTAATTGAAGAGAAACGATATTTCTCACCTTTTCAAAAATATTTAAGTCAGTTTCTTGAGATGACATAAAAAATCCTTAAATGCAAATTATAAATAATGTAAATTAGTAATAAAAACCTGTATCTATACAACAAAAATATAAGAACTAATGAATAAAACAAAAATTGACTCAAGAAGGATAAATAATTAAAATTGAATTAGTACCAGTACGATTAATTGAATACTTCAAATTATACATATTAATTAACTTACGCTGTAAGTTTCTTGAAGACAGGTCTTGAGCTAAAAGCTGAACAGATTGCTTATAAATCAAAACTATTTTTTCTATAGCATATCTAACTTCACACAAAGCGAGCAATTCTTGAAAATTTTTATCTACACATAGTTGTATCCAATCAGAATAAGATAATACAGGATAATGTACAATTTGTTTCAGAGCTCTAATAATATTATTAGTATTATTCTTATGAATCGTATAGATTACTATATGCTTAGATTTAGCAATTTCACGAATTTTACTATTCTGCTTAATATATGCTCTAAGACCAAGAATATAGTCAGCTCTTAAAATATCTCTAGTCAAAGTTATAGATAACTTTAAAGCGTTGATAGTAGTTTCGACCTGTTGAACATTAATACCATAAACATAAAGTCTAGTGGTAGAAAAACTTTTATTGCGGTATTCTAGTTTTAAATTTCTAGAGAAAGTATAAGAGCTACGATTAATATTATTACTAATAAGAACCTTAGAATTAGAATTCTTTAAAACACCATTAAAGTTTTGATTTTGAAGACTATATAAATTAGACATGTCTACTAGTTTTGATTGAGCTTGAACATTTATAGAGGAATTCAGATGATTGTTATAAAAAAATCCCGTAGAATTAGAATTTTCATAATCAATAGAAACGGAACCGTCATTATGGAGTTTACGACGTTCAAGAGATAATACAGATCCCTGAAGTATTAGATCAACAAATCTATCTACTTTTTCATGAACAATCCAAACATTGCGTTGATGAATTTCAACAACAACTTGAAAAGCTGGCGCAGTTTTTCTTTCCAAAATACTTTTTTGAGAACCTCTTCTCTTAGCTTCATCATCACCTAAAGTAACATACTGTATACCACCTATGAGATCTGACAAGGTAGGATTTTTGATAATACTTTCTAAGTAATTACCATGAGCAGTGCCAACCAACTGGACACCCCTTTCTGCTATAGTTCTAGCAGCTAAAACTTCTAATTCAGTACCTATTTCATCAATAATAATGACTTCAGGCATATGATTTTCAACAGCTTCAATCATAACTTGATGTTGAAGCTCAGGTTTTGTAACCTGCATTCTACGTGCCCTTCCTATGGCAGGATGAGGAATGTCTCCATCACCTGCGATCTCGTTAGAAGTATCTATAATTACAACTCTCTTCTCCATCTCATCTGCTAAAACTCTAGTAATCTCTCTTATAGCCGTTGTTTTACCAACTCCTGGCTTCCCAAGCAAAAGTATAGATTGACCATTATAGAGTAAATCTCTTATCATACTAGCCGTACCAAAAATAGCGCGACCTACTCGACAAGTTAGACCAATAATATTACCTTTTCTATTTTTAATCGAACTAATTCTATGAAGAGTAGATTCAATACCAGACCTATTATCCCCGCTAAAATTAGGTATCTTCTTTATACAATAATCTAAATCATGCCAAGAGATATGCGTAGCTGAAAGATACTCTGGACCATCTGGAAACCTAGCTTCAGGTCTTCTACCTAAATCCATCACAATCTCTATTAAAAACTTTTTATTCGGATGATTATATAAAGTTTTTTTTACAAAATCAGGAAGTATATCTAAGAGTTTATCCAAATCATCTGCTATTAACATTAAATAAAATGAAAAATAATTGTAGAATACAAAATAGTAAACATATTTTAGCTATAATTATATCTTAAAAAGATAACAAGAAGATATTAATTAAAGTAATGAAAAAGCGAATAATCACGATACAAAAAATACCACATAATATAAAAAAGAAAATTATTTGGTGTCTATACAAGCCAATATTATTAGCAGGCTATAAAAAAATTTCAACTAAATACAAAACACCAATCATTGAACTACCTGACAAGAAACGAGTATGGATGTTAAAATATGAAATAAAATATAAAAAAAAAGATAAATATTTATAATAATTATAACTATAACACATATTATGACAAGTTTAAACAACATAAAAACTCTTATAAATTCCATAAAAAATAACAACGTTGAAAAAATAAAAGTTCAACAGGAAAGTACAAAAATATTTATCAATAAAACCAAAAAACATTTTATTAATATTTATAACTATTCAAATAAAAATGAAGAAGTAAAAATAGTAAATATTAAAGAACAAAAAATAGGTCTAAACACAGAACAAATTACAACAGGCATTCCTCAAAATAAACCAGTTCAAACAAAATCAGTTGATCAATCAGTAACATATTCTACAATTATTTCTCCAATGGTTGGTACATTTTATAGATCTCCGGCACCAAATGAATCACCATTCGTGGAAGTCAATAGTATGGTGAAGACTAAACAAACAGTTTGCATTATAGAAGCTATGAAACTAATGAACGAAATAGAAGCTGAAGTACAAGGAGAAATAGTAGAAATCTTAGTTCAAGATGGAGATATAGTAGATTGTGGACAAGCACTAATGAAAGTTAAAATGATATAATAAAAAACACATTTTAAATATTGTTAACAGATTATAACAAGTTCTATAACTAACACTATAATAGTGATATAACATAATAAAAACTCGCTCCCTATAATAAATAGGATAACAATGCATAAACTTAAGTTAGCAATAAAGAGATTTATCTTGGGAAATTTAAGTAGGTGAGTGTTTTATTAACTGTCTGATTTACAAAATAAAATACAGAGAGGAGAATCTCAATGACAACTAGCTCAAAAGAGCAGGAAACAAATAAAGTCAAAGTTAGCGTAGATAAAAATCCAGTAACAACCTCTTTTGAAAAGTGGGCTAAACCTGGACATTTTTCAAGAACATTAGCAAAAGGACCTAACACGACAACTTGGATATGGAATCTACATGCAGACGCACACGACTTCGATAGTCATACAAATTCACTAGAAGACATATCAAGAAAAATTTTTAGTGCACATTTTGGGCAACTAGCAATTATTTTTTTATGGCTAAGCGGAATGTATTTTCATGGAGCTAGATTTTCTAATTATGTTGCATGGTTAAATAATCCAACATTAATAAAACCAAGTGCACAGGTAGTATGGCCCATTGTTGGACAAGAAATTTTAAATGCAGATGTGGGTGGAGGATTTCAAGGTGTGCAAATAACATCGGGTTTTTTCCAACTTTGGAGATCTTCAGGAATCACAACAGAATTTGAGCTGTATGCAACAGCAATTGGTGGCCTATTTATGTCTCTTTTAATGGTATTTGCAGGATGGTTTCACTATCATAAATCAGCACCAAAATTAGAATGGTTCCAAAACGTAGAATCTATGATGAATCACCACCTTGCAGGTCTATTAGGATTAGGATGCCTTGGATGGTCGGGACATCAAATACATATAGCATTACCAATAAATAAACTATTAGATTCAGGTGTGTCACCGCAAGAAATACCATTACCACATGAATTTATTGTTAATAGAAGTTTAATGAGCGAATTATATCCTAGCTTCAGCAAAGGAATATTACCATTCTTCACATTAAACTGGAGTGAGTACTCAGACTTTTTAACATTTAAAGGTGGGTTAAATCCAATCAACGGAGGTTTATGGTTAAGTGACATTGCTCACCACCATTTAGCATTATCTGTAATGTTTTTAGTAGCTGGCCATATGTATAGAACTAATTGGGGTATTGGTCACAGCATGAAAGAAATCTTAGAAGCCCATAAAGGACCATTTACTGGAGAAGGTCACAAAGGTTTATATGAAATTTTAACAACTTCGTGGCATGCGCAACTTGCGATTAATCTAGCAATGATGGGGTCTTTAAGTATAATAGTAGCTCATCACATGTATGCTATGCCACCGTACCCTTACATAGCTACTGATTATGCAACTCAACTATCTTTATTTACTCATCATATGTGGATAGGTGGCTTCTGCGTAGTAGGTGCAGGTGCACATGCGTCAATTTTCATGGTTAGAGACTACAATCCAGCACAAAATTATGACAACGTTTTAGACAGAGTGATACGACACAGAGACGCGATTATTTCTCATTTAAACTGGTTATGTATCTTTCTTGGATTCCACTCATTTGGATTATATATACACAATGATACAATGAGAGCATTAGGAAGATCACAAGATATGTTTTCAGATACAGGTATACAACTACAACCTATTTTCGCACAATGGATACAAAATATACATACACTAGCACCAAGCAATACTAGTCCTAACTCACTAGCAACAGCTAGTTATGCTTTTGGAGGTGACACTATTGCAGTAGCAAACAAAATTGCAATGATGCCAATTAAGCTTGGTACGGCAGACTTTATGGTACATCATATACATGCATTTACTATACATGTCACTGTACTAATACTTGTTAAAGGATTCCTATTTGCTAGAAATTCACGCTTAATTCCAGATAAATCAAACTTAGGTTTCCGCTTTCCTTGTGATGGACCAGGAAGAGGAGGTACATGTCAAGTATCAGCATGGGATCACGTTTTCCTAGGGCTGTTTTGGATGTATAATTCACTATCTATAGTCATTTTTCACTTTAGTTGGAAAATGCAATCAGATGTTTGGGGAAGCATTAAAGGCACAGAAATTTCACATATTGCAGGAGGTAATTTTGCACAAAGTGCAATTACAATTAATGGATGGCTAAGGGATTTCCTATGGGCACAAGCATCACAAGTAATCCAATCTTATGGTTCAGCATTATCTGCTTATGGCCTAATATTCCTAGGAGCTCACTTTGTATGGGCATTTAGCCTAATGTTTTTATTCAGTGGAAGAGGATACTGGCAAGAACTAATTGAATCAATTATTTGGGCACATAATAAAGTAAAAGTAGCACCTTCTATCCAACCAAGAGCGTTGAGCATAACACAAGGAAGAGCAGTAGGCTTAGCTCATTACTTATTAGGAGGAATAGGAACAACTTGGGCATTTTTCTTAGCAAGAATAATATCACTAGGATAAGGATAAAATAAACATGGCAACAAAATTTCCAAAATTCAGCCAAGGGTTAGCACAAGACCCTACAACGAGAAGAATATGGTACGGGTTAGCGACAGCACATGACTTTGAAAGTCACGATGGAATGACGGAAGAAAACCTATATCAGAAAATATTTGCATCTCATTTTGGACATATAGCAATTATCTTTCTGTGGACTTCTGGCAATCTCTTTCATGTAGCATGGCAAGGTAACTTTGAACAATGGGTACTAAATCCAATAAAAATAAAGCCTATAGCACATGCTATATGGGATCCACACTTTGGACAACCAGCAATTAAAGCATTTACAAAAAATGGTACAAATTATCCAGTAAATACAGCTTTTTCTGGCGTATATCATTGGTGGTATACAATTGGGATGAGAACGAATAGTGACCTATATAATGGAGCAATATTTTTATTAGTTCTATCAGCAGTAATGCTATTCGCTGGATGGCTACATTTACAACCAAAATTTAGACCGGGATTATCTTGGTTCAAAAATAATGAGTCTAGACTAAATCATCACTTATCAGGTTTATTTGGTTTCAGTTCACTAGCATGGACAGGACATTTAGTACATATAGCAATACCAGAATCACGTGGTCAACACGTAAGATGGAATAACCTAATAGAAGTTTTACCACATCCTTTAGGATTAACACCATTCTTTACAGGCAAATGGTTTGAATATGCATCTAACCCAGATAGTCTAAATCATACATTTAGTACCAACGATGGAGCAGGAACAGCTATACTAACTTTCTTAGGTGGTTTTCATCCACAAACTCAATCTTTATGGCTAACAGACATGGCACACCATCACCTAGCAATAGGCGTTATCTTTATTATTGCGGGTCATATGTATAAGACAAATTGGGGTATCGGACATAATCTAAAAGATATTCTTGATGCACATAAACCTCCAAGTGGTAGATTAGGTGAAGGACACAAAGGCTTATTTAACACAATAAATAATTCACTACACATGCAATTAGGATTAGCGTTAGGTGCATTAGGAACTGTGACTTCACTTGTAGCACAGCACATGTATGCTTTACCACCATATGCATTCATGTCAAAGAGCTTTACAACAGAAGCTGCACTATACACTCATCACCAATATATAGCGGGATTCCTAATGGTAGGAGCATTTGCACATGGAGCAATATTTTTTATCAGAGATTATGACCCAGAAGAAAACAAAAATAATGTACTAAGTAGAATGTTAGAACATAAAGAAGCAATTATTTCACATTTAAGCTGGGTTTGCTTGTTTTTAGGTTTTCATACACTAGGCCTATATATTCATAATGACACAATGCTAGCATTTGGGACACCTGAAAAACAAATACTAATTGAACCAGTATTTGCACAATGGATACAAGCTAGTTCAGGAAAAGCACTATATGGATTTAACGTACTTTTATCATCTTCCTCAAACATAGCCAGTAAAGCGGGAACTAATATATGGCTACCTGGATGGCTAGAAGCAATTAATGATAACAAAAATTCACTCTTCTTAACTATAGGACCAGGTGACTTTTTAGTACATCACGCAATTGCATTAGGACTACATACAACAACACTGATATTAGTTAAAGGTGCTTTAGATGCTAGAGGATCAAAGCTAATGCCTGATAAAAAAGACTTTGGTTACAGTTTTCCATGTGATGGACCAGGTCGTGGTGGTACATGTGATATATCAGCATGGGACGCATTTTACTTATCAGTATTTTGGATGCTAAACACAATAGGATGGGTAACATTTTATTGGCACTGGAAACACGTAACTATATGGCAAGGTAACCCCAATCAGTTTAATGAGTCATCTACTTACTTAATGGGATGGCTAAGAGACTATTTATGGTTAAACTCATCACCATTAATCAACGGTTACAATCCATATGGTATGAACAATTTATCAGTATGGTCTTGGATGTTCCTATTTGGACACTTAATTTGGGCTACTGGATTTATGTTCCTAATTTCATGGCGTGGATATTGGCAAGAATTAATAGAAACACTTGCTTGGGCACATGAAAGAACACCATTAGCAAACTTAATTAAATGGAAAGATAAACCTGTAGCCCTATCAATTGTACAAGCAAGACTAGTAGGCTTAGCTCACTTTTCAGTAGGTTACATATTAACATACGCAGCATTTGTTATAGCATCAACAAGTGGAAAATTTGGCTAAAACAATATAACTTAAAGTAAAAAAGATTGTAGTTGATACAGTCTTTTTTTATATCAGTTGAAATTAATAATAGGATGAACTAAAATAATTTTATCTTTTTAATTAATTAATCAATTAAAAATCATGGCCAAAAAAAGTATGATACAAAGGGAAGAAAAAAGAACAAAACTTATAGAAAAGTACCAAGAAAAAAGAACAAAACTTAAAAGTTTAATAAAATCTATAAACAATTTTGAAAAACACATTGAAGTACAGAAAAATTTACAGAAATTACCAAGAAATAGTTTAAGATGTAGAAATAGAAATAGATGTTGGATGACTGGCAGAAGTAGAGGTTTCTACAGAGACTTTGGACTTTCTCGACATGTTTTCAGAGAAATGTCTCACGAATGTCTATTACCTGGAATACGAAAATCAAGTTGGTAATACAGATGAAGTAAACGACAAAAACACTCTAAGTAAAATAATACTTAGAGAATAATCTTATAAAACTAAGACAAAATAGATTCAATTTAATTAATCAAATCTTGCCTATAAACCAAACTGATTGCCCCTACGATACTGTAAGTAAGCAGCAACCAATAGACCAAATAGAGTAACAGGAATTAAGCCTAATACTATCCCTGATAAAAGAGGTTCAACCATATTAAAAATAACTAATATAAAAAAGATAATAATAATCAACTAAGAATACAAAAAAGACAAACCAGATAATCAAGCATTAACCAATTACCTAAAACCAACAGCAGCTTGCCAAACAAATGCAAGTAATAAGAAAAAAATTGGAATTATAGGTAATATGTCTACCAATGGACGAAATACTACGTATGCTTCCGGTAATTTGCTAATAACTATAGATGTAAGCATAATACCTCTTATATTAAAATTAGGGTTAAATAATTAACAGTTAGTAAAAAATATATGGGACATATATTATTTACTCCATATTAATCTACAATAAATATAATGATTTGTAGTATTTATTATGACAATATGCAATATATATACATAATTATACAAATAAGCAACAAATTTATAATTAATTTAATATATAATACTTTATATGAATTACTATATTATATTATTATATTATAAAACATAAGATCATTAAAGGAAATTAGTTATGACAATTGTTGTACAACTACTAGTACTAGCTTTCGTTGTATTATCAACTATTTTAGTTATAGGAATACCTGTAACTCTAGCATCACCAGGACAATGGGAAAAATCAAAAAATTTGATATATACTAGTATGGGAATATGGGTAGGATTAGTTTTAGTAACAGGTATTCTTAACTCCTTTGTTGCTTAAATAAAAGTAGAATAGTCACAACCTATTCTACATAAAAATCATAAAAACTTGACAATTATTTAAACATTTGATATTTATTGTGTTAATTAAAACTGTCAAAGCGGGTATAGCTCAGTGGTAGAGCGCAACCTTGCCAAGGTTGATGCCGCGCGTTCGAATCGCGTTACCCGCTTAAAGAATAATAAAACTAAGCTTCTTTAGAATTAGTATCAATAACGGTATCATCAACGGATTTTGAATCTTGAGATTGAGTAGAGTCATAAGTATTTTTACCAATTTCCATCATTAGCTGCTGTAACTCAGACTGAACAGATTTAATCTTATCATAGTTATCCGTTGATATAAATTGTTTTAGTTCAGCTATCTTGTCTTGAACTTTTTTCTTACTTACTTCATCAATTTTATCTCCTAACTCATTAATCTGATTCTGAGATTGATAGCACAACGAATCGGCATTATTCTTTAAATCAATCTGCTCACGCTTTTGCTTATCTAAAACAGAGTTATCTTCAGCTTCTTTAACTAATTGCTCTACCTCTTCTTTAGGCAAAGTAGAGGCACCAGTAATAGTAATAAACTGCTCCTTGCCTGTACCTTTATCTTTAGCCATAACAGATAATATACCATTCGCATCAATATCAAAAGTAACTTCTATTTGAGGCACACCCCTAGGTGCAGGCATGATACCATCCAATCGAAATGTACCCAAACTTTTATTATCTTTTGTAAATTCTCTTTCTCCTTGTAAAACATGAATTTCAACATTAGGCTGATTATCAATTGCTGTTGAAAAAACTTCAGATTTTTTAGTAGGAACAGTTGTATTACGAGATATAATTTTTGTCATTACCCCACCAAGAGTTTCAACACCAAGAGACAATGGGGTAACATCTAATAATAATATGTCTTTAACTTCGCCAGCCAAAACACCTGCCTGAACAGCAGCACCTATCGCAACTACTTCATCTGGATTAACACTTTGATTTGGATCTTTACCAATATAATCTTTAACTAGAGCTTGAATAGCAGGTATTCTAGTAGAACCACCAACTAAAACAACTTCATCAATATTAGAAGTCGTTAACTGGGCATCTTTTAAAGCATTACTAACAGGAACCTTACAACGAGAAATTAAATCAGAACATAAATCTTCAAATTTAGCGCGAGTAATATTTTTTTCTAAATGTTTTGGACCAGTATCTGTAGAAGTAATAAAAGGTAAATTAATATCAGTTTGTAAAAGACTAGACAACTCCATCTTAGCTTTCTCAGCAGCCTCAGTTAGTCTTTGTAAAGCTTGTCGATCTTTACTTAAATCTATACCTTCGTCATTACGAAATTCATGAACTAACCACTCAACTACTTTACGGTCAAAATCATCTCCACCCAAATTAGTATCACCAGAAGTTGATAAAACCTCAAACACACCATCTCCAACTTCTAAAACAGAAACATCAAATGTCCCACCACCCAAGTCAAATACTAAAATAGTTTCATTATTTTTTTTATCTAAACCATAAGACAGAGAAGCAGCTGTTGGCTCATTGATAATTCTTAAAACATCTAAACCAGCTATTTGACCCGCATCTTTTGTCGCTTGCCTTTGTGAATCATTGAAGTAAGCAGGTACAGTAATAACAGCTTTAGTAACTTGTTGTCCTAAGTAAGTACTTGCATCTTCTACTAACTTTCTTAGAACTTGAGCTGAAATTTCTTCAGGCGCAAAACTTTTATCTAAAGCTGGACAATCTAACTTAATATTACTATTTTCCTTATTAACAAGGTAAGATAATTGGCTAATTTCATTAGCAACTTCATCGTACTGACGTCCAATAAATCTTTTAACAGAGTAAAATGTATTGTCTGGATTCATTACAGCTTGTCTTTTAGCAATGTTACCAATTAACTTATCTTGCTTCTTAGTATAAGCTACAACAGAAGGAGTAGTTCTTAAACCTTCCTTATTAGATATAACAGTTGGTTTACCACCTTCCATTACAGCAACAACTGAATTTGTTGTACCTAAATCAATTCCTACTACTTTAGTCATTGAAAAACTCCATCATAATTATATAAAAATTTGTTCTTAGTTAACTTAACATATAAAAATAAAATTTAGGTAGTAATTACCGAATAAAACATAGAGTATATAAAATTAACACCGCAAGGTTGAAAATTAAATCAAATTACAAGATAATATATAAAGAAATTAAAGAAATTATAGATTTTAGGGATTAAATAAACAGTAATGTCTATAGGAATGATCGGTAAAAAAGTAGGTATGACACAAATATTTAATAATGAAGGATTATCAATACCAGTTACAATATTACAAATTGGTCCTTGCACAATTACCCAAACTATACAAGAACCTGAGACTACACACACTAAAATTCAAATAGGATACGAGTATGTTAAACCTAATAAGATAACAAAAGCAGAGATGGGCCACTTTAAATCAAAAAACCTACCATGTTTCAAATATCTAAAAGAATACAGAACAAAAAATAAAGATCTTATGAATATAGGTGAAAATTTAAACGTAGGTGAGCTAAAAGTTGGAAATTACATAACAGTTTCAGGCAATAGTATAGGAAAAGGATTTAGTGGATATCAAAAAAGACACCATTTTAGTAGGGGACCAATGTCACATGGATCTAAAAACCATAGGCAACCGGGATCTATAGGTGCAGGTACAACACCTGGTAGAGTATTTCCTGGTAAAAGAATGGCTGGACAGATGGGAAATAAAAGAGTCAGTATAAAGAATTTAGAAATCGTAGAGATTAATCAAGACAACAATACTTTAGCTGTAAAAGGTTCAGTACCAGGAAAAAACGGAAACCTTATTCAAATATATAAACATTAATATATGACTATTATAAAAACAATAACATACAAAGTTGAAAATGAAGGCAACGAAATAAATTCGGAAACAATTAGACTAAAAATTAACGAAGATAAAAAAAAACAAATGTATTGTATACACAGATCACTAAAAAATCAGCTTACAAATAGTAGGACAAGAAATGCAAATACAAAAACAAGGAGTGAAGTAAGAGGTGGAGGAAAGAAACCATGGAAACAAAAAGGAACAGGTAGAGCAAGAGTAGGCTCTATAAGATCTCCCCTATGGAAAGGAGGAGGGGTAATCTTTGGCCCTAAAAAAGCTATATATAGATCTAAAATTAATAAAAAAGAAAAAGATTTGGCAATTAGTACATTACTATATAACAAATTATCTAAAACTAAAATAGTAGATTGTTTACTTATTGCAACAGAAAAACCAAAAACCAAAATTGCTTTAGAAATATTAAATAATATAAACATCAACATAAACAAATACAAAAATATTCTAATTATCGTAGAGAAAAAAACAAAGCTAATATATCTGTCATTCAGAAACATATCCAATATTGAATTAATAGAAGCAAAAAATTTAAATATATTATCTCTACTAAAAGCAGAAATTATAGTAATAACACGCCCATCTTTAAATATAATTAACATAAAATAGATTTAAATGAGTTCAAAAAAAACAACAAGTAGTCTTATAGATTTAATCAAATATCCAATAATAACAGATAAAACAACAAAGGATATAGAAAACAACGTATATTGTTTCCAGGTAAACAAAAACAGCAACAAAAGTGAGATAAAAAAAGCAATTGAAAATATATTTGACGTAAAAATAGAAAAAATTAATACAACAATATCACCACCTAAAACTAAAACAGTAGGTAAATTTAAGGGCAAGGTTAAAAAGTATAAAAAAGCTATAGTAAAACTTGAAAATTCATACACAATTAATTTATTTGAAAACAGCTAATTGAAAAAATATAATAAACAAAACACATATGGGAATTCGTCTATATAAAGCATATACACCAGGAACCCGAAATAGGACTGTCTCGACATTTCATGAAATAACAAAAAAATTTCCTGAAAAAAAGTTAACAAAAAGAATAAAATCAACACAAGGACGCAACAACAGGGGAATAATCACTTCTAGACATAGGGGTGGTGGACATAAAAGAAAATATAGATTTATTGATTTTAAAAGAGATAAATTTAATGTATTAGGGAAGGTAACAAGCATAGAGTATGATCCTAATAGAAATTCAAGAATTGCATTAGTAAACTACCAAGATGGAGAAAAAAGATATATTTTACATCCAAGATCACTTACTATAGGAAAAACTATTATTTCAGGTGAAGAGATACCAATAGAAATAGGGAATTCTTTACCACTTGATAAAATACCATTAGGTACTGCTGTACATAACATAGAACTTAAACCTAACAAAGGTGGACAAATAGTAAGAGCAGCTGGAACATACGCACAAATCGTTGCCAAGGAAGGTAACTTAGTAACACTTAAATTACCATCTAGTGAAGTAAGAACAGTCAATAGAAAATGTTACGCAACAGTTGGACAAATAGGTAACATAGATGCTGGCAATATAACAATAGGTAAAGCAGGTAGAAAAAGGTGGCTAGGTAGAAGACCGAGAGTACGTGGTGTAGTCATGAATCCAATCGATCATCCACATGGCGGAGGTGAAGGTAGATCACCTATAGGAAGACCAAAACCAGTAACACCATGGGGGAAACCGGCACTGGGACAAAAAACTAGAAGACGAAAAAAATACAGCAATAAATATATACTACGTCGACGTAAGTAAACACAAAAACTAATTTAATGCAAATTACTAATTATGTCTAGATCATTATTTAAAGGACCATATATTGATTATAAATTATTAAACAAAATCAATAAACTAAATAAACAAAACAAAAAAGAAACCATAAAAACATGGTCACGATCATCTACAATTATACCAAATATGATTGGTCATACTATAGCAATATATAATGGTAAACAACATTTTCCAGTATTTATATCAGAGCAAATGATAGGACATAAATTAGGAGAATTTGTACCAACAAGAACATTTAGAAGTCACATTAAAAGCGACAGAAAAACAAGAAAGTAACATATGGCAAACTATACAAACGAATCTCATGCAACAGCTAGGTATGTTAGAACATCTACAACTAAATCAAGAAGAGTACTTAAACAAATACAAGGAAAAAACTATCATGAAGCTAGGCTAATATTAGAATTTATGCCCTATAAAGCATCTAAAATTATTATTAAAATATTAGAATCAGCACTTAGCAATCTTAAACAAAAACAATCGGATACCATAAACAAGAAAGAAATTACCATTACAAATGCATTTGCAAATAAAGGACCAACATTAAAAAGGTTTCAACCTAGGGCACAAGGAAGAGCATTTCCAATACATAAACAAACATGTCATATAACAATTAAAATAAAAAATTAACTAATCAAATATGGGACAAAAAATACATCCGTCCGGTTTTCGAATAGGAATTACAGAATCGCATAAATCTTCATGGTTTTCAAGCATGAAAAAATACCCTCAAAATCTAGAAGAAGATTATAAAATTCGATCACATATAGAAACAAACCTAAGCAAAGCTAGTATATCGGTAGTTAAAATTGATAAAAAACTTGACCAAATAGAAATAAACATACATACAGCGAGACCAGGTATTATTTTAGGTAAAATGGGGAATGGTATTGATATTCTTAGGGAGCAAATTAACAAGAAGTTAAATAATCCTAACAAAATACGAATAAACATAGTTGAAATAAAAGAACCAGATAGAGAAGCAACACTACTAGGACAATGGATAGCCCAACAACTAGAGAAAAGAATAGCATTTAGAAGGGTAATAAGACAAGGCATACAAAGAGCAAATAAAGCTAATGTTAAAGGTATTAAAATACAAATTTCAGGTAGATTAAATGGAGCAGAAATAGCTAGAAAAGAATGGGTACGTGAAGGAAGGGTACCCTTACAGACGCTAAGAGCAAACATTAACTACACTTATACACGGGCACAAACTATATATGGTATATTAGGAATTAAAATATGGTTATTTAAAGGCGAACAAATGCAATTATAGTTCTTTACAAAATAGCCTAACCAAAAATTAAAATTACATTCAATACATAAAGATAAAGTAAGTAAAATTTATATGTTAAGTCCCAAAAGAACAAAATTTAGAAAGCAACATCGTGGGCGCATGAAGGGATATGCAAGCAAAGGAAATACAATTATATTTGGAGAATATGGCCTACAAGCAACTGAACCGACATGGTTAAGCTCAAGACAAATAGAAGCAACTAGAAGAACTATAACAAGATACGTCAAAAGAGGAGGAAAACTATGGATCAGAGTATTCCCAGATAAACCAATTACAGCTAGACCTGCTGAAACTAGAATGGGATCAGGTAAAGGCGCACCTGAATATTGGGTAGCAGTTGTTAAACCTGGCCATGTAATATTTGAAATTTCAGGTGTGCCTAAAAATACAGCTGAACAAGCGATGAAATTAGCATCTTACAAATTACCGATAAAAACAAAATTCATTATTAAAACAAATACAAAATAAACGAATTTATTGTAAAAAATACATATGAAAAAACGTAAAAAATCAAATAAGATATTACATACAAACACCCAAGAAGAAATAATTGTAAATTTGAAAAAAGAATTAGTTTTAATGAATATTAAGCGTAAAACAAAACAAGACATTAAACCACATTTAATTAAACAAATTAAAAATAAAATATCTAAAATCCTGACTTTAGGTGCAACAAGAATATAAAGAATAAATACAATATGCCTAAGAAAGAAACAATTGGAGTTGTAGTAAGCAATAAAATGAATAAAACTGTAATAGTTATTGAAACAAAACCAACTGCACACAAAAAATACGGAAAAATTGTATCAAAAACAAATAGATACTATGTAGATGATCCAAATAATGAATGCAAAGTAGGCGACAAAGTACAGATAGAAGAAACAAGACCTTTGAGTAAAAATAAGCGCTGGAAAATAATACAATTAATGGAACAATGATACAAACACAAAGTTACTTAAACATCGCCGATAATAGTGGTGCACGTAAAATTATGTGCATACAAGTTTTAGGAACGAATAATCCTAACTATGCAAAAATAGGAGATATTATTGTAGGAGTTGTAAAAGATGCATCTCCTAATATGCCAGTCAAAAGATCAGACATTGTCAGGGCTGTTATTGTCAGAACGCGAAAAGCACTTCGACGCACAGACGGTATGAGTATTCGTTTCGATGATAATGCAGCTGTAATTATAAATAAAGATAATAATCCCAGAGGTACAAGAGTTTTTGGACCGATAGCAAAAGAACTAAGAGACAAAAATTTCACAAAGATTATATCATTAGCACCAGAGGTGGTATAACAAATGAAAAAACATAAAATTAAAGCTAAAAAAGGTAATAAAGTCAAAATTATATCAGGAAAATACAAAGGTCAAACAGGAATAATTAAAGAAATACTAAACGAGAAAAACAAAGTAATTATAAAGGATATAAATATTCAAACAAAACATGTAAAAGTAAAACAATCTGAAGAGAAAGGAAGCATTAAGCAAATAGAAGGACCAATACACTATTCAAATATTAAAATAGTGTGAAGTAAGAAGGAGACAAATTAAACAAAAGTATGCAAAATTCATTAAAACAAATATACGAAGAAAGAATTTGCCCTGAGTTAGTAAAAGAGTTTCAGTATAAAAACATTCATGAAGTACCGAAAATTGTGAAAATTACTATCAACAGAGGAATAGGAGAAGCTGCTCAAAATGTGAAAGTAATAGATAAAAGTATTGAAGAGTTTACTTATATAACAGGCCAAAAACCTGTTATTACAAAAACAAAAAAATCTATAGCTGGCTTTAAAATAAGAGATAATATGCCAATAGGATTAAAGGTAACACTAAGAAAAGAAAAAATGTATGATTTCTTAAATAAACTAATCAATCTATCTTTACCAAGAATTAGAGATTTTAGAGGGATAAGTAATAAGCAATTTGACGGACGAGGAAATTACAATTTAGGTCTTAGAGAACAAATAATATTCCCTGAAATCAAGTATGAACAAATTGATCATATCAGAGGAATGAATATTAATATAGTAACTACAGCAAAAAATGATAAAGAAAGCCTAGCTCTACTAAAAAAGTTCGGTATGCCTTTTAAATAAAAAACATAATTTAACCCCTAAAAGTATATTTACTTATGATAAATGATATTATATCAGATACCTTAACAAGAATAAGAAATGCAAATCTAGCAAAACATCAAATAGTACAAATACCAGCAACAAAGATGACAAGAAATATCATTAAAGTGTTAAAAGAAGAAGGATTTATATATCAATTCGAGGAAGTCATCGAAAACCTACGAAATTATATAGTAATATCGTTAAAATACAAAGGAAAAAATAAACAACCTATTATTACAGAATTAAAACGGATAAGTAAACCTGGTTTAAGGGTATATGCTAATCATAAAGAATTACCTAAAGTACTTGGAGGAATAGGTATAGCCATAATTTCTACATCTCAAGGACTAATGACCGATAAACATGCAAGAAAGTACGGTTTAGGTGGAGAAGTAATTTGTTACATATGGTAAATTTAGAATAAATTAAACAAAAAACATAAAAGTTTCTATATAACATGTCAAGAATAGGAAAAAAAGAAATTATCATACCAGATAACACAGAAGTAGAAATTAATGAGTCACATATACGCGTAAAAGGATCTAAAGGTGAACTATCCTACCAATTGCCAAAATCAATATCAATAAAACAACAAAAAAATCAACTTCAACTCACAAAAAATGATGAGACTAAGAAAACAAGAGAATTATATGGTTTATCACGAAGCATAATTAATAATATGATTTTAGGAGTATCAGAAGGATTTGAAAAAAAACTAGTAATTCAAGGAGTAGGATACAGATCTCAAATCGAAAATAATAATTTAATACTTAACGTAGGATATAGTCATCCTGTATGTATAGAACCACCAAATGGCATTAATATTAAAGTGGAGAACAATACTAATATTTCTATATCAGGTATAAACAAAGAAAAAGTAGGACAAATTGCAGCAACAATTAGAAATGTCAGACCTCCTGAACCATATAAAGGTAAAGGAATTAAATATGAAAATGAAATAATAAGAAGAAAAGTTGGCAAAGCAGGGAAATAAAAAATAAGAAAGATAAAATGAACAAAAATAAATCTAATGGACATAAAGTTTACATATTTAAGTCAAATAAACATATATATGCACACATTATAGATAACCAAACAAATCAAATATTAACCAGTAGCTCAACTTTATCAAAAGAAATATCAAACAATACAAAGTATACTAAAAATTGTAAAACAGCAGCACTTGTTGGGAAAAATATAGCAATAAAACTAAAGAAGCTAGGAATACAAACAATAGTTCTTGATAGAGGTAAAAATATATACCACGGACAAATAAAAGCTTTAGCAGATGCAACAAGAAAAGAAGGAATTATTTTTTAAAATCTAAAAGTCATGAAAAGAAAAAACACACGAAATAAAGAAGAAACAAATTGGGAAGAAAAAGTAGTACAGGTTAAAAGAGTTACCAAAGTAGTCAAAGGTGGTAAAAAACTCAGTTTTAGAGCTGTATTAGTAATTGGTAACGAAAACGGTCAAATAGGCGTTGGCGTTGGCAAAGCAAGCGATGTTATTGGAGCAGTCAAAAAAGGTGTAACAGATGCAAAAAAAAATATAGTAGATATTCCTCTAACCAAATATTACTCTATACCACATCCAATATATGGAACATCAGGCGCTGCTAGAATTATATTAAGACCATCTGCAACAGGTTCAGGCGTAATTGCCGGAGGATCAACTAGAATAGTTTTAGAACTAGCAGGCATAAAAAATATATTAGCTAAACAACTAGGATCCAAAAATACTTTAAATAACGCAAGAGCGACACTAAATGCATTGAGCAATCTACGCACTTTTAGCGAAACAGCTAAAGATAGAGAGATTAACCTCGAAAGACTATATCAGTAAAAAATGCCCATTAATATGGAATATAAAAATAAATTAACAACCAAAGTAATAATTACAATCATTATTCTATTCATATCGAGAATTGGAATTTTCATACCGATACCAGGTATAGACCATCAAGGATTTAATACTAATCTAGTAGATAATAAAATTATTAATTTTTTAAATATTTTTTCTGGTGGAGGTTTTTCTACTATAGGTGTATTCAGCTTAGGGATAATACCGTACATAAATTCATCAATTATCACAAAACTATTAGTTAAACTAATCCCACAATTAGAAGAAACACAAAAAAATGAAGGAGAAATAGGTAAACAAAAAATAATTCAAATAACAAGATATTTTACTGTAATATGGGCAATAATTCAAAGTTTATCAATTTCAATATGGATTAAACCATACACATTTAATTGGAATAACTATTTTATAATTGATCTAATTACAATACTAACTACAGGATCAATAATAATGATGTGGTTTTCAGAATTAATAACAGAATACGGAATAGGCAATGGAGCCTCATTAATTATATTTCAAAATATTATTTCAAATATACCTAAAAACTTAAGTAACTATAGTACAATGAATACTTACAGCTTACTCACAATAACATCAATAGGCACACTATGTATTCTAATTTTAATGATAAACATATTGATACAAGATAGTAAGAGAAAAGTTAATATTATTTCAACAAAACAATTAGGAGAAATAAATAACTTAGGAGAGCAAAACTACATTCCACTCAAATTAAATCAAGGGGGGGTAATGCCAATAGTATTTGCATCAGCAGTAATTGCATTACCACAATATGTAATGTACAATATTGTTCAAGAAGAATCGTGGATTAAAACAATTATAAAGCTAATATTAACTAATAACGCTATATATCTTTTGATATACTCTATACTTATAGTCATATTTAGCTTCTTTTACTCATCGATTACACTGAACCCTGAAGATATCTCAGAAAACTTACAAAAAATGGGTGCCAGCTTGCCAAATATTAGGCCCGGACAAGAAACGATTCAATATTTACAAAGAGTTATTAACAAACTGACACTGATCGGATCATTATTTTTATTTTTTATAGCACAATTACCATTTATAGTTTCAAAAACTACACAATTGAATATATTCCAAGGTCTAGGGACAACTTCATTATTAATATTAGTAGGCGTAGCAATTGATACGGCAAAACAAATTCAAATATATATAATTTCTGAACAATATGATAATATGATGGAATAAATAAAAAATTTTTAATTAATAACTAAGAACTCAACATGAAAATAAGACCATCTGTTAAAAAAATGTGTGAAAAATGTAGGATTATAAGAAGACATAGAAAAGTAATGGTTATTTGCGAAAATCCTAAACATAAACAAAAACAAGGATAAACAAAAAAGACTAAATAAATGGAGTACTTATGGCTAGAATAGAGGGTATAGATCTACCTAAAAACAAAAGAATTGAAATTGGCTTAACACATATTTACGGTATAGGTATATCAAGATCTAAAGAAATTTTAGAAAACATTAATTTAAATAAAAACATTAAAGTTAAAGATCTAAATGACGAACAAATTATTTCTATAAGAAACATACTAAACAATAATTACGAATTAGAAGGAAACTTAAAAAGATTAGAGGCAATAAACATAAAGAGGTTAATGGAAATAGGATCATACAAAGGTAGAAGACATAGACTAAGTTTACCACTTAGAGGACAAAGAACTAGGACAAATGCAAGAACTAGAAGAGGTACAAAAAAGACTATAGCAGGTAAAAAGAAAGCTCCGAGAAAATAAAAAATAAACCTTACTAGAGCAAAAATATAAAATGGCAAGACAAATAAAAAAAAGTCAGAACAAAAAAAGAAAAAACATAGTTAATGGAATTACACATATTCAATCTACCTTTAACAACACAATTATTACAATTACAGATCTACAGGGAGAAACAATAACATGGTCTTCATCTGGAAACAGTGGATTTAAAGGAGCAAAAAAAAGTACACCATTTGCAGCACAAACAGCAGCAGAAAAAGCAGCAAAATCTGCTGTAGAAGCTGGTATAAAGCAAACAGAAGTACTGGTCAACGGACCAGGTGCTGGTAGAGAAACGGCTATTCGAGCCATACAAGCAACGGGTATAGAAATAACACTAATTAAGGATATTACACCTGTACCACACAACGGATGCAGACCACCAAAAAAACGTAGAGTTTAGAAAGCAAACCATAAATACGAATAAGTAAAGACAAAGACATGACTCATTTTCAAATAGAATGCATCGAGTCAAAAACCAAAGGTGCAAGAGAGCAATACGGACACTTTGTTTTAGAACCACTAAAGAAAGGACAAGGCATCACTGTAGGAAATTCACTTAGAAGAACCATATTATCAGACTTGGAAGGAACAGCAATAGTAGCAGTTAGGATAGCAGGTGTAAATCATGAATTTTCAACTATTACAGGGGTTCGTGAAGACGTATTAGAAATAATATTAAATTTAAAGGAAGTAATATTAAAAAGCTATAGTAAAGGAGCACAAATAGGAAGAATTAAAGTACAAGGACCAGCAATTGTAACAACAGGATTATTCGATTTACCACCAGAAATTGAAATAATAGACCCTAAGCAGTATATAGCCACAGTATGTAATAATACTATATTTGAAATGGAATTCAAAATTGAACAAGGACATGGATATCGCTTAGTAGATAAAGGAGTAGACAATAAATCTATAGACTTTTTACAGATTGATGCAGTATTTATGCCAACTAAAAAAATTAACTATAGAATAGAAGAACAAAAGATCGACTTAACTGAAACCACAGAAAAATTATTTATAGAAATATGGACAGATGGCAGCATATCGCCACAGGAAGCAATTAGTGAAGGAGCAAAAATATTAACCAATTTATTTTATCCACTTACTAACATCAACTTCAAAACACATAACAACGAGATTGAAAGTAAAGAAAAAAAAATTAATCAAATCTTAATAGAAGAATTACAACTGTCTGTACGTGCTTACAATTGTTTAAAAAGAGCACAAATCCATTCAATTGCAGATCTACTAGACTATTCACACGAAGAATTACTAGAAATAAAAAACTTTGGACAAAAATCAGCTGACGAAGTAATTGAAGCACTAAAAAATAAACTAGATATACATCTACCACAAGAAAAAATTTAATATGACGCAACAGAAAAGAGTAACAAATATAAATAAAACATTTACAAAAAAGATTTCCCAAAACTTAACATGGTATGTTGTAGATGCAAAAGAAAAAAATTTGGGCAGACTAAGCAGTAAAATTGCACATACACTAATGGGAAAAGATATCAAGGAATATTCACCATTTCAAGAAAGTAACAAGCAAATCATTATAATTAATTCAAAATATATAAATGTAACAGGAAAAAAAGATAAACAAAAAACCTATAAAAGACATTCAGGGAGACCTGGTGGACTAAAAACAGAAACTTTTAATAAACTAAAAAATAGAATACCAAATAGAATTATAGAACATTCAATTAAGGGAATGCTACCTAAAAATAACTTAGGAAGAAAACTATTCAAAAAACTAAAAATTTATTCAGAGAATCAACACCCACACGCAGCACAACAACCAATAGAGTTAAATATCAAATAAAACTATATGTTAAATCCACAACAAAATAAAATTATATATTCAGGAACAGGGAGAAGGAAAACGTCTATAGCACGCGTACAAATTATACCTGGATCAGGAAAACTCATCATTAATGGACTACCAGGAGAATCGTATTTACAATTCAGCCCAAATTACTTAAGAATATCATGCACACCATTAAACATATTAGGACTAAACAAGGAATATGATATATATGTTAAAGCAGAAGGAGGAGGACTTACAGGTCAAGCAGATGCAATTAGACTAGGTCTAGCAAGAGCGTTATGCAGCATTAACCCAGAAAACCGCTTCATGCTTAAATCTGAAGGACTTCTTAGTAGAGATGCAAGAATAAAAGAACGAAAAAAATACGGATTACGTAAAGCAAGGAAAGCTCCACAATATTCTAAAAGATAATTATAGTGTTAATATAATAATAGTTTGCATTAATGATAATAGATAAATACAATAACTAATGGCAAGAAAAAATATTCACCCACAATGGTATAAGGAATCTAAAGTTTACTGTGATGGTAAACACATAATGACAGTAGGATCAACAAGGGAAATCCTAAATGTAGATATATGGTCAGGTAATCACCCTTTTTTCACTGGCTCACAAAGAATTATAGACACTGAAGGAAGGGTTGAAAAATTTATGAAAAAATATAAGATTAAGTAAGAATATTTCATAACAAGTTTGACACTAAACTATACAATATTTATAATATAGAAGATATTCAAAGTTAAATAGAAAATGCCAACAATTCAACAGTTAGTAAGATCAGAAAGAAAAAAAGATAAGAAAAAAACTAAATCTCCAGCACTAAAATCTTGCCCACAGAGACGGGGAGTATGCACTAGAGTATATACAACAACACCAAAAAAACCTAATTCTGCATTACGTAAAGTAGCTAGAGTGAGACTAACTTCAGGTTTTGAAGTAACGGCATATATACCTGGTATTGGACATAATATTCAAGAACATTCAGTAGTACTAATCAGAGGAGGACGTGTAAAGGACTTACCTGGAGTGAGATATCACGTAGTAAGAGGAACACTTGATTCAGCAGGAGTAAAAGATAGGACAAATAGCAGATCGAAATATGGAACTAAAAAACAGAAAAAGTAAGTAAGTTAAACATATGTCAAGAAGAAATATAGCCAAAAAAAGAGTTATCTATCCGGATGCAATATATAACAGTAGATTAATTAATATGTTAACAGTACGCATATTAAAAAATGGAAAAAAAGGACTAGCACAAAAAATTATATATAAATCATTGGATTTCATATATAATAAAACAGAAGAAGATCCACTCAAAATACTCGAAAAGGCCGTACGCAATACAACACCATTGGTTGAGGTAAAAGCTAGAAGAATAGGAGGATCTACTTATCAAGTACCTATGGAAGTAAGAGCCTATAGAGGTACAAATCTAGCCCTAAAGTGGATTACAAAATTCGCTACAGATAGAACAGGACACAGTATGTCAATTAAATTAGCTAACGAGATAATTGATGCTTCAAATGAGAATGGAAATGCAGTCAGAAAAAGAGAAGAAACACATAGAATGGCAGAAGCAAACAAAGCTTTTGCCCATTATCGCTACTAAAAAACAATAATAAGAGGAAAAATAAATATGGCACGTGAAAAATTTGAGAGAAAAAAACCGCACGTCAATATTGGTACAATAGGACATGTAGATCACGGAAAAACAACACTTACAGCAGCAATATCAGCAACATTGGCAGCAGCTAACCAAGGACAGGCAAAAAAATTTGATGAAATAGATGCAGCACCAGAAGAAAAAGCTAGGGGCATTACAATTAATACAGCACACATTGAATACGAAACAGAAAATAGACATTATGCACACGTAGACTGTCCCGGACACGCAGACTATGTAAAAAATATGATAACTGGTGCAGCACAAATGGATGGGGCAATACTAGTAGTATCGGCTGTAGATGGAGCTATGCCACAAACAAGAGAACATATATTACTAGCAAAACAAGTTGGAGTACCAAATATCGTAGTATTTTTGAATAAGCAAGATCAAGTAGAAGATGAAGAGCTAAGTGAATTAGTTGAATTAGAAGTGAGAGAACTCTTAGAGAAATATGATTTTCCAGGAGACGCAATACCTTTCGTAGCAGGATCAGCATTACGTGCATTAGAAATAGTAACAGAAAATGGAAACACACAGCGCGGGGAAAACGAATGGGTAGACAAAATTCACATGTTAATGGATGCTGTTGACTCATATATACCGACACCACAAAGAGATACAGAAAAAACTTTTCTTATGGCAGTAGAAGATGTATTTTCTATCACTGGACGAGGAACTGTAGCAACAGGAAGAATTGAAAGAGGAATTATAAAAGTAGGAGATACAATTGAAATAGTAGGATTACAAGAAACTAAGACAACAACAATAACTGGACTAGAAATGTTCCAAAAGACGCTAGATGAAGGTATGGCAGGTGATAATATTGGTATACTCCTAAGAGGTGTACAGAAAGGAGATATACAAAGAGGTATGGTTCTTGCGCAACCAGGAACAATTACACCACATACACAATTTGAAGCTGAAGTATATATTCTTACAAAAGAAGAAGGGGGAAGACACACTCCTTTTTTTACAGGATATAGACCACAATTTTATGTAAGAACAACTGATGTAACTGGAACAATAAATGAATTTACAGCAGACGACGGATCTACAGCAGAAATGGTAATGCCTGGAGATAGAATTAAAATGAGTGCAGAATTAATACACCCAATCGCTATAGAACAAGGTATGAGATTTGCCATTAGAGAAGGGGGTAGAACTGTCGGAGCAGGAGTGGTGTCAAAAATATTAAAATAACAGCGAATAATGTAAAAAATATGGAAAATGAAAAGACTAATAAAATCAGGATTAAGTTAAAAGCATATAATCCAACACTGTTAAAAACATCTTGTGAAAATATTTTAAATACAACAAGAAGAACTGAAACAAAAACCGTCGGTCCTATATCAATACCAACTAAGCGTAAGATATACTGCGTATTAAGATCACCACACGTTGATAAAGATTCACGAGAACATTTTGAAATAAGGATACATACTAAAATCATAGATCTACATCAACCATCTACCCAAACAATTGATGCACTGATGAAACTAAACATCCCTGCCGGAGTAGATGTAGAAGTAAAATTATAGAAACCATATTAAATCAATGAGTTTGATAAAGTTCACTATTTAATTCATTAATTCAATAGTATAATAATTTTATCAAACTTGCAAAATAATTAATACAATCCCTCTTCCTGATGAGTCTTAATAGAACAATCACTTTTTGGATAAGCAACACATGTTAAAACAAAACCTGCACCTACTTGATCTGCATCTAAAAAAGACTGATCTGACTGATCCACTTCACCTTCAACCACAACTCCTGCACAAGTAGAACACGCACCAGCGCGACATGAATAAGGAAGATCAAAACCCTCCTCGTCTGCAGCATCTAAAATATAAGTACCCTCATCACATGTAAGATCTACTGATTTGTCATCTATTATTAAAGTTACATTATACTCTGCCATAAAATTATCTCCTTAATAAAAATTATAAAATACACCATGAACATTTATCTGTGCAATCAATAAAACAATATACAACAAAAAAACGTATTCTAGCGTATAAACTTAAAAAATATTTTAAGCTAACTATATTAAAGCATAAAACTCAAGATAAATAAAAAAATAATACCTAAATTTGATAAACATTCTGCTAAATCACAAAATTATATAGATACTATAGGTTATAAAGTAAACAAAAATTATTTAACGATATTAGGTAAATAATTAATACATAAATCTAAATGCTTAATATACTACTCTGATTAACAATAATAAAACTAAAATGTAGAATAAACTTCCAAATAACCATAAATCATGAAACAAACATCAAAACACATAACAAATTTAAGACCTCAACAAAAAATATATACAAACAAAAATAAATCTATTAAATATACAGAAATAAATGCTATAGTTAATAGACTTTACCTACAAACTTACAGGAGACCCTCAAGTATAATAATTCAACTAATACAACCATTACTTTGGCTAATACTATTTGGAGCACTTTTCCAAAATGCACCAATAAATTTATTTGGCAATGAAAATATAAATATAAAATACAAGGAATTTTTAAACCCAGGAATTATTATATTTACAACATTTAATAGTGCGATAAATTCTGGTCTACCAATTATATTCGATAGAGAGTATGGATTTCTCAATAGAATTTTAACATCGCCCATAATCAATAAAAGATCATTAATATATTCATGTATTATACATACTTGTTTGATTACTAATTTACAAGTTATGATTATAATACTTTTCAATGCATTTCAAGTAGACAAAATACCTAAAATACATGAACTAAGTACTATACTCATTACAAGTACACTAGTAATAACAAATACATCTGGAATCAGTATTTGTAGTGCATTCATTCTACCAGGTCATATTGAATTTATAGCTTTAACTACATTATTCATTAATTTACCAACACTATTTATAAGTACAGCACTGGCGCCATTATCATTTATGCCATATTGGCTACAAATTATAGTATGTATGAATCCACTAACATACGCGGTTGAAATAATCAGACAAAGTAAATCAGTTGAATTGATATCACTCAAAACACAAATTATTGATACAATCTGGTTCCAGATACATGTAAAAGAAAGCATAATTATTCTACTAGTAGTAAATATAGCAAGCTTTATATTAGTAAATAAAGTTATTAAGTATAAATACGATTAAATTATATAAAAAATGTTATACTATATTTTAATATATACTATAAATAGTTACTCAATATAAATAACACGTAAGAAAAGCAACCTATTGGAATTTTACAAAAAAAGGAGTGATATCATCCTATGGCATTACCATGGTATCGCGTGCATACAGTTGTTCTAAATGATCCTGGACGCTTAATTTCTGTACATTTAATGCATACTGCATTGGTATCAGGATGGGCAGGATCAATGGCTCTTTATGAATTAGCAATTTTCGATCCATCAGATCCAGTATTAAATCCAATGTGGCGACAAGGCATGTTCGTTATGCCATTCATGACTAGAATAGGCGTTACAGATTCATGGGGAGGTTGGAGTATCACTGGAGAAAGTGTATCTAACCCTGGTCTATGGAGCTTCGAAGGCGTGGCAATAACACACATAGTACTTTCAGGAATGCTATTTTTAGCATCAATATGGCATTGGGTATACTGGGACCTAGAACTATTCAGAGATCCAAGAACAGGAGAACCAGCATTAGATCTACCTAAAATTTTTGGGATACATTTACTTTTATCTAGCTTACTATGCTTTGGCTTCGGAGCGTTTCATACAACAGGACTATTTGGACCTGGTATATGGATATCTGATGCATACGGAATTACCGGTAAAGTACAACCTATTGCGCCAGCATGGGGGCCAGACGGATTTAACCCCTTTAACCCGAGTGGAGTAGCATCGCACCATATAGCAGCAGGTACAGTTGGTATATTAGCAGGATTATTTCATTTAACGGTGAGACCTCCTCAAAGGTTATACAGAGCGTTAAGAATGGGTAACATAGAAACAGTACTTTCTAGTAGCATTTCGGCTGTTTTCTTTAGTGCATTCGTAACGTGTGGAACAATGTGGTACGGATCTGCAACAACACCAATAGAACTATTTGGACCAACTAGATACCAATGGGATAGTGGGTACTTTCAACAAGAAATAGAAAGGAGAGTAGAAAATTCATTGAATGAAGGATCAACCCCAGAAGAAGCATGGTCAAAAATACCAGATAAATTAGCATTTTATGACTACATTGGCAATAATCCTGCAAAAGGTGGACTCTTCAGAGCAGGACCAATGGATAAAGGAGATGGAATAGCAGAAGCATGGTTAGGACACCCTATATTTCAGGATAAGGAAGGCAGAGAATTAACTGTAAGAAGAATGCCAGCATTTTTTGAGACATTTCCAGTAATACTTGTAGATAAGGATGGGATTATCAGGGCCGATATACCATTTAGAAGAGCAGAATCTAAATATAGTATTGAACAAGTAGGAGTAACAGTTAATTTTTATGGTGGCAAATTAAATGGCAAAACATTTACAGACGCACCAAGCGTCAAAAAATATGCACGTAAAGCACAACTTGGTGAAGTATTTGAATTTGATCGAACGACTTTAGAATCAGATGGGGTTTTCAGAAGTAGTCCGAGAGGATGGTTTACGTTTGGCCATGCAAATTTCGCTTTAATCTTTTTCTTCGGCCATCTGTGGCACGGCTCAAGAACTATATTCAGAGACGTTTTTGCCGGAATAGGCGCAGAAGTTACAGAACAAGTAGAGTTTGGAGCATTCCAAAAATTAGGTGATAGAAGTAGTAAAAAACAAGGTGCAGTATAAAATATATTTAGTTATTATATTAAAATCTTATAGGACAATAAAATGGAAGCATTAGTATATGTATTTTTACTCGTTGGGACATTAATGGTAATCTTTTTCGCTATATTTTTTAGAGATCCACCGAGAATAGCTAAATAAACAATCAACATTACAACTAATAAGAATGTAAACTTTGTATTTACATTCTTATTGATATTGATATGAAGAAGTTTTCAGTGTAAAACGTAAAAAACTCAAAAATTACTCTTCATGTTCCTCAAATGGATCTCTTAATTCTTTAGAAACAGGACCAAAAGAAATATATATAGAATAACCTGTAACACCAAGCAATAAACTTAAAATAAAAATACTAAGAACTGTTGCAATTTCCATTAATTAACTATAAATAAAATAAATTTACTTTTATAATATGATTATAAATCTTATTAATTAAACAAATCTATAGAAAATATCATGGCTTTAAGAACTAGGTTAGGAGAAATATTGCGACCATTAAATTCTGAATACGGTAAAGTTGCTCCAGGATGGGGAACTACACCTATTATGGCAGTATTTATGCTATTGTTTTTTTTGTTCCTACTAATCATTTTACAAATCTATAATTCTTCACTAATATTAGAAAATGTAGATGTGGACTGGGCAACTTTAGGTAGCTAATCTAAAAATGTAGGGACAAGCATTAGAAACAAAACGTTATAAAACAATATGACTTATTTATTATGCTTGTCCCCATATTAGACTAAAACTAATTAACTACAGCTAACTCATTTTCACCAAAATTATTACTATTAACACCACTGTAAGTACATTTAATAAAACGAACCAAGACCGGATACTTTATACCCTTATCAACTTTAACAACAACACCGGTATCTTGATACCAATAAGACTCTTTTCTTAAAACTTTAACCTTAGAACCTTTTTGAAACATATATGAATAATACTTAAAAAACAAAAGATCATGGACTATATAATAATCTATAAGTTAATATAAAAAATATTTTTACATTAATTTATAAACTTTTATAAACTAAAAATATTTTCAGATAAAAGTTGCCTATAAAATCACAAAGATGTTACATTCATGTAAATAATTTATTTTTTTAAGGATCACTAAAAATGAAATTTTCTTGGAAGAACTTATTACTGTGGTCTTTGCCTATAGTTGTAATATCTTTTTTTATTTGGCAAGGCTTATTTGCACCAGTTACAAACAATAATAACAATAATATTGCTAGTTCGAGAATGACGTACGGAAGATTTCTAGAGTATATAGATATGGGATGGGTAAAAAAAGTAGATTTATATGAGAATGGTCACACAGCTATAATAGAAGCGGTTGGACCAGAATTAGGTAATAGAATTCAAAAAATTAGAGTTGAACTACCTATAACTGCACCTGAACTTATCACTAAACTCAAAAATCAAGGAATAGATCTAGATGCACACCCAATAAAAAATAATACAGCTATATGGAACCTCATAGGAAATTTATTCTTCCCATTACTCCTAATAACTAGTTTAACACTCTTATTCAGAAGATCAAACAATAGTACAGGTGGACCAGGACAGGCTATGTCTTTTGGTAAATCAAAAGCACTATTTCAAGTAGAAGCGAAAACAGGAGTTATATTTGATGATGTAGCAGGAATAGATGAAGCTAAGGAAGAATTTGAAGAAATAGTAACATTTTTAAAGAAACCAGAATACTTTACTGCAGTTGGAGCGAAAATCCCTAAAGGAGTATTACTTATTGGTCCTCCAGGTACAGGTAAAACATTATTAGCAAAGGCTATAGCCGGAGAAGCTAATGTTCCTTTCTTTAGTATATCAGGATCAGAATTCGTTGAAATGTTTGTAGGCGTAGGTGCTTCAAGAGTAAGAGATTTATTTAAGAAAGCAAAAGAAAATGCACCATGCATAATATTTATAGACGAAATAGATGCAGTTGGAAGGCAAAGAGGAACGGGTATAGGAGGAGGTAATGATGAACGAGAACAAACACTAAACCAATTACTTACTGAGATGGATGGCTTTGAAGGTAACACAGGAATAATTGTAATAGCAGCAACTAATAGAGCTGATATTTTAGATTCAGCATTATTAAGACCCGGAAGATTCGATAGACAGGTTAATGTAGACATACCTGATTTTAAAGGTAGATTAGCAATCTTAAATGTTCACGCTAGGAACAAAAAAATAGATCCGAAGGTATCATTATCAATTATAGCCAGAAGAACGCCCGGATTTTCTGGCGCAGATTTAGCCAATTTACTCAATGAGGCAGCAATTTTAACTGCAAGAGAAAGAAAGAATCAAATCACATTACAGGAAATAGATCAGGCAATAGACAGAATAATTGCAGGAATGGAAGGAACAGCCTTAATAGATAGTAAAAGCAAAAGACTGATAGCATATCACGAAGTTGGACATGCTATTGTAGGTACACTATTAAAAGACCATGAAAATGTACAAAAAGTTACATTAATACCAAGAGGACAAGCAAGAGGTCTAACTTGGTTTACACCATCTGAAGATCAAAGCCTGATATCAAGATCACAAATTAAGGCAAGGATAATGGGTGCACTAGGCGGAAGAGTAACTGAACAAATCGTTTTTGGAGAATCAGAGATTACAACTGGCGCTGGAAATGATTTACAACAAGTAACGTCAATGGCTAGACAAATGGTAACACGTTTCGGTATGTCCAACATAGGGCCATTATCTCTAGAAAACGAAGGCTCTAATCCATTCCTAGGTAGAGGAATGGGAAGCACAAACGAGTACTCAGATGAAATAGCCATAAAAATAGATCAACAGATAAAAGACATTGTAAAAGAATGCTATCACAATACAGTAAAAATTATAAAAAACAACAGAATAATTATAGATAAACTAGTAGATATTCTCATAGAGAAGGAAACCATTGATGGTGAAGAATTTAGGACAATTGTTAAACATTATACTGAGATACCAGAAAAAGTTTAAATATTAAAATTTATACTCGTATTTGAACGAGACTGACGGGATTCGAACCCGCAACTTCCGCCGTGACAGGGCGGTGCTCTAACCAATTGAACTACAGTCCCAAGTATGCAATTAATCTTAATTTGTATTTCACAAAAATGTCAACCAAGCATCAGAAGGAGAAGAAGGGATTCGAACCCTCGGTATAATTATAATTATACAACAGATTAGCAATCTATCGCTTTAAACCTCTCAGCCACCTCTCCAAATATAACTAATAAAAACCTTGAAATGGCTCAGGCGGGACTTGAACCTGCGACCTTGGGCTTATGAGTCCCCTGCTCTAACCAACTGAGCTACTGAGCCACTTATACCCAAATATAAATATAACATGCAATCAAAAAATAAACAAACTTAATATCATAAAACAATCATTGAACCAACTCTATCATATGTCAATAATTCATGCAATAAAGAATGCCTAATACGACCATCAATAATATGAGCTGATTTTACATTACCATTTAAAGCATCTACACAACATTGAACTTTAGGGATCATACCACCAGAAATGACATTCTTAGATTTCAAAGAGTTTACACTTTCCAAATCAAGCTCCTTAATCAATGTAGAATAGTCATTTAGATCCAGAAGAACACCTGGTATATCAGTTAGTAAGACTAACTTTTCTGCCTTAATAGCAACAGCAATTGAACTAGCAATAGTATCAGCATTAATATTATATCTATTACCATGATAATCAGAAGCAACACTTGCAATAACAGGTACAAATCTGTTAGATAATAGTAAATCTAAAAGTTTAGGATTAACCGAATCTACGCGGCCAGTTAAGTTAATACTAGAATCAAACATAGGAGATGCAGTAACTAAACTAGCATCTTGGCCAGATAGACCTACAGAGTTAATACTATTTTGATTCAACAAAGATACTAATTGCTTATTAACTTTACCAATTAAAACCATTTCAACAATGTCCATAGTTTGTGAATCAGTAATTCTGACACCATTTTCAAATGAAGGTTCAATATGTAACTTACGCAACCACTCATTAATAAACATCCCACCGCCGTGAACCAAGACAATATTAATACCTAAATAATACAACAAAGATAAATCTTTAATCACCTGAGACTGTAAAGAAAAGTCTTGCATCGCCGAACCACCATATTTAATTACAAAAGTAGAACCAGTATACTTATTAATTAAAGATAAAGTATCATTTGAAAAGTAAAAACGATCAGTCATAAAATTATTTGACATTTGAATATTTCTTTACTATTAATAATGAATTTAAAAATAAAATAGATTAAAGATAAACATAAATAATATAATAAAACATTATGTCAAGTTTTTGGGAAAATTTAGATAAATTTCCAAGATTTTTAATAAGCGTATTAGTAGGGTTTTTCTTGACAACTTTTAAGACATTTTTTAAGCAATTAAGAAGCACAAAAAGTACAATTAGTTTAATGGTCATATTAACAATTATTATAATAACTACATACACTATAATAAAAAAAATGACTGGTATAGAATAAAAAATTAGACATATATAATATATATATATATCACTTTGGGAGGTTTATGTTTTCTTCAAGTTTTGTAACTGGTTCTTTTGCTCTTCTTGATAGTCTTATTAGAAATGGAACTTCGTATATTTTTGGTTATCCTGGTGGAGCTATATTACCTATTTATGATGAGTTGTTTGATTGGGAGAAAAATCAATTAGTTAAACATATTTTGTGTAGACATGAACAAGGGGCTGTTCATGCTGCTGATGGTTATTCCAGATCTTCTGGTAATGTTGGTGTTTGTTTTGCTACTTCTGGTCCTGGTGCAACTAATTTGGTTACTGGTATAGCAACTGCTCAAATGGATTCTGTTCCAATGGTTCTAATCACAGGTCAGGTTGCTCGTCCTTTCATTGGTACTGATGCTTTTCAAGAGGTTGATATATTTAGTATAACTTTACCTATAGTAAAACATTCTTACGTTATTAGGGATCCTAGAGATATTAGTAGAATTGTTTCTGAAGCTTTTTATATAGCAACACATGGAAGACCTGGGCCTGTCTTAATTGATTTTCCTAAGGATGTCGGGTTAGAAAAATTTAAATACCAATTTTTTTCTAGACTGAGTGTGTCATTACCTGGCTGTAAACCGATGATACCTGTTAGAAAAAAATTATTTCCAAAGTTTTTAGATTTAATTCAACAATCTAATCAGCCTGTTTTATATGTTGGTGGTGGTGCTATTATTTCTAATGCATCAGATTCTATTAAAGAATTTTCTGATCTATTTCAAATTCCAATTACTACTACACTTATGGGCAAAGGAATTATTTCTGAAAAGAGCCCTTTGTCTTTAGGTATGTTAGGTATGCATGGTACAGCTTATGCTAACTTTGCAGTTAGTGAATGTGATTTACTTATTGCTTTAGGAACACGTTTTGATGATAGAGTTACTGGAAAGTTAGATGAATTTGCTTGTAATGCTCAAGTTGTTCATATTGATATTGATCCTGCTGAAGTTGGAAAGAATAGGATACCACAAGTTGCCATTGTTGGCGATGTTGATAATGTTTTAACTGGATTTATTTCTTATGTATCTTCTAGTACAAATTTTATAGAAAATAGAGATAGAACTAGTTCTTGGAATCAACGAATTTACCTTTGGAAGCAACAGTATCCTCTATTAGTGCCTAAGAATGTTGATTTTCTCTCTCCACAAGAAGTTTTGGATGGTATTACTAAGCTTGAACCTAATGCTTATTTTACAACAGATGTAGGTCAGCATCAGATGTGGGCTGCTCAATTCATTAATGTATTGCCTAGACATTGGATGTCTAGTGCTGGTTTAGGTACAATGGGTTACGGTTTACCTTCTGCTATAGGTGTGCAAATAGCTCAACCAAATAAAAAAGTTATTTGCGTTAGTGGTGATGCAAGTTTTCAGATGAATTTACAAGAACTTGCTACGATTGCACAATATAATCTGCCTATTAAAATAATAATTATAAATAATAAGTGGCAAGGTATGGTTCGTCAATGGCAACAAGCTTTTTATCGTGAGAGATACTCCCACTCTAACATGGAAAAAGGTTCACCAGATTTTGTTAAATTAGCACAAGCTTTTGGTCTATTTGGCCTTAAAGTTGAATTTAGGAAAGATTTGGATAATATTTTGAATCTTTTTAGTGATTATGAAGGACCAGTAGTTTTGGATTGTAGAGTAAAAGAAGAAGAAAATTGTTATCCAATGGTTGCCCCAGGTAAAAGTAATTCTCAGATGATAGGTCTATCTAAGAGTAGTTATACTAGCAAGACTAATGCTAAGTTGCATTCTACTTCATAAAAATTATTAACTTATAATTTGTTTGTTTCTTTCGTATTTATAATCTATTATTTAAATTAAATTGGGCCGGGTTGGATTTGAACCAACGTAGGCTAAGCCAGTGGATTTACAGTCCACCCCCATTAACCACTCGGGCACCGACCCTTATATTTTTTATCCTTGTATATAGATAAATTAAATTATAGTAAATTTTTTTATAAAAATCAAATTATACAGATAGTATTTATTGTATATTTAGTATTTACTTAAATTTTTGTATTTGTTGGATACAACTGGATTTGAACCAGTGGCTTTCACGATGTCAACGTGATACTCTGACCAACTGAGTTATGTATCCTTTATGTTTCATTATTTGAATTTCTGTTTCAATCTAGTTGCTTTTCCTGATCTATTACGTAGGTAGTAAAGTTTAGATCGTCTTATCTTAGATTTGCGTGTAACTTCAATATTTATTATTTGAGGTGAGTGTACTAGATATATTTTTTCCACGCCTATATTTTGTACTATTTTTCTTATTGTAATAGTGTGGTTTAAGCTCGTATTTTTTTTACATATAACCACACCTTCTGATATTTGTATTCTTTCTTTATTGCCTTCCTGTATAATTTTTTTTACTTTAACAGTATCTCCAACGTCAATCTTAGTTATAGTATCTTTTATGTATTTGTTCTCAAATTGTTGTATTATGTTACTATATACAATTTTATTTTTAATCATTTTCGTGTTTATTTTTTCTTTTGCATATCTATTCTATTTAAAATTTGTGTAGTTAGTCAACTATTTTTTATTTTATTTTTTTTATTCTTGTGCTATAATTTTATACTATCAAAGGTAACTAGATTTTTCTGTTTCTAATATTTGTATGTTTGAACGCTTCACGGAAAAGGCTATCAAAGTTATTATGTTGGCTCAAGAAGAAGCCAGAAGATTGGGACATAACTTTGTTGGTACAGAGCAAATACTTTTAGGTTTAATCGGTGAAGGTACTGGTATTGCTGCTCAAGTACTTAAGTCAATGAATGTTAATTTAAAGGATGCGCGAATTGAAGTAGAAAAAATTATTGGACGTGGTTCTGGATTTGTTGCAGTTGAAATTCCATTTACGCCAAGAGCTAAAAGGGTTTTAGAGCTATCTTTGGAAGAAGCAAGACAACTTGGGCATAATTATATTGGCACAGAGCATTTGTTAATGGGATTAGTTAGAGAAGGAGAAGGTGTAGCTGCTAGGGTTTTAGAAAATTTAGCTGTTAATGTCTCATCTATTAGGTCTGAAGTTATTCAGATGTTAGGTGATAATGCTGATGCTAGTACGTCAGGTGGTACTAATGTTCAGACTAGAAGTAAAACACCTACATTAGAAGAATTTGGTTCTAATCTCACGGAATTAGCTGTAGAAGGAGTTCTTGATCCAGTTGTTGGTAGACAAAAAGAAATTGAGAGAGTTATACAAATTTTAGGTCGTCGTACAAAGAATAATCCTGTATTAATAGGTGAACCAGGTGTTGGTAAAACAGCAATTGCGGAAGGTTTAGCTCAAAGAATTGCAAATAGAGACATTCCATCAATCTTGGAAGATAAATTAGTCATTACTCTGGATGTTGGTTTACTTGTTGCAGGTACCAAGTACCGTGGTGAATTTGAAGAACGCTTGAAGCGGATTATGGATGAAATTAAGTCGGCTAATAATGTTATTTTAGTTATAGATGAAGTACATACTTTAATTGGTGCTGGTGCTGCTGAAGGTGCTATTGACGCAGCAAATTTATTAAAACCTGCTCTTGCACGCGGAGAATTGCAATGTATTGGCGCGACTACATTAGAAGAATATCGTAAGCATATTGAAAAAGATGCTGCCCTTGAGCGTCGTTTTCAACCTGTTTTAGTTGGTGAGCCTAGTGTTGAGGAAACGATTGAAATTTTATTTGGTTTAAGAGATAGGTATGAAAAACATCATCAGTTAAAAATGTCTGATGAGGCTTTAGCTGCTGCTGCTAAGTATGCTAACCAATATATCTCTGATAGATTTCTACCTGATAAAGCTATTGATTTGATAGATGAAGCTGGTTCAAGAGTACGCTTATTGAACTCTCAGTTGCCTCCAGCAGCGCGTGAGTTAGATAGAGAGTTAAGAACAGTATTAAAAACAAAAGATGAGGCTATAAGAGCTCAAAAGTATGAAAAGGCAGAACAATATAGAACCAGGGAAATGGAAATAAAGGCTCAAATTGCTGCTATTGCTCAGAGTAAAACATCTGAACCAGATCTTAAAATAGATGATCCTATTGTAACTGAGGATAATATTGCAGAGATTGTTGCTTTTTGGACAGGCATTCCTGTTACTAAATTAACGAAGAGTGAGTCTGAAAAATTAATGCATATGGAGGAAACACTTCATGGTCGCATTATTGGTCAGGAAGAAGCTGTTGTTGCTGTCTCTAGAGCTATTAGGCGTGCACGGGTGGGATTAAAAAACCCTAATCGTCCTATAGCGAGTTTTATTTTCTCTGGTCCTACTGGTGTTGGTAAGACTGAGTTAACTAAGGCATTAGCTTCATATTTTTTTGGTGCCCAAGAAGCTATGGTTAGACTTGATATGTCTGAATATATGGAAAGACACACTGTTTCTAAACTTATTGGTTCACCGCCTGGTTACGTAGGTTATAGTGAAGGAGGATATCTTACAGAAGCTGTTAGAAAAAGACCATATACAGTAATTCTATTTGATGAAATAGAAAAAGCTCATCCTGATATTTTTAATTTACTTCTTCAAATTTTAGAAGATGGTAGATTGACTGATGCTAAAGGACGTACCATTGATTTTAAAAACACCCTGTTAATCATGACTTCAAATATTGGCTCGAAAGTTATTGAAAAAGGTGGAGGTAGTTTAGGTTTTGAGTTAGGAGAATCCCAAGTAGAATCTCAGTATAATCGTATTCGTTCTCTAGTTAATGAAGAATTAAAGCAGTATTTTCGTCCAGAATTTTTGAATAGATTAGATGAAATTATTGTATTTAGACAATTGAGTAAAGAAGAAGTGCGTGAAATAGCTAATTTAATGCTTAATGAAGTTTTTGATCGTATTAAGCAGCAAGATATAGAATTAAGTGTTACAGAACGATTTAAAAATAGATTAGTTGATGAGGGGTATAATCCAAGTTATGGTGCTCGTCCTCTACGTCGTGCAGTAATGCGTTTATTAGAAGATAGTTTAGCAGAAGAAGTTTTATCTGGTAAAATCAAAAGTGGTGACAGTGCAGTTGTGGATGTTGCTGATGATGGTCAAGTTAAGGTCCTTTTGGGAGATAAATTAGGTGTATAATCTATAAATAAGTTATTTATGAATATATGTATTTTAAAAACTCTTTGTTTGCATATATTCATATTATTTTACACATTGTTGATATTTACTATGCCAGGAACCAGATTTGAACTGGTGACACGAGGATTTTCAGTCCACTGCTCTACCAACTGAGCTATCCCGGCTAATATATAAAATCATTATATGATAGATGTTGATTTATTACTACATGTTTTCGTTAATCTATTGTTCAATGTAACTAATTTTGGTTCTATTGTTAGTGTTCAATTCATTGAATTTCATAGTTTCAGGTTTAAATAGAATTTCACAATAACCAGTGTAACCATTTCTATTTTTACATATTTTTATATCTATAATTTTTTCTGTATTTTGACTATTTTCTTCTGTTTTGTTGTTTAACATAATGATAATATCTGAATCTTGTTCTATCGAATTATGTAAAATAATGTAATTTGATAAACAGTGAAATCGGTCGTTAAAGTTTATATCATATGTTTTACATGGTTTACTGAGTAATATCTGTTTAATGTAATTTTTGTTTATAATTTTTTTATTGTCATTAAATTTAATTAATTTTTTATTTATTTTGCTGTATCTAGTTGATACACTGACTTTTTTCCATGATATTCCAGAGAGATATTTGTGGTTTTGTGTTAATTCTAATGTCAATTGATTAGTTATGATTTTAAGTGTTGTTTTAACTGATAAATATATGATTTTTATCTGTTTATATTTTCTTTTATATTTATATTTATGTAAGATATCATCAATATTACTATTTATATTTAGTGTATAAAATTTTACTAAATTTACATTTTTTATATTCAAATGTTTATCTAAATTAGTATTATTAATATGCTTTATACAACCGCTTTCCTTTAGATCTGATAGTATTGGTTCTTTATTACTTCTAATTTCTATATTTCTATTTAATTGTGATAAGACAAGAATAGGTAATTTTAATAGTTGTGACAGTAATTTTAACCTTCTTGTGATGTAACCTAATTCTTGGCTTCGGCTTACTTTTTGATTATCTTCACTAGTCGATCCTATTAACTGTAAGTAGTCAATAATTATTAAATTAAGATTTTGATTTCTTATTAAAGTTTTTGTGGTACGTTCTATGTCGTTAATTTTTAGATTGTTTTTATCATTTATATATATGTTATTATGTATCAATTTTTTACATACAGTTAGTATATTTTTCCAGTCTTCTGCTTGTAGCTTAATTATGTTGCCTTTACCTATATTTATATTACAAGAAATACATAAAAATTTGTTTAATATTTCTTTAGTTGACATTTCTAAGCTAAATATACATATGTTTGACTTTTGGTAAAAAAAAACATTGTAAGCAATGTTTATCGCGAATGATGTTTTTCCTATTGATGGTCTACCTGCTATAATTATTAAATTACCAGGTGGTAATCCATTTGTAATGTGATCAAGTTTTTTAAAACCAAATTTAATGTGACTTTTGTTAATTTTTTTATTGTCATCATTATAAATTATAGGGTGTTTTAATTGTAATATCTTTATTGATATAAGCTGTTTAATGCTAGTTATGTTTTTGTTTTTTTGTTGATTCTTTGTAATTTCTTTTTCAAGAAATTTTAAATAGGATAAAAGCTTGGTATATAAGTATTCATTGTTTATTTTAGATACATAACCTAGTTTAGTCATGTTATAACCGTATTGAATAATTAACCGTTTAATATAATTTGAATTTAAAATATGTATTAATTTTTCAATATAATTACTTATTTTGGATGAGTTTATAAATATTTGACTTTGTCTCATTATGTTGATGATTTTTTTTAAACCACCTATCTTTTTGAGTAATCTTTTTGATTTTAGTAAGTATATTAATTGAATAATATTAAATTTTTTATTTATTTGTTCTGTAAAATTTATGTATATTATTGCGTGAGATTCTAAAAAAAAGAACTCTTTTTTGATGTAATTTTTTACATAAATAGTTAACTTGGGATATATAATAATACTACCTAGTAAAATTTCTTCTGCTAAGTAATTCTGAGGGATAAATTTTTTTATGTATACTTGGCTCATTGAACAATGTATGTGTATATAGTTACATTTACTACTTTAAGTGTTATATGGTATGATGCATAATTTTATCGTAACTACTATATTTTGTTTTATTTGAATTTTAACTAGGTTGACGTTAACATTATCTATATTATTAATTTGTATTTGTTTTTTTTCAAATTTTATATTAGAGTACTTATATATCCAATTTATAATATCTTTCTCCCTTACACTACCAAATATTAGTTTATTATCGCCAATTTTTTTGTAAATTGTTATTTTTGAAATTTGTTCTACTCTATGGTTTATTTTTCTAGTTGCGATTGAGCTTGCTTCTTCTTCTTTTTTTGCTATGTCTGAAAACATTTGATAGTGCTTTATTTGGTTTTTTGTTGCTAAGCTAGCAATACCATTAGGTATTAAGTAATTAAAGGCATAACCCCGAAATACGCTTACAACTTGTCCTTTATGTTCTTTTTTAAAGTTATTATTTTTTATTATTATTTGGACCTTTTTTTTCATTTTTTAATTCTTTATAAAATTGCTATTATAAATACTTCCTAGTTTAGCAAATTTTTTATTTTTTATGTTGTTCTGCTATTTTTATTTTGTTAAGCTATGCTGTATCTTGTGTAGATCTAAAATAGATGATACAATTGATGCTCTGTCTAATTTATTGCAACAAATAGAAATTAAGTTTTCATTTTTGTATTTTTTTAAAAATTCTATTGTTCCGTATAATCTAAAAGTTTTTAAAGGTATATTAATAGACTTTGCTTTGTGTTTTTTTAAAAATTCTTTGTTATCTTTTATGTCTATCAAAATTAGATTATTATTTATATAATTTTTTTTCTCATTTCCTTTAACGGGGTTGTTTTGATTTTTGTTAATTATTTTGGTGTAATTTTTTTGTCTATATATTTTTTTTATTTTCATTTGTACATTAATTAAGTTACATAAAATTACACTGTTATTTAATTTTTGTTTATACCCTATAATTATTTTTGTAGTTTCTAGAGCCTGTAAACTACCTAAATAGCTTGTCGTAATACCCATTATTCCATTGACATTGCAATTCTGACTAGTGTTTATATTTTTAGAATATAAATCTTGATATTGTATTCCATCTTTATAGTTAAATATGCTCATCTGACCGAAAAAATTATCTACTGCACCATATACATAAATTTTGCTTAGTTCGTAACAAGTTTCATCAATAACATTTCTGGTTTCAAAATTATCAGTTGTATCAATAATAATATCGTAATATTTGATTATCTCTTTACTGTTACTTTTATTTAGTTGGTATTTGTGTGTAATAACTTTGCAATCTTTGTTAATTTTATAAAGTTGTGATTGTGCAGATATTGTCTTAAATTTATTTAAGTGTATTTCATTATATAATAATTGCCTATTTAGGTTTGATATTTCTACTTTATCTGAGTCTATTACTCCAATATGTCCTATACCTGATCCTGTTAAATACATCATTATAGGACAACCTAGTCCACCAGCTCCGATGATTAAAATTTTTGATTTCTTTATCCTTTTTTGGCCTTCTATGTTTATATTTTCAATTACTATTTGCTTTGAATATCTTAAAAAGTCTTTTTGTGATAATTTTATTAAATTTGTTGGTGGGTTAAGCATGCTATTTTCTTATTAATATTAATTTATTTACTAGTTTTGGGATGTTTATATATTTTATAATATATATTACCTAGTTGAATTGATTACGCCTTTAGTTCAGTTGGTAGAACGTAGGTTTCCAAAACCTAATGTCGAGGGTTCAAGTCCTTCAGGGCGTGTTCTAACATTTTATTTTTGGGTATTGGAAAATTTTTATATTAATTTTATAATGTTTTTTAATTGATAGTGTCTTTTTATATTTAAATAAATTCCATTAATAATATCATAATATTTTTAAGTAATGCCTAAAAAAGTTGTAGGTTTTGTTAAACTAGCTTTAAGTGCTGGTAAAGCCACGCCAGCACCACCTGTTGGTCCTGCCTTAGGGCAACATGGTGCTAATATTGTTATGTTTTGTAAGGAATATAATTCTAAAACATCTGACAAAGTTGGTTTAGTGATTCCTGTTGAGATTTCTATATATGAAGATCGTAGTTTTTCTTTTGTCCTTAAGACTCCTCCAGCTTCTGTTTTATTAGCTAAAGCAGCTGGTATTGATAAAGGTTCTGGTAAACCTAATTCTGTAAAAGTTGGCTCTATTTCTAGTCAACAATTGGAAGAAATAGCAAAAGTTAAATTACCTGACTTAAATACTGATAGTATTGATCAGGCGATGTTAATTGTACAAGGTACTGCTCGTAGTATGGGCATTGTAATTAATTAAAATAGTTCAATTAACTTTTAAGGAGATTTTCATCTATTTATGCCGAAGCATTCGCGTCGTTTCACTAACATTTTACAAAAGCTAGATAAAAGCTTATTGTATAGTCCAGAAGAAGCAATAAATTTACTGAAGAATTTTTCTTCTGTTAAATTTGTTGAAACATTAGAAGTACATATTGCTTTAGGTTTGGATCCAAAGTATGCTGATCAGCAATTGAGATCTACAGTGATTCTGCCTAAGGGTTCAGGAAAAGTTGTAAGGGTTGCTGTAATTACTCAAGGAGATAAGCTTAATGAAGCTATTTCAGCAGGAGCTGATGTAGTTGGTTCTGATGATCTAATACAGCAAATTCTTGAAGGAAACTTGAATTTTGATAAGTTAATAGCCACTCCTGATGTTATGTTGTTAATAGCTAAATTAGGTCGTGTACTTGGTCCAAGGGGTTTAATGCCTTCCCCTAAGTCTGGTACAGTTACAAATGACTTAAAAAATGCTATAAGTGAATTTAAATCTGGTAAGCTGGAATATAAGGTTGATCGTACTGGAATACTTCATGTTCCAATTGGTAAGTTAATTTTCGACATAGATGACTTGCTATTAAATCTAAAAGCCTTGCAAGATTCAATTGATAAAAATAGGCCTAGTGGTTCTAAGGGTAAATATTGGAAATCTTTATATTTATCTAGTACAATGGGACCAGGAATACCTGTTAATGTTAGTCTCTTACGGGATATGAAAACGGTATAATTAATAATTAGCTATATTTACTTTTAAAATTTATTATGAGTGAAAAAATTAATAATATAATTGAAGACTTAAAGTCTTTGACTTTGCTTGAAGCCGCTGAGTTAGTTAAACAAATAGAAGAAATTTTTGGTGTAGATACTTCTGCTGTTGCTGGTGCTGGTATGGTTGTTATGCCAGCAGATTCAGATATTTCTTCTTCTAAAGAAGAAGAAGAGAAAACAGAGTTTGACGTGATTCTTGAAGATGTACCAGCTCCCAAAAAGATTACTATCTTAAAGGTTGTCCGTTCTTTAACTTCTTTAGGTTTGAAAGAAGCTAAAGAATTAGTTGAATCGGTACCAAAATCTATTAAAGAGAGTATTTCTAAAGAAGATGCTGAAGAAATAAAATCTAAGTTAGAAGAAGTAGGAGCAAAAGTTATTATTAAGTAAAAAAATAATAGTTAAATTGTATATAATTTTATTGTACAATATAACTATTGTGTTATTATACTGAAGAGTTTTTAGATTGTATTAGCTATTATTAAAATAGACCAAGTGTTATAGCTTTTGATAAAGGCATAGCTGCTCCTATACCTAGCCATACAGTTACTACTGTGCCTATAATGAAAACAGTTGTTGCTAGTGGTCTTCTGAAGGGATTTTGGAACTTATTAATATTTTCTAGGAATGGAATAGTAATTAGTCCTACAGGTACTGATGCCATTGATAGTACTCCAATTAATTTATTAGGTATTACTCTTAATAGATTAAATGTAGGGAAGAAATACCATTCTGGTAATATTTCTAGTGGTGTTGCAAATGGATTTGCTGCTTCACCTATTCCCGTAGGTTCTAGTACTGCGAGTCCTACGTTACACGCAATTGTTCCTAGGATAACAATTGGGAAAATGTATAATAAATCATTAGGCCATGCTGGTTCTCCATAGTAATTATGTCCCATCCCTTTTGCTAGTTTTGCTCTTAATTTTGGATCTGTTAAATCCGGTTTTTTTATAATTGACATGATATGTTTTTTAATTCTATTATTTGGTTCTGTTTATTTATAGTGGACCTGATATTCCTTGTTTTCTTATCATTAAGAAGTGCATTAGCATGAAAACTGCTGTTAGTAGAGGTAATACAAATGTGTGTAAGCTATAGAATCTTGTTAATGTACTTTGTCCTACACTTACACTGCCTCTTAGTAATTCAACTATTGTGCCACCTACAACTGGTATTGCTTCTGGTACTCCAGTTACGATTTTTACTGCCCAATAACCTATTTGATCCCATGGTAGTGAGTATCCTGTTACACCAAATGAGACTGTTAATACTGCTAAAATAACACCTGTTACCCAAGTTAGTTCTCGTGGTTTTTTAAATCCACCTGTTAGATATACACGGAATACGTGTAAAATTAGCATTAGGACCATCATACTTGCTGACCATCTATGAATTGATCTAATTAGCCATCCAAAGTTTACTTCAGTCATAATGTATTGTACTGATGAAAATGCTTCTGCTACAGTTGGTCTGTAGTAAAAAGTCATGGCAAATCCACTAGCTACTTGTATTAAAAAAGAAGTAAACACTATCCCACCTATACAATAAAATATATTGACATGTGGAGGTACGTATTTGCTTGATATGTCATCTGCTATAGATTGAATTTCTAGTCTTTCTTCAAACCAATCGTATACTTTACCCATTTTATGTATTGATAATTCTTGTATTACTATTGCGTTTAAGCTACTTTTTATTTTTGTTATTACTTTAATAGTTATGTTTATATTATAACATTTATATTATTTTTCCGTGAAGTTAAATATATTATTGATTTGAATTGATTTTTTTTTACTGTAATTTATACTAGATTTTTTCTTTATATTATTGATTATTTTGTTTATTGTTTTTTTATTAGTTCCAGTTATCTTTGCTAAGTTTTTTTGTGAAACTTTGAATGGTAGTTGTACTTGTGTCTGATTCACTATACCGAATTCAAATAAAAGAAATAAAATCATTTGAATAACTCTGTTTTTTTTATGTTTTTGGTTCATAGTTTCATTCATTATTTGGTATGAATTTAGAGTTTTTCTGTAGCTTTCAATTATGTTGATCATTAATTCTGAACTTAGTTTGTTTGTATTGTCAATCTTAACTGTTAGTATGTAAGTTTTTTCTAGAGCAATTAATTGGTAATAAAATCGATTGCTTATATCTTTTGTGTTGAATAAACTATTTTTATTTAAAATAACTATAGGTATGACTTTTTTATTCTCAAAAATTTTTATAATATATATACTACCGTGTAAAATAATAGTTAAATAATTTGGATTATTGTACTGGTTACATATTATCGTTGAATCGTTTTTGTTTAGTTTATATATATTATATGGGATTTTGCAGTTGTTTAGTAAGTTTATCCATCTCATGTTTATATTAAGAACTATTATGCTTATTTTTGTTATATTATAAGTGAATTTGAAAATGAAAAAATTAAAGAAAATTTTGTTAGTTGATGATGATCATAATCTGATAGATTTATTATCTTACTATCTAAGTGCAGAAGGTTTCTTCGTTGATTCTGCTTATACTATTCGTAACGCTTTGGCTTTTATTGATTATGATTGTCCTGATTTAATTATTTCTGATATTATGATAAAGGATTTAAATGGTTACGATTTTATTAAACTACTGAAACTAGATGATAATTTAGTTGATTTACCTTTTATTTTTCTCACTGCTAAAGGTATGACATCAGATCGTATCAAAGGTTATAATTTAGGTTGTTTTGCTTATTTAACTAAGCCTTTTAATCCAAAGGAATTATTGGCAATCATTAACAATATTTTTACAAATATCAATCTCATTAAGAGTAGTAATAGATTTAATTTGGATGTTAGTAAAAAATTCCGTAGTTCAAAGTTTTTGCAATCTTTTACTACTAGAGAGAAACATGTTTTAAAGTTATTGTTAAGGGGATATATGAATAAAGAAATAGCTATTAAGTTAGATACTAGTTTAAGAAATGTAGAAAAGTATGTGAGTCGCTTATTGTATAAAACTAATACACGTAATCGTGTTGAATTGATTAGAACAGTTATTTACTTAGTTTAAATTATGGAGGGCGAATGACGGGATTCGAACCCGCGTATGATGGAGTCACAATCCATTGCCGTAACCTCTTGGCTACATCCGCCATTTTTTATATGTCTTGGCTTTAATTATAGTACTTTTTATCTTATCAGTCTACTTTAAATTTTTTATTTTTCGTATATGCAAAATTATTTAACTATATTTATTAATGGTGATCCATTCCACTGTAATTCTTCTATGTCTCTAACAGACATACTTCTTTATTTAAACATTAATCTAGATCATGTTGTTGTTGAATATAAAAATCAAATCATAGATAAGAAAAGATTTAATACATTATTTTTTCAATCTAATGATTCTATTGAGCTCATTACAATCGTAGGTGGTGGTTAAGTTTTGCTACTATGATATTTTAGGTTTCGTTGTGATACTGATAGTTGTCCACGTTTGTTATTAATATGTATTATTTTTACTTTAACTAGTTCACCTATTTTAAAGGTTGATTCTATATGTTTTTTTTGATTAAGTTTTATCTCTGATTTATGTAGCAATGCTTTAATTCCGTATATGTTTAAGAATAAGCCGTAGTGCCTAATGATTATAATTTTGCCATATGATAATTCTCCTAGTTTAAATTTATGTCTGCATAAAAGAAATACTGCACTTTTATTACTTAGAATTAATTGGTTTCTCTGTTCATTTATGTTAAGAATCTTGCAGTGTATATATTTCGTCTTTGTAAATTTTTCTATCTTGATTTCTATTTGTGATCTAGGTATGAATCCTTGTATATTTTCTAAGTATGTGATGATGCCTCCTTTATTAGAATACTCAATTTTTAGGTTAACCATAATATCTTCAGTATACATTTGTTTTATTCTTTTCCATGCTCTTATATACTCTAGCCTCTTTATTGATAATATAGGCTGTTTGTTGTTTGTATTTTTTGCCATTAAAAAAAATTCCCTTGTTGTGTTGATCAAAAATAAGTAATTATCATTGTCATTTGTAGTAAATTTAATTTTTATTTCCTCTTTGGGTAAATAGCCAGCTATTTGTGTACCTATGTTTACCAAAAATCCAAATGATTCCTTGTGTATTATGGTTCCTGCGATTATGTCACCACTGTTAATGTTGTATTGATACTTTTGTAAAATATTTGCAAATGAATTATGTTTATTGTATTTTTTGTTCATAAAAAAAATTATTATTTAATGTTAGTTTATTTTATGTTTTCTGTTATATTATTATTAAAAGTAAGCGTAGGTAATTGCAGATTTTGGACAAGTCTGAGGAAAGTCCGGGCTCTATTTATAAACAATTTGTTGTATAATATATAATGTAGGAAACTATGAGGAAAGTGCCACAGAAATATACCGCCTTATTTAAGGTAAGGGTGCAATGGTTCGTTAAGAGCGTACCAGGAATATTGTCAAAATATTTGCTAGGTAAACCCCGTTTTAGAGCAAAGTGATTGGTGTAGATAAATGGATAATATATTTATAAGCTTCATTTATGTAACATTCTATATTAAATAATTTATGATACTGCATCAAGTAAAAGTTTTACTTCAGATTAATAATTACCCTTGCTATATTGTTCATTACTTTATGTTTATTTGGATCAAGAACAAAACCCGGCTTATGTCTTACTTTTAAAGTACAATAATACATTATTAATATGATCATCTATTTCTTTTATGTTGTTGCTGTCTAGTGTTCTGCTTTGAGATCTATAGGTTATTCTTATTCCTACTGACTTATATCTATATTGTTTATTGAAATATTCATTAAATATTTCTATTGATTCTATAAGTATATTTTGCTTTTTACGTAAAACGTTTTCTATCTCTTTTATGTTAGTGTTTTTGGTTACTTTGATTGATATGTCTCTTGTTACACTTGGATAGTTAGAATATGGTCTAGATATGTAATTTAGATGGTTATTTAATTTAATTGTTTTATTTAGTTTTGCTATATTAATCTCAAATAAATATATTTTGTTTTTAATTGTGTTTAGCTCTTTATTATATCTCGGGTTTATTTCTCCTAAGATTCCTACTAGTTCTGTGTTTTGCGCATTATATATACCTATTTTTTGTTGAGGATTAAATATTTTTTCTATATTTTTTGTATATTCTATGTTTGATTTGTAATCTATTTTTTTGAAAGTTACCTCTGCATTTAACTTTTCTAATATAATTTCTATTATTCCTTTTAGGTGGAAAAAATTAGCATATTCTGGTGTATCCGACCAATTACTTTTTATGAAGTTGCTATTATGTATTAAACCTCCTAATGATATATTCTCTATATAATTATTGTTTAAATTTTTATGGAAGGTTTTGCCTATTTCAAATATTTCTACCGTATAATTATTTTGTTTTATATTATTACTGTAGTTTTCTATTAAGCTTTGTGTTATGTTATTTCTTAATTCAGTTTGTTCTTGTGTTATTGGATTGTATATCTCTATATTATAGTTATTGTGTTTTAAGTAATTATTTATTAAGCAGCAATTAACTACCTCATTGAATCCTAAATTACGTAGTGTATCTCTTAGATTTTTAATTTTTATTGAAATATTTGAAGTGACACCTTTGCGTCTACTTGACGGCAATTTGTCTATAAAATGATTAAATCCATTAATTCTGCCAATTTCTTCTATAATGTCTACTTTTCTTTGTAAATCATGTTTTCTGTGTGGTGGAACTTTAATAGTGAATGTTTGTAAAAATTTATTATGATAAGGCGATAAATTTAGTTGTTTTAGTTTGTCGATTATATTTTTACTAGATAATTGATTGAATCTATGGTCACTAGTCTTTCCCAGAACTGTATCAACCTCGTTTTTACTTACTGTTATTGCGCTATAGGGCTGTTTGACTTTATATTCATGATATGATTTACCATAAACACACTTTGTCAATGTGCTTATAAGTTTTATGGCATCTATGTAGGCATTAAAATAATATTCTTCTTGGGTATTCACAATATTAATCGTATTTTTACCTAAATTAGTGTTGGATATAAATATAATTAATTTATTTTCTTTATTATTTTTATTTAATTCTATGTGCTGTAGATTTATACTAATATTCAATAAATTATTTATATTTTTTAAATCCTTAGTCTTTAATATATAAAACTTCATACCCCATTTTAATTCTATATATTGTTTTATGTTACTTATTGTATCTGTTGGTTTTATGTTGTATATTGTGAGGTAGTTTACTAGCCATTTCGGTGTATTTGCTACTCTTAAGCTATTTATTTTATTAATGCTTATGTAGATGAATTTATTATCGTTCTTTTTAATTTTTTTTTCTTGAATTTTTGCGTTGAAAAAATTAATTGGTAATACGTTTAATGGTTTATTTAAAATAATTCCTATCTCTTTAGCTAGGCTTAGTATAGAACATATTTCCCTTCTATTAGTTGTTATATTTAAATCAAAAATATTCTCTTTTATCTCTTCTATATAATTAATTTTTTCAATTTCTATTCCTGATAGTGTTAATTGTTCTTCAAATTTGTGTAGTTGAATACTTTCTAGATTAATAAAAATATTAATTAATTTCCATGAAAACTTCATTGTTTTTATATTATTTATTAAGTATATATTTTATGCTTTTGTAAATGATAAATTATTATTATTTGCATATCTTTCCATGAATCTCATAAATCTATCCCATTCTGATGGGTTTTTTATAACATAGATACATTCAATTCCTTGTGGTTTTCCGTTAATAAATTTTGCGTTTACATCAGTTGTAACTAACTTTCCTTCTTCATCTATTAAATACATGCCTTTAATTTGACCTTTTTCTTGCATTTCTGGTTTTATTATATCGGGATTATTAAACCTAAATGTTGCAGTGCCGGTACTTCCGTCACGAGATCTTGTTAACTTAATATTAGGAATTACTGTTTCATTGATACCATCAATGAACTGAATAACTGCCATTTTGTTTCCTTATTATCTATTCAGTTTTTTATTTATTATACATGCTTCGTTTAAAGTGTACAATCTGCTCTAGTTTATTTATTTTGTTTTAAATTTTTATTACCTGGGGTAGGAGGATTCGAACCTGCGAATGGCGGAGTCAAAGTCCGCTGCCTTACCACTTGGCTACACCCCAATAAGCAAAATCATTGTAACAATACAGAGTAATTATATGTCAAGTTTTTAGTGAAAATTTTATGTACTTTATATAGTTATCTATTTTACAGACAGGTACTTTTTGTTGTGTACCTGTCTCAAGCCATTTAATGGTTATATATTTATTAAGTATCTCGTCATTACCTATAATGAAGCAAATTTTAGAACCGATTTGGTTAGCCTTTTTTATTTGTTTATTTAGGCTACTATTACTTATATCAAGCTCGAAATGTAGTTGGTATTTATCTATCGTATTCACTATTTGCCATATTGTGTCTGAATTATTTATATTTGAATTAGCTATGTATATTACTTTTTTGTTTTCTACTAGTTCTAGTTTTTCTTTCATTATGATTATTAGTCTTTCTAAGCCCATTGCCCATCCTACTGAAGGTTTATACGGGCCACCAAGTTGTTTAATTAATCCGTCATATCTTCCTCCTCCACATATTGTATTTTGTTCGTTGATACCTTTTGTCTTGATTTCAAAGGCTGTATAATTATAATAATCTAGACCTCTAACTAATTTATCATTAATGTAGTAGTTTATGCTCAATTTACTTAAGTCATTACATACTTCCTCAAAATGTTTAAGTGATTCTATTTCCAAGTATTCTCTTAGCTTAGGTCCATAGTTTAATATTTCCTGAGTTTTTATATTCTTGCTATCCAGAATTCTCAATGGATTATCTTTTAATCTTCTTTGTGAATCTTCATCTAAATCATTCTCATACTTATTTAGATATAATTTTAAATGGTTTGTATATTTAATTCTTTCTGCAAGATTTCCAATAGAATTAATTTCTAGACGCCATTCTTCCAGTTTTAGTTGTTTAAGTATTTTTATGGCTATTCTTATTACTTCTATATCTGCTCGGGGCATAGAACTTCCGATGCATTCTATTCCTAGTTGGTGAAATTGTCTTTGTCGTCCTTTTTGTGGTCTTTCGTATCTAAACATTGGACCTAGATACCATAATCTGTTAATTTTACTACTTAAGTATAATTTGTTACTTATTAGTGCTCTTGCTATACTTGCTGTTCCTTCTGGTCTTAGCGTTATATTTCTTCCACCCCTATCACTAAAACTATACATCTCTTTATTTACAATATCTGTAAAATTTCCAATACTTCGCAAAAATAGTTCTGTATTCTCTAAAATGGGTGTTCTAACTTCTTGATAATTATTATGAGTTAAAATTTTGTTAACTACCTGGTATATTTTTTGCCAGTGTCTGATTTCATTAGGCAATATATCTTTTGTTCCTCTTAGAGGTTGCATTTTGTTTGTATATCTGTTTTGGATTTATTTATATTTATATATTATAATCACTTTTTATAATTTTGATCGGGCAAGGAGGGATTCGAACCCCCGACACCGTGGTTCGTAGCCACGTGCTCTAATCCACTGAGCTACAAGCCCTTACTGTTTTTACAGTAATCATAAAATGATCTTTTTGCAATAAATATTTTATTTAGCTTTTTGTTGATATTTTTATAATATATTTATATTCTATATTCTAAAATAGATTTAAATCGGTTAACTTTTATGAGTAAGAATATACTTTACTATGATGATGCTCGCATGGCTTTACAATATGGTATGGATATTTTATTAAAAGCTGTCTCAGTTACTTTAGGTCCTAAAGGTCGAAATGTTGTTTTAGATAAAAAAATAGCTTCTCCTCAAATTATTAATGATGGTGTTACTATTGCTAAGGAAATAGAGTTACAAAATATAGTTTATAATACAGGTGTTTCACTTATTAGGCAGGCTGCTTCTAAGACTAATGATGTTGCTGGTGATGGTACAACGACAGCAACGGTTTTAGCTCATGCAATTGTGCGACAAGGTTTGAAAAATGTAGCTTCTGGTTCTAGTTCTATAATGATAAAAAAAGGTCTCGATAGAGCAGTTGAATTTTTAGTTGATAAAATAAGTCAATACTCTCGTCCAGTGAGAAATTCCTTGGATATTATGCATATTGCTACAGTCTCTTCTGGTAATGATCGTCAAATAGGTGAAATTATTACTGAAGCAATACAAAAAGTTGGCAAGGAAGGTATTGTTTCTTTAGAGGAAGTTAACTCCACTGACACTGAGCTTGAAATAAAGCAAGGCATGAAGTTCGATAAAGGTTTTATTTCTCCTTATTTTGTCACTAATTCTTCTAACATGGAAGTTATACAAAGAAATGCTTACTTATTAATAACAGATCAAAAAATTACTTTAGTGCAAAAAGAATTACTACCAATAATGGAGAAAGTTGCTAAAACTGGAAATTCTCTTCTAGTGATAGCAGAAGATGTTGAAAAAGAGGCCTTAGCTACTATGATAGTTAATAAATTAAGGGGTTTGGTTGATGTTGTTGCTGTGAGAGCTCCCGGTTTTGGTGATAGGAGGAGGTCTTTATTAGAAGATATTGCTATTTTAACTTCCGGTCAAGTTATCACTCAAGAAGTAGGACTATCTTTGGATAAATTGTCTCTTAGTAGTTTAGGTTTTGCTAAAAAAATACATGTTGTTAAAGATTCTACAACTATCGTTGCTGACGGTAATCAGGAACTTGTAATTTCTAGATGTGTCCAAATTCGTAAACAACTTGAATTAACGAATAATGCCTATGAAAAAGAAAAATTACAAGAGAGATTAGCTAAATTGTCTAGTGGTGTTGCAATTATTAAGGTAGGAGCAGTTACTGAAATGGAAATGAAAGATAAAAAATTACGTTTAGAAGATGCGATTAATGCAACAAGAGCTGCAATTGAAGAGGGTATAGTACCAGGTGGTGGATCTACTTATGTTCATTTATCAAAAGCATTAGAGTTATGGGCAGTTGAACATTTAATTGGTGATCAGTTAATAGGTGCTTTAATTCTACAAAAGGCTTTATTGCATCCAATGTTAAAAATAGTAGAAAATTCAGGTATTAGTGGTCCAGTGATAGTTGAAAAAGTAAAAAATTGTAATTTTCCTGTAGGTTACAATGTGAACCAATGTTTAATTACCGATATGTATCAAGCTGGAATAATTGATTCTTCTAAAGTTGCACGATCTGCTTTACAAAATGCTTCTTCTATTGCTTCTATGATTTTGACTACAGAATGTCTTGTAGTTAATTCTGATAAGCACTAAATTATGTTCATTTATTTAAGTATTTTATTAATACATAAATACCTTGTTTATTTATTAGTTTCGTGATTAAATATAAATTTATTATAGCAATTTTATTTATTTCTATCTTAGATGCATAGTTGATGTATCTATAGTCATTGTAATATTTATTCCTTTTAAAATATAAATAATTGAACTTTCTTATATATTGTTTTAATTTTTTTGATTCTTTGTAGCTAGTATACGATTTTAGTATTAAATAAGCTTTTTTACTTAGAAAGTAATTATTTATTTGTTTATGCAATATATATAAATTCAATATAGTTGTTGCTAAGTACTGATATACTATGTTATTATATTTTTTTAGATATATATATAATTCTTCTAAACTAATTAAATATGTATTCAAATTCTTAATATTTTTATTCTTTGTTGTTTTGACTAATTTATTATTTTTGAATGTTTCTAAAGCTTTAAGACTTACGATTAATAAGTCTAGTTTTTGATTAAAGGATATTTGATTCTTCACTAGTGGTTTTTTGTATTAATATTCAAATGAAACTAAAATTAAGTTATTTAATGATACTTTTATTTTTTTATCTAGTTTGATCCAGCGAATATGAATTCTGGAAATTTTTCCTTTGCTTCAATTAATGATTTATTTTGTCCTTTTTCTTGCCAAAAATTAATGATTTCGGTTGCTTTGTTTAGTAGTTCAACTTTTTCACTTTCTGATATCCATGGCTTTGAGTCTAGCTCTGTTTTTAATTGTTCCCATGCATCATTTCTTGGCCAAAAAAAATATGAAGTTAAAGGACTAATATTGTTTCCTATGATGTGATCAACTGCTATGGCAACATTATTATCTAGCCATAATATACGGAATGTAAACTTATGCAATTATTACCTCCTACTAATTTGAGTTTTTGTCAACTAAGCTTTGAACTGTTTTTGTTAGTTGTGCACCTTGTTTAATTCTTTGTTCTATTTTCAGTGTATTTATTTGTTTATATTTATTTTGTGGGTTATAAAAACCTAATTCCTCTATAGCTTTTCCATCTCTTTTGCTTCTACTATCTATTGCTATTATTCTGTAGCAAGCTTTCCTTTTACGTCCTAGTTTTTTAAGTCTTATTTTTAGCACTTACTTATATATATTTTTAGGTTTTTGAAAACTATTCTACCATAATTTTATACCAAGTTTCTTCTTGTTTATTGTATTATTTTATTGTTTCAATTTTTATGTTATTGAAAATTACAGTTAAACATTGTAGAAATATAATTCCAAGCATCGGAGACATATCCATTCCAAATATCATTGGTATTGTTCCTCTAAACAATTTTAGATATGGATCTGTTAGTCTATTTAATGAACAAAACGGTTCATTATACCAATTTACTGTTGGAAACCATGCTAAAGATAGCTTAAGTAATATTAAAATCAGATATATTTCAGAAAAGTTAGCTACGGATGTAAATACTAAATTTAATGAATAGGTAACAATAGTCATATTTTTAGCTTCCTGTTAATTAATGATGTGTTTTTTTGTTATCTAGTATATAAAATTTGAGTAGTGTATACTTTTACTTTTGGGTAAATACTTCCTAGTTGTTTTAGTATTTTTTGCTCACTTTTTATACATGCTATATTAATTTGGTTAATAGGTATTTTGTACATGAGTGTTAGGTACTTAATGATACTTATTACATTTATATTTTTAAGTTGTTCTTCAAGTATAAATATTTGAGTGTTTGCGCTAACTTTTTTTATTTCTTTGATTGGGTTTTGTTCATTTGTTATATTTATATAATTAATATTTATTATATCAATATTTGGTATTAAAGTTTTTATGCCACTTATCATTTCATAGTTACTTGATATATCAGTGAATACTAAGTATTGTTCATCATGACTAATGAGTTTTAGTTCTTTTGTTGAGTATAATGATTTAATATATACATTTTGTATTTTGATGTATTTTCTTAAAATTTCATACATTAACAATAATCCAAGGTTTTTATAGTAGCAAGAAGATAAAATATTGTTTTTGTTTTTTACTGTTGTTGTATTAGAAAGTAGTTGTATGATTGGATGAGATATGCTGTAAATATTTAATTGCATGATATTAATATAAGTTTATTTTTACTTTAATAATATATTTTTACTTGTTTTTATTGAAATTGAGCTTTTTCTAATCTTGTGATTAATTTAATAATGCTTGTGCTTATTCCTAGTTTTTTACAACAATAAAATTGTTTTTTTGAGTTGACTCAACTAAAAAAATTATTTTTTAATTATGTAAATAATTTTTTTAGTTACTAGTTCATGTTATATTTATATGGTTTTCTAGTCTAATGGTCTCATAGATAGTACAGCTTCATTTTCCCTGTTGATTCCTTTCTCAAATCCAGCAGCAGCAGCTCTTGCTCTACCTGCGTGCCATAAATGTCCGATAAATAAAAAGAATCCTAAGAAAAAGTGTGATGTTGTTAACCAACTACGTGGTGATACGTAATTAACTGAGTTAATTTCTGTTGCTACTCCACCTACTGAGTTTAGAGAACCTAGTGGAGCATGTGTCATGTATTCTGCAGCTCTTCTTTCTTGCCATGGTTGTATATCATTTTTTATTTTATTCAAATCTAGTCCATTTGGTCCTCTTAATGGTTCTACCCATGGTGCTCTCAGATCCCAAAATCTCATTGTTTCTCCACCAAAGATTATTTCTCCACTAGGTGATCTCATTAAGTACTTTCCTAGTCCAGTTGGTCCTTGTGCAGATGCTACGTTTGCTCCTAATCTCTGGTCCCTTACTAAGAATGTAAAAGCTTGTGCTTGTGATGCTTCGGGTCCAGTTGGTCCATAGAATTCACTAGGATATGCTGTATTATTATACCATACAAAATTTGATGCTGTTATGCCCATGATAGATAGTGCTCCAAGGCTATATGATAAATAAGCTTCTCCTGACCACACAAACGCTCTTCTTGCCCACGCAAATGGTTTAGTTAATATGTGCCATATTCCGCCTGCTATACATATTACACCTATCCATACATGTCCCCCTATTACATCTTCCATGTTGTCTACACTTACTATCCATCCATCACCCCCAAAAGGTGATTTTAATACATACCCAAAAATCACTGATGGATTTAAAGTAGGATTACTAATGATTCTTACATCTCCACCGCCTGGTGCCCATGTATCATATACTCCACCGAAGAACAGTGATTTAATCACTAGTAAAAAAGATCCTAATCCAAGCAATACTAAGTGTATACCTAATATAGTTGTCATTTTATTCTTATCTCTCCAATCATACCCAAAAAATGGGAATGATTCTTCTAGTGTATCTGGTCCTATTAGTGAGTGATATAATCCACCGAATCCTAAGACAGCTGATGATATTAGGTGTAAAACGCCTACCACGAAGTATGGATATGTATTTTCTATGTCACCGCTTGGACCTACTCCCCATCCTAATGTTGCTAAATGTTGCATTAGGATAAAACCTTGTTCATAAAGTGGTTTCTCTGGTACAAAGTGTGCTACCTCGAACAATGTCATTGCTCCTGTCCAGAATACTATTATTCCTGCGTGTGCTACGTGTGCTCCTAGTAACTTGCCTGAAACATTAATTAGTCTTGCGTTTCCTGACCACCATGCAAAACCTGTTGATTCTAGGTCTTTTCCTCCAACCGTACTACTATTATTAAAGGGCGTTTCCACGTGGTAAAACCTCCTCTGGGAATATAAAGTTTTCGTGAGGTTGGTCTTGTGCAGCCATCCATGAACGAATACCTTCGTTTAATAAAATATTTTTTGTATAGAATGTTTCGAATTCTGGATCTTCTGCAGCTCTTAATTCTTGAGATACAAAATCATATGCTCTTAGGTTTAGGGCTAATCCTACTATACCAAAAGCACTAGTCCACATTCCTGTTACTGGTACAAATAACATAAAAAAGTGTAACCATCTTTTATTAGAAAAGGCTACACCAAAAATTTGAGACCAAAAACGATTTGCTGTTACCATAGAATACGTTTCTTCAGATTGTGTTGGTGTAAATGCTCTGAATGTGTCAGCTGCATCTCCATCTTCAAATAAAGTATTCTGTACAGTTGCTCCATGAATAGCACATAATAATGCTCCGCCTAATATTCCTGCGACGCCCATCATATGGAATGGATTTAGCGTCCAGTTGTGAAATCCTTGTAGGAATAATAAAAACCTAAAAATAGCTGCTACACCAAAGCTAGGTGCAAAAAACCAACTAGCTTGTCCTAATGGATACATTAAAAATACTGATACAAATACTGCTATTGGTCCAGAGAAAGATATTGCATTGTATGGTCTAATACCTACTAGTCTTGCAATCTCAAATTGTCTTAGGCAGAAGCCTATTAGTCCAAAAGAGCCATGTAATGCAATAAAAGCCCACAGTCCACCGATTTGACACCATCTTGTAAAGTCACCCTGAGCTTCTGGTCCCCATAGTAATAGTAGTGAATGTCCCATGCTATTTGCAGGTGTTGATACTGCTGCAGTTAAAAAGTTACAACCTTCTAGATATGAGCTTGCTAGTCCATGAGTATACCAAGAAGTAACAAATGTAGTTCCTGTAAGCCATCCTCCTAGTGCTAAGTAAGAACATGGAAATAGTAAAAGTCCAGACCAACCTACAAAAACGAATCTATCTCTTTTTACCCAATCATCAATTAAGTCAAATTTTCCGCGATTTTTTTCTTGTCCAAGTGCGACAGTCATATTTGAAGTTCTCCACGACGAATTATTTAAGTAAACACTCTATTAAGTTTTTTATATTTTTAGCTAACTTAAAATTTATTTGTAATAAATATAAAGATGATATTACTTCTCTTCTCAGTTATATAGTATTATAAAGTTAATCTAATTTAAATTATACTCTATCATTTAACTGTTGTGTTAGTTCTCTAAGTTGAAGTTATAATGCATAAAATTTATCTAATTATGCTCCCGGATGCTTAATTTGTAAAATATGACTAAATTAGTCTTATTATCAAGTTGTATTTCTACAGTTACTTTAACTTTTATTGAAAATTTTTAGATCATTTGCTCTTTCATTATGATTTTTTGAAACAAATAACCTGTTCCTCTTGCTGTTAATATTAGGTCAGGATTACTAGGATCATCTTCTAGTTTTGCTCTCAATCTTGATATGTGTACATCAACTACTCTTGTATCTACATGTCTTTCTGGTGTGTATCCCCAAACCTCTTGTAAAATTGAAGCTCTCGAAAATGCTTCACCTGCTTTGCTTATTAATAGTTCTAGTAGACTAAATTCCATGCCTGTTAACCTTACTCTTTCATGATTTTTATATACCTGTCTTTTATTTGTATCAATAGTGAGAAAGCCAATATTAATAATGCCAGAGCTAGGTATTGATGAATTCATTGTGATTTTGTCTATTCTCCTAAGAACAGATCTAATTCTTGCTTCTAGTTCTTTTGGTGAAAATGGTTTCACTATATAATCGTCTGCACCTAATTCTAGACCAGTTATTCTGTCCGATACGTCTCCTAAAGCTGTTAACATGATTATTGGTACATCTGATTCTTTTCTTAACTCTTGACATACACCATATCCATCTAGTTTAGGCATCATTACATCTAATACAACTAGTGTCGGGTATTCTTTACGAAAGATTGTTAATGCTTCTTCTCCGTCAGATGCACTTATAACTTCATATCCTATCATAGATAGTCTAGTTTCAAGGATTCTCCTTATACTCGTTTCATCATCGACTATAAGTATTTTTTCTCTCACGTTATTCAATTTTATTCTCCTAATTACTTACTAACTTATTTATGTGAAATATTTTCTTATAAATTTATCTAATTAATTGATTTTTTATTATGTAGTATTTTTTTATGTTATACTAATCTTTAGTGATAAGTATATAAATATTTGGTAGTGTTATAATTGCTAACTGTTTTTGAATAATAAATTAATTAATGCTCTTACACTTTTTATTTTATAATTTTTGTATTAAAATTTTAATAAATTAGTGTTCTTTAAAGTACTTTATTGAGAAGCCAATTCTATTAATGTTTATAGTTTATCTATTAGTTCTGGACAAGTATTTGTGTATTAAATAATTACAGATTTAAAATTTTTTCGTTATATTTTTAACAATTCTCGAAAAAAAAATTTTTTATTACTTGACAATTTTTAGTGTATAGTATTATCATTAGTTCAGTTGTTAGTAACATGAATTTATTGGATTAATTAATACTAATTAAGTTATATAAATGATGTATAGTACTTTACTAATCATTTTTAGTTACATATTTATATATTGTTTTTTCTAATATTCTTAATTAAATAATAATAATCTTTTATWTTGAAAAATAATTACKTTTAATTTTAAATAKTATTCTGGA